TTTGGTTTAACTTTTTTTTTATCTTGAACATTCCCAGTGTTTTTAATTTAACTTTTTTATTTTTTTTTGTCAATATACATAATAAAAAAATTATAATTTTTATATATTCAGCCAAAAATTTTATTTTGGTATTTGAATTTTGATTAATACGTACCAAACTTTACAATTTATCAAGCATCTTTATTTTAAAATTGATAATCCCCGAAGGGGATTAGATGCTCCCTAAAGTTTGGCACATTGTAAAGTTTGGTACGTATGAGATCTTAAAGTTTGGCACATTGTAAAGTTTGGTACGTATGAGATCTTAAAGTTTGGCACATTGTAAAGTTTGGTACGTATGAGATCTTAAAGTTTGGCACATTGAAGATGCTTATCCCCTTCGGAGATAATGCGAGATACAAGATGTGCCTAAATTTCTTCGCTCAATCATCAAAATAACTCGCTATTGCTCGTTCATACTGTTTGGCCTACTTATCTTTGCAATATTTATCTAATGTGTCAAAATGTATGGAAAAATAAAAATTGATACAAGATAGTTGGGGTCAAGGTATGTACGTTCGGAGTATCTCGCATTATCAAACATCAAAGATACTTGCCAAACTTTTTAATAAATCAAAATAAATGGGATGTCCTATTAAATTTTTCGATCGGTACCAAACTTTGAGATAGAACGAGCAAGAGCGAGTTGCATTTATACTGTTTGGCCTACTTATCTTTGATAATAATTTAAACATCAAAAAAGATAGATCCCCGAAGGGGATAGCTTCGCACAGTTTAGTACAAAGTTTGGCACATTGTACCAAACTTTAGTATCCCCGAAGGGGATATATCTCAAAGTTTGGTACCGATCGAAAAATTTAATAGGAGATACTCTATTTCAAAGTTTGGTACCAATCCTCCGATGGAGTATCTCGCATTATCCCCGAAGGGGATTACTCCTATTAAATTTTTCGTTCAAAAATTTTTTTTTAAAATTCATTACAACTCAAAGTTTGGTACCGTTCAAAATAAATTTTGTCCTCCGATGGAGTATCTCGCAGATCCCCAAAGGGGATAATGCGACATCCCATTTATTTTGATGATTGAGCTCGTCTTCATGAACTTTTTTCTCTGCGAGTTGACAAGTAACGCCTGCGCAATTTATTTTTTGGAGTATCTCGCAGATCCCCTTCGGCACCCCCTTTGGGGGTGAAAGATAAATAGAAAGTTTGGTACGTATCAAAATAAATTTTGAACGAACGTAGTGAGTTGGAGTATCTCGCAGATCCCCTTCGGGGATACAATGTGCCAAACTTTAGCATCAAAATAACTCGCTATTGCTCGTTCATACTGTTTGGCCTACTTATCTTTGATGCTGGGATCGAGCATCTCATGCGAGATACTCCAAAAAATAAATTTGCTCGTTCCATTTTATGTACCAAACTTTACAATGTGCCAAACTTTAGGGAGCAAAGCGAGATGACAAAGAAAAAGTTTTAAAATTTTGAATTTTAATTTTTGAATTTTATTATTATTATTATTATTATTATTATTATTATTATTATTATTATTATTATTATCCCCCTCCTATTATTCCTGTTAAGAGTCGTATTACAAATTATATAATTTTTTTAATTTTTTGTCAAGTTTTTAAAATTTTTAATTTAACAAAAAACAAAATCTAATTTAAAATTGGAATTTTGAAGTTATTATTATATTTTTTAATAAAATACTTTTTATAAACTTCTAAATAAAATTTAAGTTTATTAAAAAATAAAATACTCCTATAAAATACAAGCCATTTTTTTTGACAAAATAAAAAGTAAGTTTATTTTTTGATCGAGCATCTGCTATCTCGCTACCGCTCGATCGCTCAAAATAAATTTTGTCCTCCGATGAAGTATCTCACATGAGATACTAAAGTTTGGTACCGATCGAAAAATTTAATAGGAGATGCTCTATCCTCCTCAAAGTTTGGTACCGGAGGATCCTGCACTTTTATTTTTGGCCAAACTTTAGTATCTGCGACATCCCATTTATTTTGATGATTGGTACCAAACTTTGATATAACAAAATTTATTTTAGTTGCTCGCATGAGATTATTCAGCATCTTCATTGAAGATGCTGTATGCTCCTCAAAGTTTGGTACCGGAGGAACGTACGGCGTTACAAGTAACGCCTGCGCATTTATTTTTTGGAGTATCTCGCAGATAATCCCCTTTGGGGATTAAAGCGAGATTAAATAACATGTGTGTATCTTTTTTCCTTTAATTTTGACGTATTTTTTTTTGAATTATTAAAAAATAAATGATTTTTTTAATAATTAAATAACATGTGTGTATCTTTTTTCTTTTAATTTTGACGTATTTTTTTTTGAATTATTAAAAAAATAAATGATTTTTTTAATAATTAAATAACATGTGTGTATCTTTTTTCCTTTAATTTTGACGTATTTTTTTTTGAATTATTAAAAAAATAAATGATTTTTTTAATAATTAAATAACATGTGTGTATCTTTTTTCCTTTAATTTTGACGAAAAAAAAGAAAAGTTGTAATTAAAAAGTTGTTTATGCCTAATAAGCTTTTTTTTAAAAATAAATGATTTTTTTAATAATTAAATAACATGTGTGTATCTTTTTTCCTTTAATTTTGACGTATTTTTTTTTGAATTATTAAAAAAATAAATGATTTTTTTAATAATTAAATAACATGTGTGTATCTTTTTTCTTTTAATTTTGACACTTTTTTTTTGAATTATTAATTAAAAATTCTATTTTTAATTTTTATTTTGTTACTACAAAATAAAAAAATTTGTTTATAAACCACCCCCAAAGGGGGTGTTCATTGAAGATGTTTTATAGATCTTGCATCAAAGATAAGTAGGCCAAACTTTAAAATAGATCTATCTCAAAGTTTGGTACTTTTTGGCACATAAAACATCTTCAATGAAGATGTTTAAACGAGCACAATTTATTTTTTGGAGTATCCATTTTTATTTTTGATCCTAAAGTTTGGCCAAAAATAAAAGTGCAGTATCTCATGCGAGATACTCCAACTCGCTATCGCTCGTTCGAGCTTTAGCGAGATTCATTGTGCCAAACTGTATTTATAATAAAAATAATTTTACTCCAAATTTATTTTGTATCTCGCATTATCCCCGAAGGGGATTAATAGAGTATCTCGCATTATCAAAAAGTTTTATCTCGCTAAAGCTCGATCCAACTTTTTAATAGATCCTCCGATGGAGTATCTCACATGAGATGCTCGATCAAATTGAACAAAAAATACAAAATTTATTTTGGCGAAGCGAGATATATACAAATTTGAATTTGGAAAATACTCGCCAAAAAATAAACTTCAATTTTATTTGGGCAAGTAAATTTCTAGGCATAATCAGCTATTATCGCAAAAAATAAAATTTCAATTTATTTTTAAGTAATATTTGTTTTAAATTTTTATACTACTAAATTAAGCTTTTAAATAATTTTTTAAAAAAAGTTTTTTAATACCTTGTTTTGTTCTTAAAGATACTATATCACGTGGACGACATATATAATTTGGCGTTTTTACACTCTTATTATTTACTCGCACGTTTCCTTTTGTAATAAGTTCTACAGCTGCACTTACATTAGTAAGATTTAATGCTTTAATTTTTAATAAAACAAAAGGTAATGTTTTTTCTAAACGTTTTTTATAAAAACGCATACGACGATAATATTCTTGTAAATTTTTATTTACAAGTTTTAATGAACGTTGTTTCATTGCTACAGAAATAACATCTTTTGGTTTACACATATAACTAGGAATATTTACTTTTTTATTATTTACACGAATGTGTCCATGACTAATAAGTTGACGTGCAGCTGGAATAGTAGGCGCCATATTTAAACGAAACACAATATTATCTAAACGCATTTCTAAAAATTGTAATAAAACTTGACCTGTTGATTCTTTAATTTTTTTTGCTTTACGTACATAGTTTACCAGTTGACGTTCTGTAATACCATAGTTAAAACGTAAACGTTGTTTTACTTTTAAACGAATTAAAAAATCAGATTCAGAAGAATCATAAGGTCTTGTTTTTAAAAGCTTAGTTAAACCATGTTGACCTGGTGGAATTACTTTACCTTTTGAACCACCAAAACCTCTAAAAACACGGCGAAATGGTTTTTTACGAGTAAATCCTCTCAATTTACCAATACGACGAATAACTCTTAAACGAGGACCTAAATAACGTGACATAAAAATTTTTTTTATATATTAAACGGCTTTGATGTATTAACTATTATTTTCTCCATATTTTAAAACATTGCTCTTATGCTTTATTTCTATCTCAAAGAGGTAGTATTATCTTTTTAGCATCAAATCTTCTATATAAAAGTCAGGATCGAACAAAGCGAGATAAACTTATAATGTTTTTAGGGCCAACATTATTTTTACATTATAAAATAAATTTTTCTAGAAAGTTCACCATCTTACCATTAAACATCTGCTATAATCACCTTTTTTGCCCCGTTTTATTTAGGTAAAATAAAATGGGGGGCAAAATTTTTTTTTGTCTCCTTTTAATTTGCCTACAAAATAAACAGTTATTTTATTTATGAATGACATGATATCTATATGCAAAATTATAATTTGAACTGCTTAATATTATCTTTTTAATATTTAGATACCTGTAAGAAAAAAGATTCAATTTTGTTACAATTAAGCATAAAGTCTTATCCAACAGTAATAAAATATCTATAGATGCTGAAAAAATGTTAATCATTGTAGTTTAACTTAAAGGAACTCATAATTTGTTTCTTTTACCAATTTGCAGAATTATTAGATAACACTGTAATAAACTAGAATAATTTAAAACACTTTTTTCATTCTTATTGGAAAAAATAAAAACAATAGATTAATTTGTTGTAATATGTATTATTTTATCTTTTTAATTAGCTTATGTAAATTTTTGTGTATCAATTTTCTAGCGGACAACGGGAGTCGAACCCGCAACATTTTCCTTGGCAAGGAAATACTCTACCATTGAGCTATGTCCGCATTTAATTTATCTGATATAATTATATCACAATAATTGAATTTTTGCAAGTTTTTTGTTTTATGTATTAGCATTCCTTTATTATAATACCTCAAAGTTTGGTACTTTCTGGCACATTTTTTAAAATTTAACAAGTCAAGTTTAAAAATCTCCAGAAAGACTAAAAAGTAAAACAAAAAAATCAAAAATCTTAGTGCTAGTATCTTAATACTTGTTAAATTGACTGTATAGTTCTCAAGAAGCCTTGTTCTATTATATTTGTTTAATGTTAAAAAACAAATATAATAAAGTGTTTGCACCGTATAGGAGTTGAACCTATCTGGTAACGATTATGAGTCGTTTGCCTCATCCGCTCGGCCAACAGTGCATCTTACCTTTTGGATAATTAAAATACAACAAACTTTAAATGGCAAAAAATTTGCGCAGGAGAGATAAAATTTGTTTAGTACTACTTTAGAGTATAAACTTTGTAAAGTAATTTTATAAGAACTTAACCTATGAAAATCTATGATATCATATGTTTACACCTTATAACAAAAACTACCTATTATAAACTTCATTATAAAATTTTTATTTCTAAACACAAAAAGATCTAATAGTTCACTTTATTCAATTCAAAAATTGCCAGCAAAAAATAAAAACTAAAATAAGCTATTAAAGCTTATTTTAGTTTTAAAAAATTGTTCTTTATTTTGTCAAATCCCTATTTCAGGTCGCACGCCCATTTTTCAAAACTTGTTTCTACAGGATTGCGATCAACCGCAATCTTTACTTTTTTCGCTTCGCGCTCTGGAGTACTAATTGTCATGGATTTCTCCTTAAAATAACAATTATTTAATTTAATAAATCCTTATTTTTTCCATACAAATAGCAACGCTTTTAGTTTTTAGGTTTTTTTTATAATAAAAATGGAATGTTATTAAATTATACAAATATTTTTTTTACAAGCTATTTATTATTATAACATAATTATAATTTTCTATAAAAATAAAAAAACAATTTCATTCTATATATCTTTTAAAGATGTAATTTGTGTTTTTTACTTTAGAATCTTAATAAAAAAATCAACTTATTCTAACAATTCACAAAAAAAAGAGCTAATTAAATTAGCTCTTTTTTGTTGCTAGCAAAAGTTAAAAACTTAATTACCAAACAGAACAAAGTAATTCACCACCAATACCACGAAGACGTGCTTCACGATCTGTCATAAGACCTTCAGGAGTCGAAATAATAACAATACCAGTACCACCTAAAATACGTAAAATGTCTTTATGATTTGAATAAATGCGTAAACCTGGTTTACTAATTCTTTTTAAATTAGTAATACATGATTCTTTTTTTTTACCACGATAAATTTTTTTTGATCGATATTTAAGACGAAGTGTTAAATCTTGTGAATCTAAAGAAACTTGATACGTTTGAATAAAACCTTCTTGTTCTAAAATTTGAGCAATTTGTTGATTTAATCGTGTAAATGGTATAGAAACCATTGATTTTTTTGCTAAACAAGAGTTACGTATACGTGTTAACATGTCACCAATACTATCATTAATTAAACCATGAGATTTCATTTTTCTTTTTAAAATTGTCGGTTTTGTTTGTGTCATAAAAAACAAAAAGATGGGTAGTACCCTATTTTTTTATTATTCTTAATATTAGCAAATAAAAATGAACAACAGAAGCATAAACAGGAGCTTATTTTAATTTTTAAGCTTTTTATGTTTGATGTTCAAGCTTCTGCGAGAAGCTCTAACTCGCTATCGCTTGTTCTTTTGTTCTTTTATCTTCAATGAAACTACGATGTAATTTACCTCATAATAATGTACTCTATGATGCTCGCTTTTTATCTTCGGAGATAAGGAGCTATCTTACAATACAAATATAAATAGCCAAATTAAAATGTAACACATTATATAAACTTAATCTCAATTGAACGAGCAAATTTATTTTTTGGAGTATCTCGCATGAGATGCTCGATCCCAGCATCAAAGATAAGTAGAAAGTTTGGTACGTATGAATGCGAGATACTCCATCGGAGCATCCCCTTCGGGGATGTCCTATTAAATTTTTCGATCAAAATCAAATAATTTAAGCAACAGCGAATTAGCCTTAGCCAAAATAATTGTGTTTTATCTGCTGAATAAAGTATACTACTGTTTGGCCTACTTATCTTTGATACTGGATATTCTGAGTCAAATTTATTTTTAAGTTTATAAAAAATAAACAAATATTAACAAAAAAAACAAAATTGTCAGAAGGGGAAGGATTTGGAAAAGACTTGATTGCTCTAAAGATAATTTATACCCGGTAATTGAGTATAATATATTTAAAATACACAAGCACTTAAATAAAGGTTGTTAGAGGTAAATTTGTAGCAAAGTAACATGAGCAATATTTTTCTAGGCAAAAAAAATTTAGTATACGGTAAAAATAAATTGCTTGAAAGGGCAGTATTTTTGACTTTATACTAATAAAAAATCGGAATTTCGATTTTTTTATTTATGCCTTTACAGAAGTTTATTTTTTGGCAGTTACAGCCATCCATAAACAAAAAAAGCATAAAGAAATTTATATTCTTTTTTCTTGTAATTTGCTTTTTTAATTTTAAAAATACAATAAAAACAATATATATATAATTTTTATTTATTTAATGCTACAAAAAAATCGAAAGAGTATATCAAGTTTATTGAGCAAGCGAAGTTATAAAAAAGTTTAGCCTACTTATCTTTGATAATCACAATTTATTTTGATTATGAGATACCAAAATCAATTTTGTCCGCTAAATATTTATTTTGATTCACTTTATTTTGCAAGCAAAAGTGTATATTTGATGCTCTATAAAAATAAATTTTTAGCTTTTTTTTGTGTAACAAATAAAACAAATCCATATAAAATTCTTACAAAATTTATTTTAAGAAGACAAAAATACAAATAAAACATCTCAATTTTTACTATTATTTGTATAAACTTAAAATCAAATTTATGGGCAATATAAATATTACAAAAAAAGTCAATTTTCAATGCAAATTATAATTTAGAATATTTAAGGTAAATCAATATAAGACAAAATTAACAAATTAGTTAAATGGTAATCCAAATTCTTTTAATAAAGAAAGTCCTTCTTCTTGTGTTTTTGCTGTTGTAACAATAGAAATGTCCATACCACGAACTTGATCAATTTTATCATATTCAATTTCAGGGAACATTAACTGTTCTTCTAATCCTAAACTATAGTTTCCTTTTTTATCAAAACTTTTAGAACTAATACCTTGGAAATCACGTACACGTGGTAATGCTAAATGTATTAAACGGTCTAAAAAACCATACATACGATCCCCACGTAATGTAACAGTAACACCAACAGGCATTTTTTGTCTTAATTTAAAACCAGCAATAGCTTTTTTTGAACGTGTTACTACACCTTTTTGACCTGCAATCATAGCTAATTCTTTTAAGCTTGAATCAACTATTTTTTGGTTTTGTGAGGCATCACCAATACCACGATTAATAACAATTTTTTCAATTTTTGGTACTTCATGAATATTTTGATAATTAAAATTAGTAATTAATTTTGGTACGATAGTTTTTGTATATAAATGAAGAAGTCTTTGTGTCATAATTTTTAAATAAAATAAAATAAAATGAAAATACAAATTAGTAATCTATAGGCAATCATTTATTTGTTATTCTAGTTTTGTGTTTTTCAGTTTTTCTATCTCGTTTTTTAGAGATATTTACTTAGTTTTTAATGAAGATAGGAGTTCGCCTCGCTTTGCAAGTATAAATAAGAAAAAAAGGACAAAAAAAAGCTAAATAAATTTATAAGTTTTTATTAGAGAAAAAGAGCAACAAAACAAGTTTTAGTGACCTATGTTTTTTACTGTAAAATAATTCATTGTTATTAATATAACATATAATAATAAACAAAAAATTTTGTGTATAAGCATTTTATTATAATAAAACTCATATCTGTTTAAGTCCTTTAAAATTGTTTATTCCTGAGCATTCGCAAAAAAAGGCAATCGCTCTCAAATTTTAATTTGTGAGAGCTTTTTCCTTTAAAGATTATTTATCCCCAAAGGGGATAGAACTATTCTTTGCACTATTAAATTTTTCGATCCTCTGATGGATCCTCCGATGAAGTATCTCCTATTAAATTTTTCGATCAAGCGTTAGTGAGATATATCCTCTATTCAGAGCATCCCCTTTGGGGATGTCGCATTAGCAAAAAGTTGGGTCTATCTATCTTTGATGTTTTATAAATCAAAAAAAGTTAATTATGCAAGTTTATCGCGCTCTTTTGACAACCAACAAAAAAAAAGCCAAGTAAACTTCAAAATTGTTTTTTTAGTTTTTTAAGACAATTACTATCACAATTTATTTGGATCGAACGAAGTGAGATGATCTACTATAAAATGTTGTTTATTTTTTAGCAAAATAAAAAGACAATATAATAAATAGCAAAAATTTTTTTAAAATAAAACTACCAAAAGACAAATAACTATAAAATAATTATAAAACTTCAGGTGCTAGGGATACTATTTTTGTAAAATTCTTATCACGTAATTCACGTGCAATAGGACCAAAAACACGTGTACCACGAGGATTACCTTCTTTATTAATGATAACAGCTGCGTTATCATCAAAACGTATAGTCATCCCATTTTCACGGCGAATGCCTTTACGTGTACGTACAATAACAGCTCTTACAATGTCAGAACGTTTAACAGACATATTAGGTAAAGCATCTTTAACTACAGCAATAATAACATCTCCTATATTAGCTGATTCACGATAACTACCACCAAGTGCACGAATGCACATTAATTCACGGGCACCACTATTATCAGCTACATTTAAATAAGATAAAGGTTTAATCATAAGTTAAAAAAAAAAGTAATTAATATCTAATAAAGAGGAATAAAAAATTGTTTTAGATAGTTATTTTACTAAAGTACAACTCGCTTTACTTGTTCATTAGTTAAGTTTAAAAAGTTTTGTATTGGTACTTAAAACATATGCTCACTGAAGAAAAAAGCAATATGAATTTTAGGGTAAGTAATTGACAGAGTTAAAATTTTTTTTCTCTCACACATATGATTTATAAAAAAAATTTTGAACGAGCGATAGCGAGTTAGATCAAAAATTTTTTTTTTGATAGAACGAGCGCATTTATTTTTTGGACTATCTCGCATTATCCCCGAAGGGGATTACTTGCTAAAGCCAAAATGTATTCAAATGAACGTACGGTGTTACAAGTAACACCTGCAAAGCGAGTTATAATACTAATCTAGTTGCTTAAATAGCTAACAGCGAGCAAATTACTAACTCCTAACGCTATTTAGCTTTGCTTTTTTCTTTAATAAGCAATATTTAATAAATTTATTTTAAGTATAATTTATACTTATACTATAACTAACTATAATATAATATTGGCTTTTTTGTAAAAAGCAAAACAATATTTAGAATCTTAAATGTATAACAAGCTTAATTAAATGTTTTAAAAATGAAATAAGCTTTCTTCGTCTCTAATACTTTAGTGATAATAGAGCTTTGCCCGACTATAAAGTGATTGATAATCCCCTTCGGGGATGATCGGAGGACAAAATTTATTTTGAGCGAGATTAAACTTCCTTCCATAGATAATGCTATGCCCATAAGGGTCAATTCTCTACAATGCCTAAATAAGATAGCAGTTTATTTTTTCCATTCAGCTGGATCTATTATCCACGAAGGGGATAATGGAGCAAAAATAAAAATTTATGCTCTATTAAAATAAAGTCTTAGAAGATAAATAATTAACTACACTGCAGCTCCAATGGAGCTGCAGGAAAGATAAATAGAAAGTTTGGTACGTATGAATGTAAGATACTCTATCGGAGCATCCCCAAAGGGGATTATCTATTATGCATCTACATTATAAAGAAATTTATGCTACCTGCAGTTCGATTGTGCCAAACTTTAGTATCCCCGAAGGGGATTATCTTGCATCTCTATTATGCCAAACTTTAAAGCGATTACGTACCAAACTTTCTATTTATCTTTAGATAGCATTTATACAGTTTCGCACAATGGAGATTCTGGAATTAAAAGAAATTTTGTAAGAAGTAATAAATTTGCATCCCCTTCGGAGATCCTCTATAAAATCAATTTATAGAGTACATCAATTTTAAAATGGATGCTTTATCTATATCTGCTTACGAGTATGGGTTAATTAGCACTCCATAAAAGAACGAGCGATAGCGAGTAATCCCCTTCGGGGATAATGCAACTCGCTCTTGCTCGTTCAAAAAATAACAAATAATGTTCTATCTCCTATTAAATTTTTCGATCTAACTCGCTATCGCTCGTTCAAAATTTTTTTTTATACATTATCTCGCTACCGCTCGACAAAATTTATTTTGCTCGCATGAGATGCTTCACCCCCGAAGGAGATGTTCTGGATAGAGCGAAGCTATCCCCTTCGGGGATCTTGCATTCTATGGATAGAGGAACGAGCGATAGCGAGATAGAACGTACGGCGTTACAAGTAACGCCTGCGCATTTATTTTTTGGAGTTTCCTTTTTTATTTTTCTATACTTTTTGGCACATTGTACTAAACAGTATGAGAGCTAAGCGAGATGGAACATTTTTTATTGTTAATTAATACAATAACTAATTATATCTGCTATAGTTTAGATTTTTAATTAAACAGTTTTTGTTAAAAATTTTGTTTTAACAGGCATTTTATAAGCTGCTATACGCATTGCTTGTCTAGCAATTGTTTCAGAAACACCTTGCATTTCATAAAGAATTTTACCTGGATGAACAACAGCTACCCAATAATCAGGAGCACCTTTACCAGAACCCATACGTGTACCTGCAGGTCGCATAGTAACTGCTTTATCAGGGAAAATACGTATCCATAATTTACCACCACGTCGAACATAACGTGTTAATACTCGACGACCGGCTTCAATTTGACGAGATGTAATCCAACAAGGTTCTTGAGCTTGTAATGCAAAATCGCCAAATACTATAGTATTTCCACGTGTTGCTTTTCCTCTTAAATGACCACGGTGTGGTTTACGAAATTTTGTTCTTTTTGGACTTAACATATTTTTTTTTATTATTATTACAAATTAACAGATTTAAGAACAGGTTTTAAAGATTTTATACAAAAGATAGAATAACTTATTCTAATGGCAAAATACATTTTATCTCATACAAATAATTTGACACTATAAAATAAATTTTTAGCCGATGTGTAAGATCCCCGAACAGGATATAAAATAAAATTGGAGCAAAAATAATTTTATTATATTAAATTTATTTTGTAAGCATCGTATCATCAAGCATCTCAATTTTATCCAACATCTCCATTGGAGCATCCTCTATCCAGAGCATAAAGCATCTTCAATGCATATCTTCTTCGCGGATAAACTACCTTAAAATCTATTCTTTGGGTCTCACCCTTTTAGGTTTCCAATAAAAAATGTGCTAAAAACTTTTTACGTACGTTTAGTTTGTGTTTTATAAAGTGGCGTAAACTTAACTATCTACTTTTTCCGCGTCGATTCAGTAAAATGATAGCAATTTTTATTGCGATTTAATTACAAAAGCTTTAGCTTTTAAATTAAATAGCAATAAAAATGGATATAGTAAAGAAAAACAAAATAAAAAACTGGCTTTATCTCGCTACCGCTCGATCGCTCATTCCATCAATATTGTTTCCATGTGCCAAATTTTAAGATCTATTCAGCATCAAAGATAGATAGAAAGTTTGGTATGTATGAATGAACGGTACCAAACTTTGAGTTGAAGTATCTCGCATTATCCCGGAAGGGCATCCCCTTCGGTACCAAACTTTTTGTTCAAGTTTAACAATAGAGCCAATTGTTTATTTGCTAAAACTAGCATTCATTTTGCTTTTTTCCCCTTTTTTTTATTTTAATATACTATTATTTTTAGTTGTTCAGCACTTTTTAATGCTTAAAAACTAATAAAAAACAAGCAACTTTATATTTAAATCTAATAAAATCTATAAATCTCACTTCGTTCGATCAAATTGTAAAAAAATAGTTTTACGTTTCTACAAAAAAATTTTAAACTCATTAAAATTGCTGTTTTTTGAACGAGCGAAGCTACTTGTTAAAGGAGCGCAATTTATTTTTGGAGTATCCATTTTTATTTTTCCTAAAGTTTGGCCTACTTATCTTTGCTGCAGGATCGAGCGAAGCTACTTGTTAAAGGGGATTGCAGATGCTCGATCGAACGAAGTACTGCAGCAAAGATAAGTAGGCCAAACTTTAGGCAAAAAAGAAATTGTGCTCGTTCATTTATTTATAAAACACAAAATTTATTTTGATGTGTGCCCTAACAGAAGTTTTATATTTGCATAATCATAAGTAGCTATTTTCTTGAGAAATGCAAATATAAAACTGCCAAAGAAAAGTGAAGTTTATTTTTTACAAATAATATTTCTATATGCATTTTAATTTTGGAGATACACATATAAAACTTCTAAATAAAATTGAAGTTTTTTTTTAGGGCAAAAAAATGTTTTAAGTAAGATATTGGGTTGATTAAATTTTAAATTGACAATTACTATTTTGATAATATATGTCAAAGGATAATTAGTACTTAACCTCATTAAAGCAATGGCAGTTATAACTTTATTTTTAATTAAAATTAACGTTTTGCTTTTTTATCTTTTTTTGCATGACCACGATAAGTACGTGTTGGTGAAAATTCACCTAATTTATGACCAACCATTTGATCACTAATAAAAACTGGAATATGTTCACGTCCATTATAAACACCTATTGTATGACCAATCATAGGTGGTACAATCATAGAAGAGCGCGACCAAGTTTTAATTACTACTTTTTTACCTTTAGCATTTAATTTTTCAATTTTTTTAAGTAAATGATCAGCTACAAAAGGACCTTTTTTAAGAGAACGTGACATTGATATAAAAAAAAAGACTTAATATTAAAAAAAAATTTATTTGGTGTAAATAACTAGTTACAAATAAACCAGCAAATGATATATGGATAAAGCATTCTCTTCTTCGGGGATGCATTATAATAAAAAAACACAATTAAAAATACTAACTTGTAACAAAATTCAAGTGCAAAATTTTATTTTATTCATATGAAAGTCTTTGTTCTCTAACTTGCTTTGCTTGTTCAAAACTTTGGTTATTAAAGAGTATATTTAATTTAGATGTTATTTCTAAATTGAACGCATAAATAAAAATTTGGATTCATTTTTAATACAATGTTAATTAGTATAAGTATTAAGCTATGTTCTATCCAAAATAAATTTTGGATCTAACCTCTGGTTAGAGGTTCTATCTCAAAGTTTGGTACCAATGGAGTATCTCGCATTATCCCCGAAGGGGATTACTCCTATTAAATTTTTCGTTCTATAGTTCCAACCAAATAAAGTTTTCTTTTTTTATAAAAATAAAAAGTAAAAATATTTATTTATAATGAATAAAAATGTTTAAAAATTTACATACAAAACTCTATTTTATTTTTCTTAAGGAATGTCAAAAGAGTGAGAGGGAAAGGGAAAAACGTGAGTCGTTTTGCTTTGGAAAACTACAACATAGAAAGCCTTATGGTTAACTCAGCTTGTAAGTCCAAAATTAGAATTTGATGGCGTCCCTCTTAAGAAAAAAGCGAACTAATGGTTATTCGAGATGATCTTCCTCAAAATTTATTTTGAAGAGGATAGATCTTAAAGTTTGGCACATTGTACCAAACTTTAAAATAGATCGAGCGTTCGCGAGATAGCAGATTCTCAATCTATAAATAAGTGCTTTATACACTTTTGTTGGCCTTTTTTTTGGCAATTAAGCAAAAGTTGGGTACAACGAGTACCCCAAAAGGGGGTGGAGCATCTCATGCGAAATACTCCATCGGAGGATCAAATTGATATCCCCTTTGGGGATAGCCAATTGTTATGAAAAAAAAGCAAAATAAACTTTGTCCTTTGATAAGTATTACATTCTCTCGCTATTGCGTAATTAATCCCCGAAGGAGATTAATGCAGCATCTCCATTGTGCCAAACTTTATGAATAATTTTTTTTTATTTTAAGTTTATTTTGCGCGTATCTTCTATTTGGGTATATAAATATGGCAAAAAAAAGCTAACTAACATTTATGTAAGATACTCGATTCCTCAAAATCAGCATTTTGAGTTGAACTTAAAACAAAAAATTTCAAAGGAATAAGATGTGCTTAAAAAACGCAAAAGAAAAATTAATTGTTGCACTTTTATACCTAACAGTTATTTTTTACGTTTTTTAACAATTAAATTATTACTATATTTTTTAGGTTTTCTTGTTAGTTGTCCAAGTGCTGGTTTACCCCAAGGTGTTACAGGACGGCTACGACCGATAGGTGCACGACCTTCACCACCACCATGTGGGTGATCAACAGGGTTCATAACTGAACCACGAACTGTTGGACGTTTACCTAACCAACGAGTACGACCTGCTTTACCAATTGTTAAGTTATAGGCTTCAATATTACCTACTTGGCCAACAGTAGCCCAACAATTTTTAGATACTAAACGAATTTCTTTAGAAGGTAAACGTATAGTTACAAAATTGCCTTCTTTTGCTAAGATTTCAACCATCGCACCTGCAGAACGTGCTAGTTGTCCACCAGAACCTGGTTGAAATTCAACGTTATGGACTTCAGCGCCTAAAGGAATATTACGTAAAGGTAAAGAATTACCAATTAAAATAGGTGCGTTTAAATCAGATTGAATAATGTCACCAAGATTTAAACCACGCGGATGAATAATATAACGTTTTTCACCATCTTCATAACGAAGTAAAGCAATGCGTGCATTACGATTTGGATCATATTCAATTTTTATAACTTTTGCCCAAACACCAATTTTATCACGTCTAAAGTCAATTTGACGATATAAACGTTTATGACCACCACCACGATGGCGACAAGTAATAATACCACGATTATTACGACCTTTAGATCGTTGTAAACTTATTGTTAATGTTTTTTCTGGTGTTGAATTTTTATCTGTCAATTCAGTAAAATCTGACACAGAACGATTTCGTGTACCTGGAGTATATGCTTGAAAAAATCTAATTCCCATGATATAAAAAAAAAGTTTACTATTTATGTATGAGGTACTATTATTCAAATTTAAAAGTAAAACCGTTAAGCTTTTTATATTGTAAAGCCTGTAACAATTAGTCAGCATTAAATTTGAATTTGATACATTTGCCAAAGTTTATTTTTATTTGGTTGATTCAAGTTAACACCCCCTTCGGGGGTGCATACTAAAGTTTGGCACAATTTATCCCTGAAGGGGATATTGCGAGCAAAATAAATGGGATGTCGCATGAGATAAAGTTTGGTCTATCTATCTTTGATGTTTGATGCAACATCTGCGAGAAGCTCTAAAAAAGAAATTCCGCTCGTTCCATCAATTTTGTAAAGATAAGTAGGCCCAACTTTAGCCTACAGCATCTTCAATGAAGATGCTGGATAATGGAGCAAAAATAAAAATGGATGCTCTATTTTAAAGTTTGGCACAATGGAACAATATTTATATTCTAACCATTTAATTTTAATAGCATTATCTATAATGCTAGTATTTTCAATCAAGACAAAATTATAATTTTTACACATTTTTTACCTGCAACAATCATAAGATAATAGTTATATAACAGTATTAAATATAGAATTTGATTTATGATAAGTTTTAAATAGTTAATAGTAAATATAACAAAAACAATTGCAATTTTGAAAAAAATTAGGCTAAGTTTATTTTAGTTTTATTTAACTAGAATGATTTTTTTAGTTTTCATTTTTAGATGAATAATTAATAGATTGACCTTCTTTTAAAGTAATAATAGCACGTTTGTAACGAGGACGATACCCTTGAGATAAACCTACGCGGATTTTTTGACGTGGAGGAATATGCGTATTTACGGAAATAATATCTACATTGAATAAAGTTTCAAATACTTTTTTAATTTGAGGTTTTGTTAAACGTAAGTCTACATCAAAAGTGTATTGACGATTTTTAAAAAGTGCTATATATGTTTTTTGTGTAATAACAGGATATTTTACTAAATCTATCATTTTATTTATAGCTGAAGGTGATGTTGTTAAAATCTCTTGCCAATTTGTTTGCATTTTTGTCATAATGTATATCAAAAATAAAATTTTTTATATATCAACCAAACAATTATTTTAAAAAGAAAAAAATTAAAATAAAAGGGAACTTTTTTTATTATAATATAAAAAAAAAGTTGTTACAACTTTTGTATTTTTTTGTTAAATGACTTTAAAAGGGCAGTTTTGATTTTTATAGTAAAAATGTCTTTTTATGTTTTTTAAGACAATTACGAACGCGCGATAGCTAGTTGATTGAACGCAGTGAAATGAAAGGGGATAATGCGAGATACTCTATTTCAAAGTTTGGTACCAATTGATTTTGACTGTTTGCCCTACTTATCTTTGATGCAAGATATATTCCCGAAAGTGATGGAGCGAAGCAATCCAGCATCAAAGATAAATAGAAAGTTTGGTACGTATGAATAGCCAATTTTTATATGGGCCAAAATCAATTTTGGCGAAGCGAGATTCCAATTATTTTATTTTACAACTCAAAGTTGGGTACCATTCCTTTATGACCATAAAAAAAAGACAATTGGTCCGTAAAGGCATGGGAAACAATTTGAGAAAAAGAAAATGGTAAGCTCGAACGAGCGAGCGAGTTGAACTATCAAAATAAATTGTGATCTATCCTGAGGATAGAGGAACGAGCAAATTTATTTTTTTTTTTGGAGTATCTTACATGAGCTTCTAAAGTTTGGCCTACTTATCTTTGCTGCAGGATCTGCGATATCCCTTTCGGGGAGACTCTGGATAGAAGAACGTTACCAAACTTTGAGTTGACAAGGAACGCCTGCGCTATTTATTTTTTGCAAAACGTTTGGCACATTGGAACAAAATTGATGGTATTATTAAAAAGTTTGGTACATTGAAGATGCTAAGAGCATCTATGCGAGATACTTCATCGAAGGATGGTTCATATAATCCCCTTCAGGTATAACATCTTTTCAGCACTTTTATTTTTGGTCAAACTTTTGGAAAAATAAAAATTGTTTTTTTACAAGCTTCGCTCCATTAAGCGAAGCTAAATATATCAATCACTGTCAAATTATAAACTTCAATTTTATTTGGAAGTTTATATTTATAATAGGTTCTTAGAGAGAAAGTTTGGTACGATAAATCAAAATCCTTAAAGATAATCTTCTGAAGAAGAGTAAAGGATCTTTTAGAGATTAATCTACTTAATAACGACTAAACTAAATTAAAGTTTACAGCAAATATTTTTGAACGAGTGATAGCGAGTTGTTAAGTTATTTTTTAACCTTGTCTTTGTTTATGTTTAGCATTTGAACAAATAACCATAACTTTTCCTTTACGTTTAATAATACGACAGTTATCACAGATTTTTTTTACAGAAGCTCGTACTTTCATAATATTTTATTATATTTTTTTTTTATATTTTAAAAAAATAAATAAGTGTAAAAAGAAAAAAATTTTAAACAATAAAATTAAGATACTGTAATTAGCCTTATCTATTTATTTTAAAATATTATTTATTTATAAATTATAAAGTGCTCTTATCTTTTAAGAAAAAAATAATGTTATGTATTAGTACAAAAATATTTTTTAAAGATAAAAAGACTTTATAAAATGAAAACATTTGACTTTTATCTAATGTTTTGTTGTAAAAATGGAATCTTTTTTAAATTTTACTTAAACATTAAATTTTTAAATAAAAATCAGATAAAAGAGTAAATAATTCTTTATCTGATAATTCTCGAGGAATTACTCCTTCTGGGTGTGTTAATAATTGATCTGCTATATTTAAATAGAAACTACAAATATAATCATTTTGAATATTAGTTGAAAAATTTTGTGAAAGGTTGTTAGAAGATGATTCCAACTCGCTTCGCTCGTTCATTTCAAATAATGTTTTTCCTTTAACACGTGAAATACGTATTTCTTCAATTAAAGGTAAAACTTCTAATACAGGCATTGGACATGCTTCTACATATTTATCAATTAAATCACGTTTAGAAGTGCGATTACCTATTAAACCTGCTAATCTTAATGGGTGTGTACGAGCTTTTTCACGTACTGAAGCCGCTATTCTGTTTGCTGCAAATAACGCATCAAAACCATTATCTGTAACAATAATACAATAATCAGCATAATTTAAAGGTGCAGCAAATCCACCACAAACAACATCTCCTAAAACATCAAATAAAATGATATCATATTCAAAAAAAGCATTTAGTTCTTTTAAAAGTTTTACTGTTTCACCTACAACATAACCACCACAACCAGCACCAGCAGGTGGTCCACCTGCTTCAACACAATCTACACCCCCATATCCACCATAAATAACGTCTTCAGGCCAAATATCTTCATAATGATAATCTTTAGCACTTAAAGTGTCTATGATTGTAGGTATTAAAAACCCAGTTAGTGTAAACGTGCTATCATGTTTTGGATCACAACCAATTTGTAATACTTTTTTTCCTCTTGTTGCTAATGCTATAGATATATTACAGCTTGTTGTTGATTTTCCAATACCACCTTTTCCATAAACAGCTAATTTCATAATTTTATATGTTTTTTACAATCCATGCGCTTACGGTATATTTGTTGGCACTTTTTATCTTTTCAGCAGTTTATTTTTAAGAATCAAGCAATCAAAATAAATTTTGATTGCTCGATCATTGGAGATGCTAAATAGCCAAAAAAAACAAAAACCCCAAATAAAATGTTGGATCGAGCATCTCATGCGAGATACTCCAACTCGCTATCGCTCGTGCTAGCGTTAGCGAGATGCTGCTTTATCAAAAATAAAATGTTAATCGTAAGGCAATCAATCACATAATTGGCCACATTTTATTTGCATTATTATCTATAGAGCATCGCGAATTATCAATCCTCTGAATTGATAATGGTATTAAAATTCAATAGCATTATATTTATATGTCCCATAAATGTGAATTTGTTGAGTATAGCAAAATAAATGGAATCTCATTAAATTATAATTGGCACAAAATTTATTTTGGTAGTCATCCCCAAAGGAGATACCAAAGGATTGATTATCGGGGGGTTCGTGCCATTACAAGCATGCACAGCCTCTAGGACCATCAAAGTAGCTTAATCATTTTATGGTAGTTATATTTTTGTCAGAAAATGTTTTTATAGCCTAAAACATAGTATTTTGAACGGTACCAAACTTTGAGTTGTCACTTTTCTGACATTAATTAATTTGAATAAAACTACTAAGTATAATTATCTAATTTTTTTATTGTTACTAACGTAAATTTGTTTTATTTTTTATTTATATAATATATATTATATAAATAAAAAATTTTTAATAGATATAATATATTATTATACAATAATTTTATAAGTTCTTAAATTAATTAATTCATTAAGCTCGTTAAAATTTTTAAAATAAAAGTGACCTACTAGAGTTACTTTGTTTCAAATTCACTTGATTTGTTTTCATTTAAAATATCACCAAAATTTTTATGAGTCTAAAAGAAGTTTTCTAAGGTTTATAGTAATTATGCTACACCTAATTTCAATGACAGTTAAAATAGAGTTATAACTGTTGGTAGGCAGTTTATAAATGGGATAGTTTTAAAATTTTAGTTACTTTATATGCTTACGAGTAGGGATAAACCACTCATTAAATCATTCAAATTATACTAGTTTTAATACAGTAAATTGGAAAAACCTTAACTTTTCGGTAAATCAACTTAACTTAAAATAAATGGACTATTTAGACATTGTATCTGTTATAATAAAAAATTAAATCAAGCATCTTAAATTGAACAAAAAATACAAAATTTATTTTGGTTAAGTAAGATGTGATATTATTTAGAGAAGATAACATAAATACAGTTGAAGAAAAAAAAATGATTGGTACCAAACTTTGAAATAGATAAATATTGTAAAGATAGATAGACCCAACTTTATCTCATGCGAGATACTCAATTTCAAAGTTTGGTACCAATCCCCAAAGGGGATTAAAGCGAGATAGCTAAAATAGCGCTAAAAAAAAGAATAAACCTTTTCACAGCAGTTTTTATATTGCTTAAGCACTAAAAATACTCAATTAATATTAATATAATAAGTAAAGTTTTTTATTTATGTTTAACTCCTAATTTTTTTATAGTTAGGATAGCCTAATGGTCATGTCACAACTTTATATAATTTTTTCTATGAGTAAAGTATACGATTGGTTCGAAGAACGCTTAGAAATTCAAGCAATTGCTGATGATATTTCAAGTAAATATGTACCACCACATGTTAATATTTTCTATTGTTTAGGTGGTATTACTTTTACATGTTTCCTTGTTCAAGTAGCAACTGGCTTTGCTATGACTTTCTATTATCGTCCTACTGTAGCAGAAGCTTTCGCTTCTGTACAATATATTATGACAGATGTTAATTTCGGTTGGTTAATTCGTTCTATTCACCGTTGGTCTGCTAGTATGATGGTTCTTATGATGATTTTACACGTTTTCCGTGTTTATTTAACAGGTGGTTTTAAAAAACCACGTGAAGCTACTTGGATTAGTGGTGTAATTATGGCTGTTTGTACTGTATCATTTGGTGTTACTGGTTATTCACTTCCATGGGACCAAGTAGGTTATTGGGCTGTTAAAATTGTAACAGGTGTTCCTGAAGCAATCCCAGGTGTAGGTAGTTTTGTTGTTGAATTATTACGTGGTGGTGTTGGTGTAGGTCAAAGCACACTAACTCGTTTTTACAGCTTACATACTTTTGTATTACCTCTTTTAACTGCTGTTTTCATGCTAATGCATTTCTTAATGATTAGAAAACAGGGTATTTCTGGTCCTCTATAAGTTTGAATTAAACTCTTTTTTTTTCTATTAATTTTGATTTGCCTAAAAAGGACTGTCATTTCACTTTTTAGGCAAATCAAAATTAATCCAAAGTCGATTAATCTTAAAGAAGATTATTGTCCAAAAACAAATAGAAATCATGATTTTGTTTTTTATAGATTACCTTTCTTTGGAAGATAGTATATTGTATTTACATAATAATAATTTGAACATCGAATAAATTATTGTGTTTTATTTCTAAGTTTAAAATAACATAAAACAAAAATAAATAAATAAAAAATAAGTTTTAGTACACTTTATTTAAAAATTTAAAACAAATTTATCTCACATAAACGTAATATTTTTCTTTTTATTTTGCTACTACAACCTAGTTGTTATTTTGATAAATGCCTGAACAAGAATAGCAAGCAAATATAAATGAACGGTACTAAACTTTGAGTTGAATCTATCAAAACCAATTTTGATTATATAATAATCTTTTTTAAGCCTTTTTTTCTCTGAGAATTAGAATATCAATTTTTTGCTCTTCAGAATTTTTGGGGAGGGGTAGGTGGGTACAAGTTGTGTATAAAAGGTAATAAGTTTTTAAAGTGCTAGACAAAAATAAAAAACTATGATAATATTAAATATAAGAAAAAATAGCCTTCGTGATGGAATTGGCAGACATCCTGGTTTTAGGCACCAGTGCTGAAAGGCGTGCCGGTTCAAGTCCGGCCGAAGGCAATAAATTAACTTTTAAAGTAAAGTCTAAATTCGTAACATTGTTTGTTTTATCTTTGTTTTCTATTTCTAAAGTGTTAAACATGATCCATCTCGCTTTAATCCCCAAAGGGGATTATCTCATGCGAGATACTCTATCGGTACCAAACTTTGAGATTACAAAGAAAAAGTATATAGAAACAAAGACTGTTAGATCTCTTTTTATCTTACATTATGTTCGATGGCCTTTAGTTGAATCTATATAACTTGGACAATTAAGTTTTTATGTTTCTGCTTTGATGGCAATATTAGCATTTTTTGGCCAACAAATAAACTTCAATTTTATTTGGGTATCATCGATAATCGCCTCTAACGATTATGAAGCATCCAATTTATAAAGATGTTTGTGCGTAGATTGTCCCCCTTCGGGGATTTTGCATAAAATTATTTTTGGTCTATCGATACCCACAAAATTTAAATTTATGGGATGCTTTATCCAGAAGATACTGCATCTCCAATGTGCCAAACTTTAGGACAAAATTTATTTTGAGCGAGATTGAGTATCTCGCATGAGATGCTCGATCGGTACCAAACTTTCTATCTATCTTTGATGCAAAATACAGAATGGATAGAACAAAGTTAGATGCTTTAATTTAATTTTTTTACAGAAGTTTATTTAGTATCTACAATACTCTAATAAGAATCCCCTTCGGGGATTAATTCATGAAACACGACAAAGTTTTTTTAGATAGAAAAATTTTTTATGCCTATTGGAGTTCCTCGTATTATTTATTGTTGGGGTGAAGAATTACCCGCACAATGGACAGATATTTATAACTTTATTTTTCGTCGTCGTATGGTGTTTTTAATGCAATATTTAGATGATGAACTTTGTAACCAAATTTGTGGCTTACTTATTAATATTCATATGGAAGACAGATCTAAAGAATTAGAAAAAAAAGAAATGGAAAAAAGTGGATTATTTAAAAGTACTACAACAAAAACTAAAGCTGCTGATTCTTTAAAAAAAGACAATCTTTCAAGTATTAATACTAAAAATACAAAAAGACAATCTGTTGAAGATTTATTAACATCTGATCAAGATTTTAGTATTGAAGATAATCATATGTTAGAACAATATACTTTACAAAAAATAACAACAGAATGGCTTAATTGGAATGCACAATTTTTTGATTATTCAGATGAACCTTATTTATATTATTTAGCAGATATTTTATCAAAAGATTTTTCAAAAGAATCAGCTAGTTTAAAATATGGCGCAAATAATAAAAATGCAGCCGATATGACAAAACTAATACTGAGCTTAAAAAAAATGGCACTTAGTACTAACAATCCTCTAACAAGTATTTCTGATCAAAATTTTACTTCGTCAACTAATCCGTATCTTCCATCAAAAACAAATTTAGATGTATATTCTCCTTTTAGACTATTAGCTAATTTTGCACCGCAAAAATCTGCTTTAGATTATTTAAAATTAAATCAAAACCAAACAACAAATAATAATTTACAAAAAAACAATAATTTTACAGAAATTTTATCTATCTTAAAAAATAGTAAAAACTTTACAAATAAAACTTTAACAAAAAAATTAATAGATAATTTATCACAAAAAGAATTTGCTGAACAATTACCAACCCCAGAAAAATTATTAGCTTCTTCAGAAAAAGCTTTAAGTCAACGTCGTTTAAAACGTCAATATATTCAAGAACATTTAGGTACTAAAACATTAACTAATAGTAATTCTTTAAAAGGTTATAATTATTTAGATCAAAGTTTATTAACAAATCAAGGAGATTTATCTTTATTGTCAGATCAATCAGGACGTTCTTTATATCGTAAACAAACAGAACGTGTTATTCAAGAAGAAGAATCTAAAAAAGTTTTTATGATTATTAATTCTTTTGGTGGTTCTGTTGGTAATGGTATTACTGTACACGATGCTCTACAATTTATCAAAGCCGGTTCTTTAACTTTAGCTTTAGGAGTAGCTGCTTCGGCTGCATCGTTAGCATTAGCAGGAGGTACTATTGGTGAACGTTATGTAACAGAAGGTTGTCATACTATGATCCACCAACCCGAGGGCGGATTGAATGGTCAAGCTTCTGATATTTGGATTGATAGTCAAGAAATTATGAAAATTAGACTTGATGTTGCTGAAATTTATTCACTTTCTACATATAGACCTCGTCATAAAATTTTACGTGATTTAGATCGTGATTTTTATTTAACAGCTATGGAAACTATTTATTACGGTTTAGCCGATGAAATTGCAACAAACGAAATTCTTTCTTCAATTATCGAATTAACAAATAAAACATGGGATGTTGATAATATTAAGCAAGAAAGATTATTAGAATCGCGAGATGGTATAACAGGTGCAACAACACAAGAATCTACAGGGGGAGGAGGTTAATTAATATAACTAACCCTATTGATGAACAACAAACAAATAAAAATTAAGCTTAATCGCTCTTAAATATTGTCGCAAGTGCATATAAAATTAAAAATGTGTAAGATTGAAAGTTAACATTTAACGCTTTTATAGAAAAACAGTCTATTGAATAAAAAAAAAAAGATAGCAAAATGATAATTTTGGATGGGCAAGTTCACCCAGATATAGTTAGCTATTAAAAAGCCAAAAATATTATATTTGTACAAATATAATATTTTTGGCTTTTTAATTTGTTACAGATGCTAAAAAAATAATATTTGTACAAATAGCTAAAATAGATGCACCAAAACCAACCAAAAAAATCTACTATTTAGTACATGCATTCGTTAGCAAAGACAGCAGTTTCAAGTTACAAACTAAACATGTTCCATTTTCCCCTTCGGGGATAATAGATCCAACGTCTCCATTGGAGATGCTAAATGGAAAAAATAAGCTTTTAATTTAAACTTCAAACTCTAAAGTTTGTGCTTGTGTTGAAGATATAAGTTATTTTTTTGTATGCCTTTTCACTTTTTCTAAAACAATATTTAGGATTGAAATATTTCAGTTTATACAAAACAAATAACAATAAATGAACGAGCGATAGCGAGTTATAAAACACAAGAAAATCTCAAAAAGATTTTTTTAGATGACTAAATTTATTTTGATACAGTTTGGTACCGACGGGGATAGCAGGAGATGCTCGATTCTCCGAGCAAAGCGAGATATAGTCTAAATATTTTTAACAGTTTTTTGTCTTTACTGAAAAAATGGGTGTAATAATTTTTTTTTCGGAAAGTTGTTTACAATTATTATAGATTAGTTAGTCTTCTAATAAAAAATAGACTAAGTTTCTTTTACTTTGCATATTTTTGATGCTAATAAATTTTTAGTGTTTTAAGCTATTGTTTTTTATTTATAATATCTTTTTCCAAAAAATAATAATAGAAATGAGCAAAGCGAGTTAAAATTCAATTGACATTAATTTGATACCATGTTAAAACTATAAAAGAATAATTTTTTATTAACGTCCTTAGTTCAGTCGGTAGAACGCAGGTTTCCAAAACCTGATGTCGTGGGTTCAATTCCTACAGGGCGTGTTTTCTGTTTGTTAGTTTTTTTGACAAACTGTATTAGTACTAAGGGCACAATTATAACTAGTAATAAAGTAATTTTTTTTTACTATTTCCTTGTAGAGGCTAGTTACTTATGTTTTTAAAATAAAGTAAGGAAAAGGGGTGTATGGTATTATTAAACGGCAAATTAATTGTATTACTAAGAAAAATTTTTAGGATGTTTTATTTAATTTTCTTTTTTTTTTGTGCCATTACACACTTTATTTTCTCTTTTGATTTTTTTTATAAAAAAACATTTTTAAATAATTTTATTAATAACAAAAAAATCAAAAGAGAGCCAGTTCTAGTTTGTTTAAATTCATATTGTTATTCATTAAATTAAATTTTTCAATTACAATTGTTTCAAGGCTGTTATTATACGTAGTAAAATAAAAGTTTGAATTAAGACAAGCAATAAATTGACATTTTTTACAGAAAAATATATATAATATATATAAAATGTTTTAAAATTTTTACATTATGCTTGCTTAACTCAATCGGTAGAGTATCGGTTTTGTAAACCGAAGGTTATCGGTTCAACTCCGATAGCAAGCTTAAAAACTTTGTTTTTAATCTAGTGTCTGTAGGGTTTGAACACGGTTTTATATCTACTGTGTTTAATTTTTTCTATTATTTTGATAACAGAAAAATTTAATATTGCCTTATTAGACATTTTTATAATCCAAAAAACCAAATGCTTCTACATTGGTTTTTAAATAAAAGTTTATTTTGAGAAAAGTTATTTAAACGATTAAATATAATCTTATCAGGTTTTATAAAATAAATACACTATATCAAACATTTTAAAAAATAGACTAGCTTTTATATTAATTATTTGTTATAAATATTAATATTATGGCGGCATAGCCAAGCGGTAAGGCCGTGGATTGCAAATCCTCTATTCCCCAGTTCAAATCTGGGTGCCGCCTTTTTGTACAAAAAATAAAAAAAGCTCTTACAACGTATGGCCTGAAAAGTTATGCTTATCCCTATAAGCAGTTAATTTATCTTGTATTTAGCCGTTTTACCTATACAACTACAATTCTTTTAGTATTCAATTAAAATTTGAGAAATTAATATATAGTTTAACATAGCAAAAAAAGTTAGGACTTTACATGCCATTTGAGATCGAGGATAATAAAACACCGCTTTTTTTTGCTATTATAAATTGAGCAAATAGCAAAAAAAGGCCAACATATGTAGTAATTATCAAGTTTATACTTGAAAACTACTATTTTCTACAGGTAAAACACTTCCTATTTTTTATAACTAACGTTGTAGTAACAAAATTCTAATTTTAGAAAGATGATTGAGCGAAGCGAAATGCAAGATCCTCTCAAAATAAATTTGGTAAAAATAAATAACACATCTCAAAGTTTGGTACCGATCAATACTTGTGAGTTTTCTTAACCGTTAATTTTATTTTCTTGATTGTGCATTATTAAAGATACTTGTTAGTTAATTATAGAATTTAAAGAAAAGTGCTAAAAAAAAACAACTTCTTAAGAGCTTTTTAATTTAAAAATTTGATTGTAGGCATATATCGCCAATAAAGCTGCGAAGGAGGTAAAAAAATCATACTTTTACAACTAGTATTAATTAGATAAACTTAATCCAAATTTAATTTTAGATAATTAATAATGTTTTCACTTTTTTGATAAAATTTTCAATTTTAATCTTTTTTTCAGGCTCAGTAGGAATCGAACCTACATTGACGGCTTAGAAGGCCGCTGTCCTATCCATTGAACGATGAACCCTTTATTTAATTTATTTTTTATTTAGTATTTCAAATAATCCTAAAATAACTAAAAAAATAAAATCAAAATTTTTTGTCACTTTGTAAATAGCATAACTGAAAAGAAAATACTGTTTATCAAATCATAAAATTCTTGTTTTCTATGTTACAACACTTTTTGGTTTTAGTAAAGCGAAATTATTTGTTTACATAAAATTTTTTGTTAATTTTGCTTTTGACTAAGATTCGAAACAAATTCTTTAGAACTATAATCTAGTTTATTTTAATATAACATATTTTTATATATAGTAAAAGTGAATTAAACCTTTTTTTCTTTTTATGAAAAGATTGATTTATTGGGGATTGTAGTTAACTGGAAGACACATAAATAATAAATCTAAAAAAGGGCGATGAAAAATACTTATTAAACCCCTTCGGGCTAGAAGACTTTAAAGACTATAATCTCATACTTTTTCTATTTATAGACTTAAACAAGAAAATACTTGCAAAAAAAGCGATATTTTTTAAAATATCGCTTTTTTTGCAAGTATCTATAAATGATTTAGAACTTTTAATAGAAACATCGAATACGCTTTTTTAGTTGAGTTAGAACCTACTAGAATGAATAGATATTTATAATAGAATGAATAGATATTTATAAGTCTTTTAATTAAAAAACCTATAAAAAGTTATTTTAAATAAAAAAAATAAAAAGTTAATTTGCTTTATCATTTATAAAAATTAAAATAATAATAATTGCATAAAAGCTTCTGGATCACAAATCGATAATTGAGAAATGATTTTACGATTTAATTCAATTTTATGATTTTTTAAATAATTCATAAATTCACTATAATTTAAGCCATAACGACGTACAGCAGAATTTACACGTGCTATCCACATACGACGAAAATCACGTTTTTTTTGACGTCGATTTCTATATGAATAGCGTAGTGCTTTCATATTTTGTTGATTTGCTGTACGGAATAAAGTTTTTGCAGCACCTCTAAAACCTTTAGACATATTTAAAACTTTTTTATGTCTTTTACGGGATACATTCCCACGTTTAACTCGTGTCATATAAAATTATAATTTAAGTTTAAAAAATAATTGTTTTTATAACTTGTAATGTATTGTTACAAAATAAAATTTTTTTATAATACTCAAAAATTAAAATTTAATTTACATAATTAAATAGTGCCAAAAATTTTTTTGGTTACATGTACGTAGGTAAATACATTTTAATTGGGGAGACCTTTTTTTTTGCTATTTTTATTTGCAAATTTATATTTGGAAAATACTAATATAAATGCCAAAAAAAGGCGAGTCATATCCTTAAGACTAATTATTTAGTGGATAATTATTATATAAATTTTAATTGTTAAAGCGAAAAATTCTTACATCTGAAAAAAAAGAAAAAAGCAACAAATACTAAAAAAAACAAATGTTTTCTAAAGAAGAATAGTGTTAAAAAAAAGTATTTACATTAATAAAAAATAAACATTTAAACCATCATCCCCTTCGGGGATATTGTTATAACAGTTCTTTATTATTAGTTACTATTTTTTTTTGTAATAAAACAAAACGTATCTTCTTTGATTTTCTGTAGAAATAACTGAAATAATAAACTAAACAACTTGCTTTGCTCGTGCATTTTTTTTGTGCAAAATCTCAAATAAATCTAATAGCAAAAAAAGGCAATATGAAACATGAAGAGTTGTTGGCACTAAAATGGACTAATCTACTAAGACGTTTGATCGAGCATCTCATGGGAGATACTCCATCGGAGGATTGGTACCAAACTTTGAAATAGAGTATCTCCTATTAAATTTTTCGATCTATTAAACATCAAAACATTTATTTTTTTGATGTTTGATGAATCTTGTATCAAAGATAGATAGAAAGTTTGGTACATAAAATCTAACCTCTGGTTAGAGGTTCTATTTAATATTTAAAGTTACTATAGCTTAAAAAAAAAATGAGCTTGATCTAAGAAGAGTAAAAGTCCATCTTAGAACAATCTCATTTCTATAAAATCTTGTATTCAAAAAAGCACTATTTTGTTCTGAATTTGTTTAATACAAAGATCTTATAAAAATTTACTTCATTTAGATGTTAATTAAGACTTGCGTTGCGCAATATTGATAAGAAAAACTGTGTAGACAGTTTTTAAGGGTAAAAAGGCTACCCTAACTCGCTACCGCTCGTTCAAAAAACCTTTTTGACGGAAAGGGAGGGATTCGAACCCTCGGTGACCGCTAAGCCACGCCAATTTTCAAAATTGGTGCAATTAACCACTCTGCCACCTTTCCTTATAAATAATATAATCTATATATAACATAAACTAGTTAAAAAAGCAAGCCTATATAGCCTTTTGATGTCAAAAAAATAAATAGCATTTTATTTTTTAAACGCGAGTTGTAAAAAATGAAGTGAATATCTCGCTTCGCTCGCTCTTTTTGGCATCTCGTCAATTTTTATATTGGATTGAGCAAAAATAAATTGCCATACATTTTTAAACTGTATGACTCTGCCCCGCGAAGCGGGGAATTCTCTGCATTAATTCCCTTCGGGGATAAATTATGCGATAACGTGTCCTTTTAAAAAAAAATAAAAATAAGTATCTACATTATTTTAATAATATTGTTCTTAATTAATTGTTTTTGTTCTATTTAGACTATCAAATTGTAAAATTAAAAAGCTCTATCCCCTTCGGGGATAAACAATAGTAAAAAGGCTTTAGCTTTTTCTCTGCAGATACTTGGCAAAATTAAATTTTAATCTCTAAAGAACATTATTTGTTATTTTTTAGAGCTTATTTATTTGGCTCCATTACAACTCAAAGTTTGGTACCGTTCAAAATAAATTTTGTAAAAGTTTGGTGCCAAACTTTGTACTAAACTGTAAAAAAATTGTAAGTAATCAACAAAAATTAAAACCCACATTAACTTCTTTGAGGGTTTTTAAATTTATTTATTTGTTGATTAACTGAAAGTTTTGCTTGATTTTAGATAAGACTGCATTTTAAAACTTAATTGTTTCAATAAAAGTTGACTTTTTATTTTTTTTTAAGTATATTTACAATTTAAATATGTTTAAAATTAATAAAAAAATTAAGTTAGTTAACTAAAATATTTAGTTAAGAATTAGATAATAGATATTGTCCATAAAAAAGTTTTAAACATAACAACTTAAAATTAGAACCCGAAAAATTGGATTACATATCAATAACACTACAAAAGCATTTTGATTTTTTTTAAAGATGTAATATATAACACAAATTTTTTTTATTTTATTTTTGATGGTAAGAAAAAAGATAATACTTATTATTACAAAGTCAAAAAATCAAATAAAAATAAATGAGTTTAATTGAAAAATTAATTTATAGAGGAAGTGAATAAATAATAATTCATAAAAACAAATTATACATTATGGCACGTAGTAAATTTGAACGTAAAAAACCACACGTAAATATTGGTACTATTGGTCACGTTGACCATGGTAAAACTACACTAACAGCAGCTATCACAATGACATTAGCAGCTCGCGGTGGTTCTGTTGGTAAACGATATGATGAAATTGACTCAGCTCCAGAAGAAAAAGCTCGTGGTATTACTATTAACACAGCTCACGTTGAATATGAAACTGAAAATCGTCACTATGCTCACGTAGACTGTCCAGGTCACGCTGACTATGTTAAAAATATGATTACAGGTGCTGCACAAATGGATGGAGCTATTTTAGTTGTATCAGGTGCTGATGGTCCGATGCCACAGACAAAAGAACACATCCTATTAGCTAAACAAGTAGGTGTTCCTAATATTGTAGTATTTTTAAACAAAGAAGATCAAGTTGATGATAAAGAACTTCTTGAATTAGTTGAATTAGAAGTACGTGAAACTTTAGATAAATATGAATTCCCAGGTGATGAAATCCCAGTAATACCTGGTTCAGCTTTATTAGCTTTAGAAGCTTTAATTGAGAATCCAAAAACTCAACGTGGTGAAAATCCTTGGGTTGATAAAATTTATCAATTAATGGATAAAGTTGATAGTTACATTCCAACTCCACAACGTGAAACTGATAAACCATTCTTACTTGCTGTAGAAGATGTTTTATCTATTACTGGTCGTGGTACAGTTGCAACTGGTCGTGTAGAACGTGGTACATTAAAAATCAGTGATACAGTTGAAATTGTTGGTTTAAAACCAACACAATCTGCTGTTGTAACTGGTTTAGAAATGTTCAAAAAAACGTTAGATGAAACACTTGCTGGTGATAACGTTGGTGTACTTCTTCGTGGTGTACAAAAAAAAGATATTGAACGTGGTATGGTTATTGCTAAACCTGGTACAATTACACCTCATACAAAATTTGAAGCTCAAGTTTATGTTTTAACTAAAGAAGAAGGTGGACGTCACTCTGCTTTTATGATTGGTTATCAACCACAATTTTATGTACGTACAACAGACGTTACAGGTAAAGTAGTAGGATTTAACCATATTCAAATGCGTAACCCTTCTTCTGTAGCTGAAGAACATTCAAATAAAATGGCTATGCCTGGTGACCGTATTAGTATGACAGTAGAACTAATTAACCCTATTGCTATTGAAAAAGGTATGCGTTTTGCAATCCGTGAAGGTGGTCGTACAGTAGGTGCTGGTGTAGTAACTAATATTGTTGTTTAATTGCAAATTATAATCCCCAACCAATTTATTTTAAATAATGGATTAAGATTGTTTAAAATAAATTGGTTGACCTAAAAGAATATTTATCTTTTATATTTCAGAAATGGGGCCTCTAAAATAAAAAATAAAATTTATTTTTTATTTATAAAAACTTGGATATTGATTTGATGTACCAAATTTTACAATGTGCCAAACTTTTTAATAGTATTTTTGATTGAGCTCGTCTTCATAGAGCATCTCGCTCAAAATCAATTTTGTCCTGCAGCAAAGATAAGTAGATCCAAATTTATTTTGATAATGCGAGATACTCTATGAAGATGATCTCAATCCTCTATCTAGAGCATCAAAATAAATGGGACGTCGCATTCATACTAAAATTTGGCACATTGTACCAAACTTTAGTATCCAATCCGAAGGATTGGAGCCCGCGAGATAATGGAGCAATAGCAATATTTTAAGTCGCTTCGCTTGATCGAGCATCTGCTATCCCCTTCAGGGATAGCTACCGCTCGATCTTTAAAATATAGTGTTCCAAATTTCAAAGTTTTAATACTATCCCTTTAACTAAGTTTTTAAAAAACGAGGCTTGATTTTTAAAGTTGAAACATAAATATAATTACTATAAAAAAACAAAGTATTCTCAAACAAAAGCTGAAGACGCTACATTCATGAAAAATCAAATAAAAGACGTAAAGAACTTTATTCATATTAGTAAATAAAAAAAAAACTTATTAGCTAATAAAGAAATAGATAATAAATTGTTTCTGAAGAGAAAAAAATTAAAGTTGTGCTATTTATTATATTGACATTTTTTTAGTATTATGTTATATATATATTATATATTTAAAGCCCCCATCGTCTAGAGGCCTAGGACACCTCCCTTTCACGGAGAAAACGCGGATTCGAATTCCGCTGGGGGTATTATACTTAAACCAAAAAAACTGTAGCAGAATTGTGAATATTTTAAGTTATTATTTGTGTAATAATAACTTAAAATACCCTAAAGTATATATCAATTAAGCACAGCTGATTTACTATTGAAAAAACAAAACAAAAAAAGAAGTAAAATAATGGGACTTATATAAAAGAAAACCTTATATGATTGAAGTTTTAATTGTCTGATTTGTAGTTTGTTTGAAAGGAAAGGATCCTCCGGTACCAAACTTTGAGGAGGATAGAGCATCCATTTTTATTTTTGCTCCATTATCTCGCTACCGCTCTCATATTTTTTAACACATTGTACCAAACTGTATGGCTAAAGTTTGGCACAATGTATCTCGCTAAAGCTCGATCCAATGGAGAGGCTGGAAAAATCAAAATAATCCGCTTTGGGGATTATTGGAGGACAAAATTTATTTTGAAGTTTACTTATAATGGAGCAAAGCGAGATAACAAAATAAAAAATTTGTAAAATGTATTTGGCAAAACACAACTTTGTACCAAACTTTCAAAATTTATTTTGAGCTCCTCACTTTATGTGATGTTTACATTTAGATTTCCAAAAAGGTTACTTATGGCAAACACATTCTGATAATCATAACTATTATTATATATACTTTAATGTAATTTATATTGCAAACAATTTAAAACCTCTTAATACAAGTAAGAAGTAAAGGTATATTTTTTTGACTTTTTTTCGTTGGCCTGTTGATTATTTTGTTGTTCTATTTTAAAGTTTGGCCTACTTATCTTTGATGCAAAATCTAACCTCTGGTTAGAGATTCTGTTTTTTTGTTAATAAACTTGATTCATTGTATAAACCCGGAAGAAAAAATAAAAATCACTTTTGGATAATTCTCTTTTACTAGTGAGTAATTTGAAATTCTCTTTTGCCCAAATCTCGCTATCGCTTCATTATAAATAAATTTATTATAGATCCTCTGATGGAGTATCTCGCATTATCCTCTTGGGGGATCTATTGTGCCAAACAGTATGAATGAGCAATAGCGAGTTATTTTGATGATTGAGCTCGTCTTCATGCACTTTTTTCTCTGCGAGTTGACAAGTAACGCCTGCGCATTTATTTTTTGCTCGCATTATCAAAATAAATTTTGATACATTGTGCCAAACTTTAGTATCTGCGAGATACTCTATGAAGATGAGCTCAATCAAAGATGTTATTAAAAAGTTTGGCACATCTTTATAATGTGAACCATTCTCCGATGGAGTATCAATTTTGATTTTTCCATGCATTTTGACACATTAGATCGAGCATCTGCGACATCCCCGAAGGGGATGCTCAAGATAGAGGAACGAGCAAATTTCTTTTTTGGAGTATCTCGCATGAGATTATCCCCAAAGGGGATAATCTGCTATAAAGCATCAAAGATAAGTAGGCCAAACTTTTTAATCTATCTTTTTTTGATGCAGTATGGATTTCAATGAAAGACCAACCTAAAGAAAATTGTTTATTTTTTACAACTTAGTTTAAGTAAAATGAAATTTTATAGTAAAAAGGTTTTAGCCTTTTTACTATAAAATTTCATTTTACTTAATTAGAGTGCAATTATTTTTTAAAATAAAATGCTTCATATTCTATATACTTTCTAATATTAAATAATTTAAATAGATTAAGTCTTACAAAAAGAGTTTATATAAATTTATCTAAAACTAACAGCAGCTTGCCAAACAAAAGCTAATAAGATAAAGAATACAGGAATAATAGGTAAAACGTCTACGATAGGTGCAAATGGTGCATATGCTTCAGGAAGTTTTGCAAGTACCAGTGCTAAAGTTGTCATAAATATCCTTCATTAAAAAGTTTAATAAATTGTTGATGATTAAAACCACATAATATAAATTTCGTCCTTATATGAGCTTATAAAATGGATAGCTTTTTTTGTTAAAATATTAAGTCTTTGTATGCAAAGTATCCAAGAACCAACTCTCCTTTTGGAGAATATTGTTGTGATTTGATTGTTTATTTTTAGACTAAATTTGAGTTATCATAATTTAAGATTAGACAAACCGCATCTTAAAACAGTCAAAAAATAAAAAAAGACATCAACAAAATAAGCTCACCTTAAAGCTCTTTTTTTTCATTCTAAAAACAAAAATAGAATCTCTTACTAGAGGTTAGAGCTTCTCGTAGAAGCTTGAACATAGAAATTCTGTTTGTCATCTTACAATCCTCTGCATTCCCTTCAGGGATTTTTTTCTTTGAGTATCTCGTATATAAACAGGGGCACGAGCGATAGCAAGTTATAGGTAAAAAATGCAATGAAATAAAAAATTTTTCTAGCTAAGAATAGTAATGCTCTTTTAGAAAATTATGAGTTTACTTATGCAAAAAAGCAGAATTCAATTTTTCTAATTTTGCCATAAAATAAGCGAAGAACAACTAGAAACAATATTCTAGTTTATATTATTAAATACTTATTTTTATTAAGTGTATGTTAAAAAAATAAGTAATATGCTTTAAATATTTATTTTTATAAAGTAGATTAACATATATTTATTATAAAAATAAATAAAATAGATTAATGCTATTAAAGTTAATTATTTAGCCTTTGGGTATACTAATATGCTAAAAGAAAAAACAAGATATTGGTTTTTATCGCAAAGTTTAGTACCGTTCATCCCTACTGAATAGTAGTTGTCAAGTTTAAATATGATTGAAAATACTTGTCCGAGAACAATTACTAGGTAGTGTCCTGAAATAAAATTTTTGACTTTTTTATTGTAATTTGCAATTTATTTTTTTAGCAGTTTTAATTGTTTTATCTCGCTAAAGCTCGATCCAATTGAATACAATAATTTGTATAAACTGTTGTTTGATAGATCGAGCATCTCATGCGAGATACTCTCAAAATCAATTTTGTCCTCCGATGGAGTATCTCGCATTATCCCCGAAGGGGATTAAAGTTTGGCACTTTTTGGCACATAAAACATCTTCAATGAAGATGTTTAAATGAGCACAATTTATTTTTTGGAGTATCTCACTTCCCTGCAGCAAAGATAAATAGGCCAAACTTTTTAATTTTCCGATGGAGTATCTCGCATTATCCCCTTCGGGGGGTACAATGTGTCAAACTTTAAGATCTATCATCCCCTTCGGGGATCGCTGCTGTTTAATTCTCCGAGGCATTAAAAAGTTTGGCCTACTTATCTTTGATAATCCCCTTTGGGGATTAAAGCGAGATGGAACATAAATTATAAACGTCAGTTGACAAAATTAGAATTTGAAGTGCAAATCTAAACTTTTCTTCGGGTATAGATGACAAAATTTATTGTTATACAGTTTGGTACCGAAGGGCACCCCCTTTGGGGGTGATCCCCGAAGGGGATGATCTACTTATCTTTGCTGCGGTAAAGCAAGATAAAAACCTAATAAGCGCTAACATCAAATTTTAATTTGTTTTTAAAAGCAAATCTTATAATAAGAGATAAATATTCTTTAAAGGAATTATTAATTTTCTTTCCTTGTTATTTTTATTGTCTATCAATAAGTGTTTACTATTAAACCACTAAAATTATTTCTTTTAAACTAATAGACAATTTTATCTTATCGGGATGACAGGATTCGAACCTGCGACCCTATGCTCCCAAAGCACATGCGCTACCAAGCTGCGCTACATCCCGTTTTTTAACAACTTTTAAAATTATAACATATATTTTATACATATGCAACTTAATTTTTAAAAATGATACCAAAATACATTTTGGCAAAAAGAAAAATGAAAGTTTGGTACATTTTAAAGTTTGGCACAATGGAGATGCAATATCCCCGAAGAGGATGAATGAGCGAGCGAATTGCACAATGTACAGTTTGGTAGGTATTGATAAAATTGAACAAAAAATACAATATTTATTTTGGTGAAATGAGATTTTGAGAATATCAAATTGATTTTTTGATTTATAAAGCATCTGCATTGAAGATGCCCCAACTATCTTCAAAATTTATTTTGATGTTTTTATACAACTTTTTTTGCTCCTTTGGCAAGTACTGCAGCTCCATTGTGCCAAACTTTGTGCTAAACTGTGCGAAGTGAGATACCTTATATTTTATCTGCAATTCTGTAGAGAGAGAATAAATGCAATAAATATAATTTTTGTGTTTTGAATCTGCTGTTTAATTTCTAAAATAAAAAATAATATTTATTGAATTGTTTTAATTTGATAGTGCTTCTTTTGCAGCATACATGACTTCAACAGTAATTATAGGAATATTTTTTTCTAAAGCATATTTTTCTGTATTTCTTTTAACTTTTCCACGAACAAACCCAGGAACTTTATTTAATTCAGCTAAACCTTCAGGAGACCATAAATTTAATTCAGTTTTTGTTTTAATCGCTTGGCTATTAACAGAATTTGTTTTGTTGATATCTGTATGCCCTTCCCCTTTAGTTGAATGAGGTTTAGATTCTTCTGTTGTTAGAACAGAATCATGTCCACCAAAAATTTGTAATAAATGATCTTCCATTCCAAGATTAAATGAATTATAAACTAAATCAGCAATTTGATTTGTTCCTTCATACCCTAAAAATGGACGATAACCTAAAGGAAAATTTTGAATATGGACAGGAGCAGAAATAACACCACAAGGTATGTCTAAACGCTTACCAACATGACGTTCCATTTGAGTCCCAAAAATGGCAGCAGGTTCTAATTTTGCAATTGTATCTCCAACTTGTGTATGGTCATCTGTTATTAATATTTGATCACAAAATCCATTAACTTGTTCACGAAACCAATCAGCATCGTGTTTACAATATGTTCCAGCACAAGAAACACGTATACCCATTTCACGGGCTAAAATCTTTGTCATAGCTGCAGCATGCGTTGCATCTCCAAATACAACAGCTTTTTTGCCTGTTAAATTTTGGCAATCAATAGAACGTGAAAACCAAGCAGCTTGAGAAACAAAACGTGTTTGTTGATCTATATATTTATTAAATAAGTTTTCAATTTGTGTTACGGCTTCAGTCAACTGATGTTGTGGCAAAATTCTAAGTTTGCCGTTGCTATCCATATGGGATTTGGCCAATTTATCATTTTGTATATAAATATCTTCTAATGCTAAATTTTTTTTACTTGTAACGCCTAATTTAGAAACAGGTGAGAATTCGTATTCGAAATTATTTGTTTCCCCTTTTTTTGTTGATGTTTCTAAAAGTATTGTTGTAATGATTTTACAAATATTACGAATACATAATGCAGTATCAACTAAACCTATAGGCGTTATCGAAACATAAGGCATATTAAATTCTGATTTAAGATAAACAGCTGTCATTAATCCAACTTCACGATAAGGTACAAAATTAAACCATGCCTGTGGCAAATTTTTTAAATTATGTACATTCCCACCTTCTGGAATTATTTCATTTATTTTAATACCTAAATCATTAAATAAACGTTTTAATTCTCGACAGTCGTGTTGATTATGAAAACCTAAAGTAAAAATACCTATAATATTTACTGAAGGTTTTTCAGTTTTAATTGTTTTTAAATTATTTTGCTTTTTAGCTTTTTCTATATAATAACGCACTATTTGTTCCAGTGTACGATCTGCTGCTTGTAATTCATTAACACGATAATGATTTACATCAGCTAAAATAACATCTGGTTGATCCTCCGATGGAGTATCTCGCAGAGATGCTCCATCCATCAATCCTTCAGATTGATCTATGCCAGCCTCTGATCGCAGATACTCGTCAGAGCATCCCTTTTGGGGATGGCCGTTAGGTGATAGGTTTTCTTTACTTGGTGACATAACAAAAAGAGGTCCTTCGTTGTTTTTTTGTTTTATTTCAGAGGTAACAGCTTTATTTTTGACTAATACTCTTTCCCCGTCAGGTGATTGACTTTCAGACATATAAATATTGTCTTTTTTTTGTGCAGCTTTTTTAACCGGCGAAAAAGAAGATTTCTTTTTTGTTTTATCTATGGTATTTTCTAGGCTAGTTAAACTAAGTGTTGAACGTTCAACAAAATTATGTAAATCTTCTTGTAAAATACTTGAAGTACAGGTAGGTGTTAATAAAATTAAATCAGGCGATTCTTCTTTATTTTTTCTTGTAATATTTTCAACCACTTTTTCTTGTGAACCTCTAGCTAAAACATGTCGATCAACTATACTTGCTGTTACAGGAGTAAAATCACGTTCACGTTCTAACATAGATCTCATTACATTAAAATAATCATCACCTAATGGTGCATGCATAATAGCATGTACATTTTTAAAAGAACTACTTACACGAAGAACACCAATATGTGCAGGACCTGCATACATCCAATAAGCTAATTTCATAAAAAATTTGTATTTTATTATAAATAAATTATTTAATTGAAAAAATTCTTCTCTGGGCTGTGAAATTATAAATAGTAAATAAAAAACTATTATCAAATTTTTTTATTCTTTAGATTAAGCAAAAGTTTGGTACAACGAGTATCTTCAATCAAAAATAAAAATTGATACAAGATAGTTGGGGTCAAGGTATGTACGTTCGGAGCATCTCGTAGATCCAGCATCACGTATGAATCTCTGCCATTTCACTTCATTCAATCAAACTCGCTATCGCTCGTTCGTATACTTGTCAGAGGATTCTAAATAAAGTTTAATTTATGATTGAGTAAAGCGAAATGAGATAGATACAAATCAGCAGATGGTAGATTACAAACTATTTTTTATTGAAATTGGTAGAACTTTAATTAGCCAAAGAAAATTTTTAAAGGTAAAGGTCCTTAACAACTCGCTTTGCTCGTTCCTTATAAATATAGATAAATTGTGTAAAAAAAATCAGCTTCTGTAATAAATATTGTTTTGTGTTTAATGCTCTTGTTTTATCTTTAGAGACAATAAGCGAAAATAAAATTGCACACACTTTTATTTTTAAGAATAAAAATAAACTTTGAAGGTTTTTTATTTGGACTTAATTATCTATCTCGCATGAGATGCTCGATCAACAAGTATTAACATTACTAATAAAACACAAAATTGTTATATAAGGATATATGCATTAGCTTAAGTATCTTAAAGATTTGGACCTGATAAGTTTTTATCTACACCTATTTTAACTCTTTTCTTCAAACTCAAAAATGTTTTTTTTAACTAGGAAACGCCATGTAGTAATGGTTGAGCACAGACTAAACTCAAGAAATTGCTTAGTATAAAAAAGTATAAAGGCTTTATAATTTTTTATACTGAAACTATTAACTTCAAGAAAAATATTACAAAATAAAATCATCCCCTTCGGTACCAAACTTTATTATCAAAATTTATTTCGATAATGCACTGCAGCAAAAATAAGTAGGCCAAACTTTAGGCAAAAAATAAATTGCGCAGGCGTTACTTGTAACGCTGTACGTTCATAGATATGCTTGAAATTTGACTTTTGATGCAAATAAAATTTTATAGTATAATGGCAAAATAAACTAACTCTCATTAAATTTCTTTTTAAGAGCATAGAGCACCTGCGCAAAAAGGTGATTCTAGCATGAACGTTAGTTGGCAAAATTAGAATTTGAGATGCAAATATAAAACTTCTAACTCGCTATCGCTCGTTCATTTTTTTAACAATAAAAAGATGAAGTAAATGTTATTTTATTGATAAAATCAAATGAAGTAAAAAAAGAATTTTATTAGACTTTTATAAGTACAACTTTAATTGGCGGTACGTTAATGATTAAAGCAATTTACTGCTAAGGTTGATTTTTTAAAAAACTTTTACTATTCGTTATAAATTTTATAACGAGCCAGGAGGGATTCGAACCCCCGACCCCATGGTTCGTAGCCATGTGCTCTAGTCCACTGAGCTACAAGCTCTTTTTATATAATGTATTTTATTATAACATACTTTTTATTTTTTTGCAATGTGTTTTTTAGAATATGTTATTATAAATTTATTAAAAATAGTTAAACTTTAACAGGTGTTATAAGCAACACTTCCAAAAACATAAATAAAAAGTGTTATTTTATTTTACTTGTATAAGCACAGTACAACTCGCTTTGCAGGCCTTACGTGTAACGCCGTACGTTCCTTATCTTCAGCTAATAATTATCCCATTTTAATTAATGAGGGGGAAATATCCTAAAAAGTTATTATTTTTAGGTTTTAACTTTATAATTATAAAATAAAACATTTTTTATCTTTTTCTTACAGCCAACTACTAATTTCCGAAGGGGGATAGCTTCGCTCGATTCTTAAAAATATCTTCTTATGCTGTTTACTTTGCTTTTTTTGTACATATAAATACATTTTGATAGTAATTGTTTAATTCTTTTTATAAAAAGATTAAGCATTTCCTCTAATGAGCATCCCCAAAAGGGGTGGAGCATCAAAAATAAAAATGGATAGAAGATAGTTGGGGTCAAGGTATGTACGTACGGAGTATCTCGCATTATCAAACATCAAAGATACTTGCCAAACTTTTTAATAAATCAAAATAACTAGGATGTCGAATTGAGCGGTAGCGAGATTACTTCGTTCGATCATACAGCATCTTCAATGAAGATCGGTACCAAACTTTGAGATAATCCCCTTCGGGGATACTATGTGCCAAACTTTAGGACCTATCATCCCCAAAGGGGATTCATAACCGCATTCGGGGATTATTATCTCGCTTTGCTCGATCATACTCCAATTCGCTATCGCTCGTTCAATTTTTATTTATATATATTATAATGGAGCATCTCCTATTAAATTTTTGCTATTGCTTTATAACCAACTAAAGTTTATATAACATTCTAAAAATGTGAATTTGCTTTTTATCACTGCAGAAAAAGGGTGCTTTATTAGATAGAATGGGTAGAGTCCATAAAGGTAGTTAGTCGTAAAACAGTGTATCAAATTTTTTTAAATGCTGTTTATCTTTAAACAAAAAATGTTGCCTGTAAAAAATCATTTATTTAAAACTTTTTTTAACTTTTTTATACGTTTTTACAGACAAACTGTTTTGTAGTAAAAAAAGCTAAAATTTTTATTTTTTTGCCTATATTTTAAAATTTTATATTTGTATCTCTAAATTCAAATTTTATGTTATTTAATTTTAATTTATCAAAACTTGATTTTGATTATCCCAAAAGGGGATTATATTATAATTGCCAAATTATAATTGATAAGCTAACGACACTCTAATACAATCTTAAGATTAAATAGGTGTTTTCTAATGTTATGCTAAGGTTTAGTTTTTCTCTGTACCCTTTTATTTAAAGTAGCACTGAGAAAAACTTTTAAATTATATTAAGTATAAAAACTGAGCTATTGCAAGTTTTTACACTGATGAGGCAACTTAGCTTAAAAGTTAATAGTTGGTTTTAGAATAAACCTAAAGTTAAAGAAATATCAATAGGGTATGTTGAACCAATACCTAACCAAACAGCAGCTAAAGTACCAAAAAGGAAAAGAATAGTAGCGATTGGACGGCGATATGGGTTTTGGAATTTATTGATACTTTCAATAAATGGAACAAAAATAAGGCCTAATGGCACTGCTGCCATTAATAAAACACCTAAAAGTTTGTTAGGAACTACACGTAAAATTTGGAAAACTGGATAAAAATACCATTCTGGTAAAATTTCAAGTGGTGTAGCGAATGGATTAGCAGGTTCACCGATAACTGCTGGATCTAAAACTGATAAACCAATAATACAAGCAAACGTGCCTAAAATAACAACAGGGAACATATATAATAAATCATTTGGCCAAGCAGGTTCACCATATGTATTGTGACCCATACCTTTAGCTAATTTTGCTTTTAAAACTGGATCGCTTAAATCAGGTTTTTTAGTAACTGACATAGTTATTTATCCGTTAATTTACAAAAAAGCTAAAATGTCTTTAATTAAATAAAAAATAACTAGATTAATAGAATATGAATCTTCTAGGAGTAGATAAAATTGATCGAGCATCAAAAATAAAAATTATCCCCTTCGGGGATACTCCGATGGAGTATCAATTTTTATTTTCCATACTTTTTGGCACATTATCAAAATAAATTTTGATTCATTGTGCCAAACTTTTTTATAAATCTTTTTATAAAAGAATTTTTTTTAGTAAAAATAAAAAACAATTTTAACCATACTTTATTGCGCGAAACAAATATGACCTAATTGTTAGTTGCTTTTTTTGCCTAATTTACTTTCTAGAGGATAAATGGCATAATATAAGCAAGCTTTTTTTATACGTAAATTCGTTTTTTCATTTCAGCTTTTTTATATTGTTTAATTTTTCTATTAAGTCTATACATTTATTATTTTTAATACAAATTAGCTGCATGACAAAACAAGGTTTATATTAGAAACAACTATATTATGTCATGTTGTAGTTAAACTACAATTTAATTATTTACTAAGTTTATTTATTACTAGATTTTGCGTGCTAAAAAAAGAATAAGCCGAGAAATTCAGCTATTAGAAAATAAGGCTTTTTCAGATATATCTCTCTTACAAGTATAGCAATATTGCAAAAAAAGCAAATTGAACATTGCTAATAACGCTGTAAAATTTGCTTTTTTTGCTCTATCTCGACTTTTTATCCTCAAAGGGGATATCCATTGTATCCCTGAAAGGGATAATGCGAGAGATTCCAACTCGCTATTGCTCGTTCGGAGTATCTCTCGCATTATCAAACATCAAAGATACTTGCCCAACTTTTTAATGTGCCAAAAAGTATCAAACTTTGAGATGTACAATTTTATTTTTTGGAGTATCTCACTTCCCTGCAGCTCCAATGGAGCTGCAGTGAGCTTTAGCGAGATTCATTGTGCCAAACTTTAGTATGCAATCCGAAGGATTGGAGCGTGCAAGATAATGGAGCAAAGCAAAGTGTAATTACAATTTTATTGTAAAAATGCCTATCCAACTCACACTTAGACAATTAGAAGTTCATTTCTGCTAATTGTACTTTTTCGAATTGTTTTTTCTTCAGAACTAATAAAATTTGAGCTATCAGAATAAAACTAAAGAATACTAATAAACCTTGAATACGTGCTGGGTTTTGTAGTACAATTTCAGTTTCAGCTTGACCAAAACCACCAACATTCGGGTTGTTAGTTAAAGGTTGATCTGCTTGTACACTTTGATTTTCTTTAACAATTAAGTCAGGTCCTGCTGGAATTTTATCAACTACAGTTTCACCATTTGCTTTTTCAATTGTGATTTCAAAACCACCTTTTTTCTCAATAGGAGTAATTGAAACAATTTTACCAGCAGCTGATGCATTATAAATAGTATTGTTTGATTTTTTACCATCTGGATATACTTGACCACGACCACGGTTACCACCAAAATAAATAGGATATTTTAAATAAGATACATTTTTATTTTTAGCAGGATCTGGTGATAGAATAGGAACTACCATTTCACTGTATTTTTTACCTGGAACAGGACCCACAACTAAAATATTTTTTTGTTCTGGGCTGTAAGGTTGGTAATAAAGATTACCCACTTTTTGCTTCATTTCTTCAGGAATACGATCTGGCGGTGCTAATTCAAAACCTTCTGGAAGAATTAAAACCATACCAACATTTAAATCACCTTTTTTACCATTAGCTAATACTTGTTTAACTTGTTTATCGTATGGAAGGTCAATAACAGCTTCAAATACTGTATTTGGTAATACTGCTTGAGGAACTTCAATTTCAACTGGTTTTTGCGCTAAGTGACAGTTGGCACAAACAATACGACCGTTTGCTTCACGCGGGTTTGCATAGTTTTGTTGTGCAAAAATAGGATAAGCTTGTGCTGGATTTAAAGATAAATTACCAGCAACTCCTAAAATTAGAGTTAAAATAGCTGCACGTAAAGCAACTGAAATTTTTTTAGACATAGATTTTATAAATCTTCAAAATTAACTAGAATTAAATTGAATAATTTCTTTTTCTGAACTTTAGTTGGTCTTTTTTTTGCTATTGATCCTCCGATGGAGTATCTCGCATTATCCCCGAAGGGGATTAAAGTTTGGTACCAATTTATCCTTAGCACCCCCGAAGGGGGTGCTCCGATTATCAATTTTGTTCCAATGTGCCAAACTTTAATCAAAATTGTTGCCCTATCGGACATAAAAAAATAAACAGCATTTTTATTTGGGCATGGCCATCCTTGAAGGGGATGAATATTTTGTTTGCTAAGATCAATTTTCTAATTTTGCTTTTTGATTCTAGTTTTTTTTAATATATTAATACTTATTTTTTTCTTTTTTTATTTTGTTTTTCTTCTCAACATATATTATAACATATTTTATTTTTCAATATTTTACTTTATAATAAAAAAGTTATGTTGTTTATTTATTGTTGTTCTAGTTATTATCCCCTTCGGTCATACGTACCCAACTTTCTATCTATCTTTGATTCTGACCGAAGGGGATAATAGAGCTCCTGCGAAAAGCTCTAACTCGCTATCGCTCGTTTTTTTAATATTCAATTAAATTTTCTTTACTTTAATGGATGAGTTTAAAGGATCCTAAAAACTGCCTTGTAAGTATAGTAAAATGCAATTTGTAAAAAATTAAAATATTTTCTAATTGTGCACAGTCCAAATATTACTTTAAAGAGATTTTACAACGAGCTTGTATTAAACTTTATTGTTAACTTATTAATACACGTTGGCTGTAAGGCAATAGAAGAAAATACTTGTCATTTTACGAACGTATATACCTTGACGAGTTTAATAAGTTTACTTATGGCATTATCCCCTTCGGGGATAGATCCTCCGATGGAGTATCTCGCATGAGATGCTCGATCAAGTACCTGCAAATTCAAATTGGCATATAACTCAAAGTTTGGTACCGTTCAACATTTTGTTTTTTTTATATCCCTTTACTGCAGCTTCATTGTATCCAAAGATAAATAGACCAAACAGTATAAAAATAAATTTTGTCATCTATAATTGCGATTTTTGCAAATAAAAATTTGAGTTATATGCCAATTTGAATTTGCAGGTACTTAATCTATTAAGCATCTCAAATTGAGATGCTTAAGGCAAACTGATAAAACTCTAAAAAAATTACAAATATTTTTACTCTTTTTAAAAAAATTAAGCTAATTGGTTAAAATTTTTATAAAATTATAAAAAATGAGCTCAATTTTTATTTTTTTTTTAAGTTAGGCCCTTGTGCGTGGGATTTGTCGTGTGAAAAAATTACTTGTTTCTAAATCAAAAGTATTTAGTAATTTATTTTTTATCAAGCCAGTTGAATAATTATATTTTGACAATAAAGCTGGACGTTTTTCAATTGCTTTTTTAATAATCATATTAAATAATATTTTGCCTGGTGTTGTTCGTATTATTTGATCCCCGCAGGGGATGCCCTTAAGATTTAAAACATTATGAGTTTTTGAATAAATTTCAATATAATTTAAATTGGATTTAACATTACAAACAATATTTAAAGAGTTACTTTTTGATAAAACGTTAACTACATTTTGCTGCATTGTAAAATCATTATTTTTTTGGCCCAAAAATTTAAATATTTGCTGACTTTTATTTTGTTTAAATTGTGTTAATGGGAAACGGATTTCTAGTGGTTGTTCTAACGGATTTCCATTTTCAACTTGTCCTTTTATATTAACCCAAATAACAGCATGGAGATGTATTAAATTTTGATTATAAGCTTTTAAAACATCATTAATAGAATGGAAATACATGCCTGACCCTTTTTTAAATAAACTCCATTTTTCAGCACAATTTGTGGTTAAATAATAACAACCTAAAACCATATCTTGGCTCGGTAAAATAAGAGGTTCTCCTGTTGCAGGTGATAATAAATTATTTCTAGCTAACATTAATTTCCAGGCTTCAGCTCTAGCTTCAAAAGTAATTGGAACATGTACAGCCATTTGGTCACCATCAAAATCAGCATTAAAAGCTGGACAAACTAACGGATGTAATAAAATAGCTTTGCCATCAACAAGTTTTGGTTGAAATGCTTGGAAACCTAATCTATGTAAAGTAGGTGCACGGTTTAAAAGAACTGGACATGATCGCATTATTTCTCGTAATAATTGAGAAACCAATAAAGGATTCGTTTGACATATTTTTTTTGCAGATAAATATGTATCTGCTAATTTTTCATTTAAAATACGTTTTATTAAAAAAGGTGAATAAAGAACTAAAGCCATATCTTTTGGAATCCCACATTCATGTAATTTTAAACGTGGTCCTACTACAATAACAGAACGACCGGAATAATCAACACGTTTACCTAATAAATATTGACGGAATCGTCCTTGTTTACCTTTTAAAATATCAGAAAGGGATTTTAATAAACGTCCACGTGCATCTTTTTCAGGCACAACTCCACTTTTACCGTTTTGAATAAGATTATCAACAGCTTCTTGTAACAAACGTTGGGCATATTTCATTTCAAAAGAACTACTTAACGCAGGATCTTTTAAAAATTTTTTTAAACGTTCATTTCTATAAATAATACGTTGATATAATCGATTTAAATCTGAAATTGTAAATTGACCTGCCATTTTTAATACTGGTCTTAACACTGGAGGTAAAACAGGTAAAAGTGTTAAAATCATATTTAAACCATTTGTTTCTAAATTAAAAGTAGATGGTCTTTGATTTAAACTTGTTTCTGCTGATTGAGAATCTATTTTAATTGGCAAATAACTTTGTTGTAATGGTACTTTTTTGTTAATATTACCTCTTTGAGGTTCTAAATTAAAATTTGCTATATTCATCTCATTAAGTAAAGCATTATTAAAAATTTTGCGTGTTAACTTTGTACGACGTATTAAGACATCTCGAATATGACATGCTTTATAATAAACAAGTTTACTTTTTATTAGACGTGAATTCATCATTTTCTTTAATTTTTTGATGTATTTGTTATATTCAAAAAGTAAAATGCGATTTTGTTTATCCATTTTTTTTAATTCACTATAATTAAAGTCATTTAATAATTTTTCAATTAATCCTGCACCGGAAAAAGTGGTGTTTATATTCATAGATGATTGAAAATAGCCTTTTTTTTGCAATGTAATTATTGTTTCATTTTTTTGTGATAAATCACCCTGTTTTGTTGGAAAATACTGCTGAGTTGTATAAATAAGACTATTATCAATATTAAATAATAAATCATAATTACGATGTCTATAAAATGGAATAGCTATATCTGTTATATTAATAGGTGAATAATAATAATAAGCAAAGTCTTGCCAATCTTTTTCGTGTTCCCATAATTCTCGGTGAGAAAGACAATAAATATTATTTACAATAAAGTTTTTAGGATCTTTAAATAAATTTTTAAAATTAGACACCAAAAATAATATATTACTAAATGAACCAGCGGTAGCGAGTTGGATCGAGCAAAGCAAGATAGAACCTGTTAAATTTTGTTTTGTTTTGTTTGATATTGTTAATTTAAAAGACGATCGAGCAAAGCGAGATAATAATCCCCTTCGGGGATTATGATTATTTTTTTGGCCTATTTTATTTAGTTGAAGACAATTAGAAGAAAGATAATTAGTATTATTTTTATGAGTAAGGTTTTGTATTTCAATTGCATTCCCTTTGGGAATAATAACATTGTAATGTTTTCCAAATGGATTTGAAATTTTAAAATAAAGATTTGGTTTATTTAGAATATTTATATTCCCAAAAGGGAAAATACATTTTAATTGACGCAGATTTAATCTACATTTATAGCTATTTTGCTTTTTAGCATTTTTACAATGACTTAAAAATGTTTTTAATATAAACAAATTTTTTAAATATTTGTTTTGTAACATTTCAAAATCAGCAATAAGTCTATTATATAATTTATAGGCTATTGTTTTTTTATTTTCTTTTAAAAAGAAAAAATAATATGTTAATATTTTAAAATTTTTTAAACGACTAAAATGTTGTAGAATATCTAAAGCTTGTTTTGTTGATTTTGTTCGCATAAGAATGTTATTTTTTTTTGATGGTCTATAAACACTTTTTGTATAACTGATGTTTCCAGTTTGCGCCAATTTGATGGGAGAACCTATATTTATTTGCTCCAAAGCATTGTTTGTCTGTGTTGTAACCTTTTCACCAAGTTTAACCAGAGAAACTTTTAGTGTGTTATTACTGCTTATATTAAGAAAACTGAACACAGGTTTTAAGCTTACATCAGGATCTACTAATGGAGATAAGTTATCATTATTAAACAAAACATCTTTATTAACTAAAGTAAACATATAGTTGTTTGTTTTAACAAGAAAATGTCTAATAGCTAACTGTGTTTTTTGCATTTGTTGTGATAAATGATACAACACAAAAGTTTTTTTTGTATGCTCTATCTCGCTACCGCTGGATCCATTTAAATGATAATATATTTTTTTAGATAATTTTTTTAATTGTTCAAAACAAAGCAAACTTTGATAAAAAAGATAACAAGCATGAAGTCTTTGTACTAATTTTGTTTTAAATTTATTTTTTAGAAGAAGAAAAATACTATTGGTTTGTGTCTTTTTTACATTATTTGTTAAATTTAACACTAACATTAAAGTTAACTTTGTTTTCTGTTTATCAACAAAATTGAAATTATATGATTTTAAAGTATTTGTTAAAATAAATAAACCATCAATCTCGCTGTGGCTCGATAATCCCCTTCGGGGATGATCAGAGGATCTATTATAATGTTTAATTTGAAAAAGTGAATTCATAATCGCTTTACGGTTATTTTCAATCATATATGACTCAATTTTTTGCCATGCAACATTTTTATTGTTTTTATTTTCTTCGCCATTTTGTAAACTAATTAAATTTAGCCCAAAATCATTATTTGTTTGTTTTTTTTCTAAATAATTAAAATTTGTTGTTTTATAATTTTTTGAATAAATTATATCTCTAGTAAAGCTAATAAGATTATCTAAAAATTGTAGCCCTATAGCTCGTTCCAGGTCTGTACCTTTAAAATGAGCAAAAAAACTTGGTAATTTTAGTGATAAGGGGTTGTAAATTTGTTCATCCTTTTTGGTGTCACAAAAATAAACGTCCTTACAGGCATAAATTGCAAAAAATAATGAACGAGCGAAGCGAGTTGCCAAAGAAGCAAAGCGAGTTTGGTAATAGTTTTTTATTGTTAAATGTCTAAATGATTTTTTGTTTTTCTTTTGTAAGTATATATCATTTACAATACTATTTAATATTTCTAATGAATCGGTATAATTACCTATAACAAAAAGTGGCGCATTAAATTGAGCCATTAAAGTGCTATCTTTACTTACAAACTCTTTTTCAGAGTGTGAAGACCAAACAAAATTTTTAGATTGTAAAACATAATTTGACAAAATATTTTTGACTGTTACAAAAGAATTAGTTTTGTTATTTTTTTTTATAAAAATTTTCCATACTTTAAGAAAAATAGAATTTAATAAATGTTGTGCAAAAAAAAGAGGTGCTTTAAAAATTAAAGAACCCTGCAGCTCCATTGGAGCTGCAGTACTTGTCAAAGGAGCGAGCGAGTTGTTTTGTTTAAGTTGTAATTGTTTGTCTTCGGTTATGTCAACATTTTTCAACGAATTTATTCTTTTTACTTCTTCTGCATCAAAATTCCTTTTTGATGTGCCAAAAAACTGCCAATTGTCTTTTATTTGCACTAATGGTAAAAAAGTTTTAGATGCATCATAAAATAATTTACTGCGGACAAAATTTAAAAAGGTTTGATCTTTAGAAAGAACTAATAAATATAGTGGAATAGTTTGTTTTTTTGTTTGAATTTTTAAAAAATTAAAAAGTTCTTGTTGAGCGCAGCTATTTGGATTATTAGAACTTAAAAAAGAATTATTAAAACTAAAATTAAAAATAGTACTAATATAACTATAAAACTCAGTTGAAAAAATGCCTAAAGGAGATTGCATTTCTTGACTATAAAAGTAATCTTGTTTTAATTTTGTACTTGCTATAAATTTAGTAAAAGTTTTTTTATGAATTTGACAATCAAATTTTTGTGTTAACAAACTTATTAAAAGTTGTAAATTGCTTTGTGTTGAAAGATAGACATTTGTTCTCTTACTATTCATTTTATTAGTACTGTTGAATACTTGATGTTTTAACAACTCACGTTTATGTCTTTTTTGTTGGGCTTTTAAAATTTGCCATTTTTTTATAGTATAAAACACTTCTGAGGAATAATTATATTCAAATTTTACATTTTGATTATTTGTTCCAATGTTTAGTTTTGATTGTTTTAACTTGTTATAAATCCATTTTTTGTTTTTTACTTTTCTGTTTTCTATTGTTAATATTTTAGACACTAATTTAAACCAACCTTTTTGACTATAAATTTGCTGACAAAATTTTAATTTTGGATGTGCTATTTTATTTAGACGTTTATTTTGCAGCAATTTATAATTTAGAGATACTTTATTCTCTTTTCTTTTTTGAGCTAAAATATTAACACTATTTATATTCAAATTTTTAATTTGAAGTGCTTTAGCTAAAGATTTTTGTTTTAACTGTGTTTTGTTTTGTTTAGATAATAAAGAACATGTTATTTTAATTTTGCCATTTATATTTGTTTGTTTATTTTCAATTTCTGACGATTCTATTAATACAGATTTCTTGCCACTTATTATTGTACGTGAATAATATTTTTTTTTATTTTGTTTATATAATTCCCTTCGGGAATCAAAAAAAATCATTTTATTATAGATCAAGCGTGAAGAAAAGATCACATTGCTTTGTTTATGTTTTTTTTGCTTAAAATTTTGTTCCATTCTGCTTCTCCATGGAGAAGCAGGATCTATGCCCGTTCGGAAGTTTGATATTTGCATCTCATGCGAGCAGCTCCAACTAGCTATCGCTCGTTCCAAATTATAATTTTTAATATAAATATCTTCGCAGATATGAGAATTTACTATGGATTGTGTTATAGTTAGTTTTTTGCGTTTTATCTTATTTGGCAAGCCAATTTTAGAATCCCAAAGGGCAAGCAAATCTTTTTTCCAGTTTCTTGCTTTTTTATTTTGTATTTGTAAACTAACCTCTTCTGAAGCTTTATGACCTTCTCCTTCATCTGACGAGTATCTACGATCAAACATATAAATATCGGCTAACTGATGTTTATTTTGTTTTAAAGTATCATGCTTTTTTAGTTTTGTTTCTTTTTCTAAATTGGTCAAAATTTTATTTTTTACTAATTTAGAAAAATTGGCTTTTTTATGTTTTTGAGATTCTTCAGAAATAGAAACAATAGTCTGATTTTTTGATTGTCGCGAATTAAATTTTGATTTTTGATCTAGCGTTAGCGAGATAGTCAACTGATTTTTATATTTATCAGGATACTGTATTTTCATTATTTTTTGCCATGATTCAAAAATGCTTTTTGGCGAACTAGGTAAATTTTGACGCCCTCTCAACGAATGTTCTAAAGTTAAAGTGCCTGAATTATATGTTACATTTTGTAAATGCTTTTTTTTCATATCTAATAAAATTGATATATAACTAGGGATACCTTTTACAAACCAAACATGTGTTGTAGGAGAAGCTAGTTGAATATAACCTAATTGAGTACGTCGAATAATTGAATAAGTATATTCTACATCACAAACACGACAAAAATAACGTTTTTGTAATGCAGCTTGTTGTTGTTTTAAATAATTGTTTGTAGCAAAATCAAAAGCATTTTCTTCGTTAACTCGCTGCGCTTGTTCCAAATTAAAATTGGGCTCGAAATTTAATTTTGTTACTTTTGTTAAATAATTTTTTATATTAAATTTTTTTCCACAAGCACATTCATGATCTTTTAAAGGACCAAAAATGCGTTCACAAAATAAACCACCTTTAATTGGTTTTAAAGTTTTATAATGTACTGTTTCAGGATTAATGACTTCTCCAACCACTTTTCCATTTGGTAATGTTTTTTCAGCCCATTGACGTATTCGATTTGCAGTAGCTAAGCTAATAGTTATTAAATTTATTTCAGTCATTTTTGAATAAGAACTTTGAAAGGTTCGATCGAGCATCTCATGCGAGATACTCAATTCTCTATATCCCCTGAAGGGAATACTTTTGGATTGATCTGTGCCCTTCGGAAGTTTTATATTTGCTTCTGCGAGAAGCTCTAACTCGCTATCGCTCGTTCTTGTACGCATGTGACTTTTTTTTGAAAAATCAGTAGCTAAATCAATTTTAATAGGCGAAGAAGAAGTGGCTATATAAAAATTGTGTAATTTTGTCTTTTGTTTATCAAAATTATTATTTTCTAACTGATGTTGATTATTGACTAAATGAGAATTTGTTTTTACATTATACAAATTTTGATATATTTTATTTAAAAAAATTTTTATTTTTTTTTTATTATTATTTTTTACTAGCATTTGAACGAGCGACACTTTATTTTTTGGAGTATCCATTTTTATTTTTGATGCTCGATCTTTAAACACTTTATAAACACTTTTATTTTTATGTAATTGTTCGTTAGAAGAAGTGTTCATTAGATCAAAAGTGGCATTAAATTGCTTACTAGAGTTCATTTGAATCTGTTTATATATTTGTTGACTATTTTGTGTTTCACTTTTTTGAAGTTTTATTTCAACTTGGTTTTGTGTTAAAAATTTTTTTTTGTCGTTAGTAAAAGATATTTTTGTTGTTTGTAAATAAACTGGATTTAAATTTTTTTCGAGTTTAGTAATTTTGCCACCTTGTACTAAATAATTAGTCTTAGAGGAAATTATTTTACGTATTAAATTTAATCCTTTTTTAGTGGATAAATTTGTATTTTGCTGTGAGTAAGAATACACGATATGCTTTTTTTTATTTTTATTTCCTATTTTATTAGGTAGCAAATTTAAACAGAACTTATCTTTTGATAGTTTTTTTTTATGCTTAATATTTGCAAATAAAAATTTTTGCTGTTCTGAACAATGTAATAATATATTATTATTAACAATTTGGTTTATGTTTAAAGAATTCATAATATGTTGTATTAAAGTTGTTTAACATTTTTGTAATAGTTTAACTTTAAATATAATTAAATTGTTAACAAGTTAAACTAAATATTAAACAATATACCAAAAAATTGAAATAGTAAAGCAATAGAATAAAAAGTATAACTTAGTTTTTGTTAACACTTTTTGTTACTAAAACTTTATTTTTTAAAAAATATTTTCTATACTAAAAAAATAACTTATACAATTTAACATTTCGCAGATATTGCAGCAAAGATAAGTAGGCCAAACTTTAATATCTGCGCAATACTCCATCGGAGGACAAAATACATTTTTCTAAAGTTTGGCACAATGGAGCTGCAGGTTTGATCGAGCATCTGCGAGATACTCAATGAAGACGAACTCAATCCTCTATCCAGAGCATCTCTGCTATTAAAAAGTTTGGCACATTATACCCAACTTTTTAAGGAATTGGAGGATTTTTAATTTTATAAGACCAAATTGGTGTTAAAAAAACTATGGTTTTAAAGTACCATACTTTTTAAGTGGAAATAATTTGACTTGATAATAATTATAATTCTTTGAGAGTTTGTAAAAAAAATAATATCCTCCAAATTAAAGGGAGAAGTTGAATATATCATTTTTATCTTATAAAAAAATAATAATAAATCAAACTCTCAAACAGTCTTAAATAATTATTTAAATTTGAAAGATTATTTGATTAGAAAAAAAATTGCTTTACTTTATTTTGGTCAAAAGGAAAATTACATGGAAATAGTAAAAACACATCCCTCTCTAAAACTGAATATGAAATATCTATTCTGATTAATCTAAATAACATAAAGCTTTTGTGACAATAGCTTAATTTTGTTGATTTTTAAACACTTAACTTTTTACATTTTTCATTTGGCAAATAACTTTATTACAAACTATAAATGTTTTATTAAGCATCTCTTTGAGATGCTTTAAAAAATTGATTTTTTGTAGTACCTCGCCTTCATTCTGTTTGGCACAATAGAGATACTGTGATCGAGCATCTCATGCGAGATACTCCAAAAAATAAATTTTTTCATGAAAAAACAGTAAATAGTATATTAGAGTAACTTTGTTTACGATGATAGAAGAAAGAGCGCTAGCAAGTTGGAGTCTCTTGCATTCAGCATCTTCAATGAAGATGCTGGATGCAAGCAAAATAAATTTTGTCAATTACAAGATATTTGATTTGAATTTTACTTGGTTTACCTTTAATACTATAAATATTGCTGAAGACGACCACAACAAAAGAAAATTAATTATGTATTAGGCCCAACCGGACTTGAACCGATGACCTATTGCTTGTAAGGCAATCACTCTACCGACTGAGTTATGGGCCTATTTATTATTAATATTATTTTTAAATTATTAATAATTATTATAATTTATTATTAATTTTTTAGCAAGTACCAGATATTTATTAAACTGAAACAAAAAAATTTATTAATAGTTTAAAACCAATTTCACCTAACATAAAATTAGGCTTAAAAAAAAGGAGAACATAAATTGTTAAGAGAAGTTAAATTTTTATTTTGTGCAGAATAAAAAACAAACGAGGCATTACAAGTTTCAATTAAAAACCGTCAATTTATAAAAATTAGTTTGTTTTGTTCTATCCCTGAAAGGGATGCATCGGAGGAGCGAGCCAATATAAAAATGGGCAACATTTATCCCCTTCAGGGATAAATTACGTTATAGCGAGAGGATGTAATACGTGTAATTTATTCTTACACTATTTATTTTGATATCTCATTTCGCGCCATCTCCGAAGGGGGGGTAATGCGAGATACTCAAAAAAATAAATTGCGCATGCGTTACTTGTCAACTCGCAGAGAAAAAAGTGCCTCTACTCAGAGCATCTTCAAAGGGGGTAATGCAAATTCTTTAAATAGTTTTGCTGTATTACAAGGTTTAATTGTAAATTAAAAAGTTTAATGCAATTTTTGGGTCAAAATAATTTATATTTTTTCTTTTTCTCTTCTTATCGAAATTAGAATTTTTGATTAGAGATAAAAAGTGATCTCCGAAAGGGATCTAACCAGAGGTTAGAGGTTCTTACTTGAATGAATTAAAGTACTTTTTAAAAATTTTAGAGTAAGAAAACCGCAATTTTTTTTACTCAAAACCGTAATAAAAAAATTTTGGTGTTAAGCAAAATAAAATTACACATTATGGCAGGGGCAGGATTTGAACCTGCGACCTCAGGATTATGAGCCCCACGAGCTACCAGACTGCTCTACCCTGCTATGGTTAAAAAATGAATAAGTCAGTTTTATTATTTTAATTTTATTTATTAACTTTAGTATAACTTATTTTTTGTTTTTTGTCTATTAATATAATAGAAGACTCAAAATGTTATATCTAGTTCTCTTAGTCTTTTTTTATGCTTTACTTGTATGTAAAACATGTTTTCTTTTTTTATTTATATTATTCAATTTCAAAGTGTGTTAAATAATTTGTACTACCTATGATTGGTCAATAATAGTGTTAATCTGTTGATTATAGTTATAGTTGCCATGACCTGATCAATATAGATGACTATTTCATAGCGAATCAAACTCTCTTTTTTAATAGTATTTACTGCAATTCAAATAAATGTATAAGATCTTTCGGTATTTATTTTACATTGACCTTTAGGGCATTAACGTTTTGTTTTATAAAAACAGAGTACTTTTTTGTAACTCCCCAGGTAGGACTTGAACCTACGACCAATCGGTTAACAGCCGATCGCTCTACCACTGAGCTACTGAAGATTTTTTAGTAAAAAAGCAAATTATATTAATAATTATATATTAATTTTTTATAAAAAACAAGTTTACAACAGCTATTTAATCATTAAAAAGCTCTTGTAAGTTTTTTTTATCTGAGGATTATGTATTAGTATGCATAAAAAACGCAATTTTAATATCAGCCATCTTTAAGTTTATTTTTTTATTATTGGTACCAAACTTTTTAATAATGCGAGATACTTGTTAGAGGAGTTATAACACATAATAAAGTACTCCTGCGTAAGCAATTGAAAATAAATATTAATGTGGCAGATAAGTATAGCTCACCTGCGGTTTTTCTTTTTGGATATATAAAAATCTTATTGTTTTGTGTTTAATGCTGCCGTTTATTAGGTTTATATAGACAAAGAAATAATTTTACAAATATAAACTAAAAACAAAGAAATAATTTTACAAATATAAACTAAAAACAAAGAAATAATTTTACAAATATAAACTAAAATAAAAGTTTTGCGCAAACGAATGTTTGCAGGTAAAATGCTCGCCATTTTACCATCGGATTGAATTTTGCTTTTTAGTTTGAGATATACCTAAAGAAAAAGCCTATAAAAATTATTTTATTTATTTTGAATGAACGTAGTGAGTTGGAGTATCTCGCATTATCTCCGAAGGGGATTAAAGTTTGGTACTTTTTGGCACATAAAACATCTTCAATAAAGAAGTTTAAACGAGCACAATTTATTTTTTGGAGTATCTCGCAGAGATAATCCTTCGGGGATGCTCTGGATAGAGGAACAAGCGCATTTATTTTTTGGAGTATCTTGCAGAGGATCGAACATCTCGCAGATGCTCGATCTATAAAAAAGTTTGGTCTACTTATCTTTGATGCTTTATAATGCGAGAAGCTCTATTTTGCTTCGCCAAAATCAATTTTGTAAGAATAAATTACAACTCGCTTTGCAGGCGTTACTTGTAACGCCGTACGTTCTATTTCGCTATCGCTCGATCTAACTCGCTATCGCTCGTTCCTCTACAATTTTCTTCTTGTCCTCGAAGGGGATAAAAAGTTGGGCACAATGTAGATGCTGAATGGATCTAAGTATATTTTTAATAATAGATAAAGGCTTCTTATTTTCAATACTGATAAGTTAAGTATGTATCCCCGAAGGGGATAATCTTACAACTAACAACGTTTAAATCATACTTAACTTTTACTAATAAAAAGGTTAACTGAATAACTCGCTTTGCTCCAGCATCTCTATTGTGCCAAACAGAATGAAGCAAAGCGAGTTATTAAATTCAATTAAATTAATTTTACAACTTTTAAAAGACCTAAATAAATACCTAAAGTAAAAACTAAAGCACCAATAAGTAAACCAATATAACTTGTAATTGTTAACATAAAAAAAAGTATTCTATAATCAAAAATCATTTTTAATCTAAAAATAGAGCAAAAAAAGAAAAAACTGGCCTGCAACGAAAAAAGTGATTAAAAAAATACTTTTTTTTGAAGGTCGTGCAAACTAAAAACAATGTTGATAAAACTTGAAAAAGATTATTGTAGTTGTCTATAGTCAAATATAGAAACTAATATTTACACTACATGATCCAGCAAAGCGAGATAAAAGCCTTTATTTAAAACTAAGTTATTAGTTATAAATAGAGGCACTTTATTATATTAAAAAAATAAATTATATAAAAGTCAAAATAATAAAACAAATCTTTAAGATTATTTAAATAAAAAAAATAACAAACTAAAACTAATAAATTTTTTGATTTTGCTAGGAGTACCCAAGTACAAATGATTGAAAAACATTATTATTTTTTATAATAGTCAAACGTTTTGCTAGTTATATATCTAAATAAAAAGATACTTTGATACTCTATTTTAAGTTTACATCAAAAAGAAACCACATTTTCTTTTTTCTTTCTTTTTGCCCACTTTTAAATTTGCAAAATAGCAAAAGTTTTTTTTGATCGAGCATCTCATGCGAGATACTCCATCAGAGGATCCTCCGATGGAGTAAGATACAAGATCTTTCCTGCAGCTCCATTGGAGCTGCAGTATCTGCGAGATATTCTATTTCAAAGTTTGGTACCGTTCAAATTTTTTTCACTTTTTTTATTGTGCTCCATTAAGGACCTTCACTTGCCCCAAACAATTTAACATATAAGTTGTAGTTACACTATAAATAATTTTATGTAACCACAATTATAGTTAATTTATTTAAAAGTCAAAATTTTTTGTTTGGTTAAGTTACAAGATTAGTAAGATAAGCCCATACTTCTAGTACTTTCTGAACCTAAATAAACACGAACACTTAAAAAGTCAGTAGGACAAGCTGTTTCACAACGTTTACAACCTACACAATCTTCAGTACGTGGAGCTGATGCCATTTGACTAGCTTTACAGCCATCCCATGGAACCATTTCTAAAACATCTAAAGGACAAGCACGTACACATTGTGTACAACCAATACAAGTATCGTAAATTTTCACGATATGAGCCATATTTTTTTGTTATAAAATTTAAGAGGAAATCAATAAAAGAAGATTGAGAATCGAGAAATAAAACTGGAAAAGTACAAGAATTAACACTTTTTTAATACTTTGATTGTTTTTAGTCGTTGTTAGAAGTAATAACAACTAACTATTTTAGTTATCCTATTCTCCGAGATAGCCACTAATGAAAGGAAAAGTGTGGGTATTTGTAATATTAAACTTAATAAAGTTAAGTTTACAAAGTAAACTGTTTTGCCAGGAACCGGACTTGAACCGGTGACCCAAGCATTTTCAATGCTTTGCTCTACCAACTGAGCTATCCCGGCTTATTTTTTATTTTGATAGCAGTTTTTATTTTTGTATTTATAAATATATAATAAAAAAAAAGTTTTGACAAGTCTGATTTTTGCAAGTTACTTAAAAAGAAGTCTTTTTTTATTAAATTGTAGATGAAATATAAAGTGAAAAACAATAGAGAGAGGGTGGTGCTACAAAATAACTAATTAAAAGCATTTGGTAGTAGAGTGCAGAGAGGTTCTATCTCCTATTAAATTTTTTGATCTAACCTCTGGTTAGAGGTTCTAAAAAGTAAAATTGCTTTTGCTTTGAAAAAAAGGTAATTAAAGAAAGTGCTTTGCAAAATAAAAAGCAAATGTTACTTTTAAATGCATTTATTTTGTTTGTAAAAAAATAATGGGCATTATCTTATAAACAAGACATAATAATTGTGAGTTTATCAATTAGCACCTTATCTAAGTAGTAGTTAAGCAAAGAATACTCTAAAAAGCTAGAGTTACTTTGAAGTTGCCTTTCAAATAACCCTTATTTCTAAAGCTTCATTACGTTTACTAATAAAATTTTGTTTTTATTTTATAATAAATACTTTTAAAATCTATACAGATAGTATTTAAGAAATAAATCTGTTTAGATTTTAAAAGTATTTATTATTATAAATATTTCAAAGTTTGGTACGAATCGATCCGCCGATGGAGTATCTTGCATGAGATGCTCGATCAATTTTGTTTCAATGGAGATACTGGATTTCCCCCTTCAAGGATGGAGCTAATAATAGATTTTCTTAAGGGGAAGGGGGGGGGGAACAAAATGTATTTTGAGAAGCCAAAAATACAAATCACATACCTCAATCTCGCTACCGCTCGATTCATTTTATAACCTTAAAATAAATTGGATACTCTCAATATATTTTGAGAGAGAATAAATTACAAGTATTATACGCTCTCAAAATTTATTTTGATAGAGTAAAAATCATTTTATGAGGTGCTCAATTGTAAATACATTTGAATTTAGCAAAAAAAATCAAAAACATAAATGCTATTTTTTTATAAAATTAAAGTGGTCTGCACTTGATTGCAATTACGATTATTTGTTATTAGTGTATCTAATAACTTAGATAGATAGGCGAACGACGGGGTTCGAACCCGCGAATAGTGGAGTCACAATCCACTGCCTTACCACTTGGCTACGCCCGCCACTGTTTACTCAAAATTATTAAAAAATATAACATTTTTTTTTTATTATGTCTAGATAATATTGTTGTTAGCAAATGTTAAATTATTAATTACCTTCTAATTGCACTATATATTTGACAATGAACTAATTAAAACCTAAAATAGTTTTACTTACTCGATTACAAAGCATTTATTTGTAAGTAAAACTATTTTAGGTTTTGTTTTTCAAAGAATTTTTTGTAAAAAGATAAAAAAGTGCTAAACAAAGTGACTTTACTATAAAATATTATATTTAAAGTCACTTTGTTTAACACTTTTTATATAAGATTAGTCTAGAGGACGCATAGAAAGTACTGGTTCATCAAAACGGTCAATACCTTTTTCAAAGCCAGCAGCAGCAGCACGTGCACGACCTGCATGCCATAAGTGACCAATAAAGAAGAAGAAACCTAAACAGAAGTGCGAACAAGCTAACCATGAACGTGGAGAAACAAAGTTAACAGCGTTAATTTCTGTTGCAACACCACCTACTGAGTTTAAACTACCAAGAGGAGCGTGTGTCATATATTCAGCAGCACGACGTTCTTGCCAAGGTTGAATGTCATTTTTAAGTTTGTTTAAATCTAAACCGTTTGGACCACGTAGAGGTTCTAGCCATGGACCACGGAAGTCCCAGAAGCGCATTGTTTCACCACCAAAAATGATTTCACCTGTAGGTGAACGCATTAAATATTTACCTAAACCAGTAGGACCTTGTGCAGAAGCAACGTTAGCACCTAAACGTTGGTCACGTACAAGGAATGTAAATGCTTGTGATTGGCTCGCTTCAGGACCAGTCGGACCATAAAATTCGCTTGGGTAAGCAGTATTGTTAAACCATGACATACAACAAGCGATGAAACCCATTACAGCAATAGCACCAAGACTGTATGATAGATATGCTTCACCAGACCATACAAAAGCACGACGTGCCCATGGCCATGGAGTTGTATAAATGTGCCAAATACCACCAAGGATTTCTAATGTGCCGATCCAAATGTGACCGCCAATAATATCTTCCATATTATCAACGCTACAAATCCAACCATCACCACCAAATGGAGATTTTACTAGGTAACCAAAAATAACAGCAGCATTTGTTGTTGGATTAGTAATAACACGAACGTCACCACCACCTGGTGCCCAAGTATCGTAAACACCACCAAAGTACATTGCTTTCCAAACAAGTAACCAAGCACCTAGACCTAAAATGATTAGGTGGTAACCTAGAATGTTAGTCATTTTGTTTTTGTCTTTCCAAACATAACCAAAGAATGGGAATGATTCTTCTAACGTTTCAGGACCAATTAATGAGTGATAAACACCACCAAAACCTAAAACAGCAGATGAAATTAAGTGTAAAACACCAGATACAAAATATGGGAATGTATCAATAATTTCACCACCTGGACCTACACCATAACCTAAAGTAGCAATGTGAGGTAAAAGAATTAAACCTTGTTCATACATTGGTTTTTCTGGTACGAAGTGTGATACTTCAAATAAATTCATAGCACCAGCCCAAAATACAATAAGACCAGCGTGAGCTACGTGAGCACCTAAAAGTTTACCTGATAGGTTAATTAGTCGAGCGTTACCTGACCACCAAGCAAAACCTGTAGTTTCTTGGTCACGACCACCTACTGTAAGTGTTCCATTAAAAAGTGTTTCCACTTTGTATTACCTCCGTACAAGTTATATTTTCTAAACTTAATAATTTATTTTATTAATACAATTTGTACTAATAAAAATAAATTCAATTTTTGATTTGTATAACTTGTATTTTAAATAGAATTTAATTAAGTTTTTTATTGTTTTTGTTAGTTCACTTCGAAAAAAAGTTGAAAAATATATTGTAAGGATAAAAATAAGTAAATTGAAATTTTATTTTTTCAACACTTGCTTCGCTCGTCCAAATTTATTTTGAAAAACAATACTTAATTAAATAATATTTAATAAATAAAGTTGATTAAAAACAACTTTATCGTTTTTTTAATTTGTTTTATATTATATAAAATAAATTAAAAACAAATTTTTTAAAATGTTATATGTAGTATAGTTTTGTTTGTTAAATTATAAACAAATCCATATAAAATATTTAAAAATATATTTTGATTTTAAAATCAATTTCATTGTAACAAAAATAAAAATACATGTTTATTATAACACAATTAATTAGAAATTAAATGCACTTTTTTCTCTGCGAGTTGACAAGTAACGCCTGCAAAGCGAGTTATTTATTTTCTTATTAAAGTAAATAGTTTAATCTCTAATTTATTATAACACAATAAATAAGAGATTAAAGAAAGTAAAAAGGCTTTAATGATTTTTCTAAGATTACTTTTTAAGATGAGTTGCTTTGAAAATTATTAAAATTAAATACAAAATAATTAAAGAAGAAAAGAAAGCTAAAATCTGTTTATCAAAAATTTTTGGTTTTTTTATTGTTATTGCATTTTAGTAAGCTGACTATTTAGTAAGCTGACTATTTCTAACTCGCTATAAAACATCTCGAATGGAGATTTTTTATAGCGAGTTAGATTTTGGATTGAGCGATTACAGTTTGGTCTATTTATCTTTGGATAATTAAGCGATAACGAGTTAAAAAAAAATAAATTTGAAATAGATCTACTTTCAATAGTATTTTTTCTAGTCAACTTATTAAAATCCCATTTGATTTTATAAAAAACAAGAAAAACACACTAACTGATTTCTTTTTTATAGTTTATATACCTCTCTTAAAAAAAGGACTCTCAAAAAATTTTTTGTCTATTTGTCTTTAAAAAATAATTTACTGTTAATCTAATTAAAACAAACTTCTTTTTTAAAAGATTTACTAAAAACGTTTAAAACTGTTTGTTAATATTATTTCTTTAAGAGTGCTTAATTCTGTTTTTGAATAGGCTGCTAGATTATTATTTGAAGAACTAAACTCAAAAAAATGAATATTTGGATAACCTAATCCAATAAATTTACTACACATAAAATCTAATAATTCAGTATTATTATAAAGATAAGTATACGTTTGTATAATACTTTCTAAAATCCACATATAGATAATTTCTTCTGAATAAACTTTATCAAAATTAAACCAAAAACTCCAATAGCCTTTATTTAATAACCAACGTCGACGGCGTGGATTATAATATTGATCAGTATCTGGGAAATCTAATAAAACATCTAAACTATCAGAACTTTTTTTCTGTGTTGATAATAATAAACTTTTTGAAAAAGAATATTTATTTTTTATTTTTATAACACGTATTTGTTTATTTTTAATAAAACAAGATCTCCAATCAATATCACTTAAAAAAACACTTTCTGCATTATGTTCAGAAAGTTGACCATTCCACCATTGATTTGTTAAATATTGACCATGACGTTTTAAAATTCTATTTTGATAATACCAATTTATATTTGTAGTTGTTTGTAATAAATTATTAGCTGGAAGAGCTCCAAACGGGGCTATTTTTTTAACTAAATTATAAGGTGACCCATCCTGTAATGGTTTTGTAAAAATCTTCTCAAAAGATTGTGATTGGCTAGAAAAATGTTTGGTTTCATTAAAGGCATTATTTAATAATTTAATTGAACGCAATTGCATATGATATTGCAGTTTTTCAGCAAAAGAAATTTGCGCTTTCCTTTCTCCCATTTTATCGCCTACAAGACTATCATGAAAAACACGTTTATAATTTTCAAATCTTTTTGCAGGAATTAATAAACTTGAAAAAGGTGGACAAGGTGGTTCTTCTAAAACATTACCATCTGTAAAACTTAAAAGTTTTGGTACGATTAAATTTTTTCTATATAAATAACGTTTATGTATAAAAGCTAACATTATTTCTGTCGCAATTTTAAAATTTGGATTAGATGTTGCAAAATTGATATTACTTTCAAAAATTTGTGACATGTCTAAATCTAATATATTTGCTGTTTTTAAGTTATTTAAATTTTGTTTGTGTAATGGTTGCGAGATTTTTATTTCGCGACCACTATCTTGATCAGTGTTTAAATTTTTCGTGCGCGAATTTTTTGACGAAAGTAATTGACTTATTTTACCACCAAAAATTAACATTAATTGTAAAATTAATTTATTTTTTGAGCCAAATAAACTTAAATAATTAATAGTTTTAAAATTTATATTTTCACCGGCTAAATTTGCAAAATAAGTATCGCCAAAAAAAATCATTTTATTTATATTATTTTGATTATTTAAATAATAATTTAAAAGTATTTTACCTACTTCATAATAAGCTACAGCTTTTTCTTTATTTCTTCTTTGTAATGTATTTACGCTAGTACTTATTTGGTTTTTTATTTTCCAATTAAAACTATTTTTTGATTTTGTTTGATCTATACTATATCTCCATGGAGATGCAGGATCTATGCCCGAATTGAAGTTTGATATTTGCGAAGCGAGATGTAATTTTTTTGAATAAGAAATTAATGCATAATTTAAACGTGAATTTTCCGCATATTGAGTCTTTTTATTTTGGTTTATATTTGTTTGTTTAATAGCTGTACCTAAAACAGTATTATAATCTTTTAAATTAACACTTAAATTTTTAACGCTAAATAAAAGTTGTGAACTTTGAATATTATCAAGTATATAAAATTTATTTTTTAACGTTTTAGTAGAGAAACCATCTAAGTATTGCTTGTGATTATTTGTTAAAAGCTTATTTAATTGATCAGAGATACTCGTTAGAGGATTATGTAGTAATTTAACAGATTTAAGGATTTCATAATTTGTTTTAAAATTTAAAACAATACTATTACTAATATTAGGCAAACATATTGTTTCATCAAGTCGCCCTGGTCGACGTAAAGCTGGATCTAATACATGTGGAACATCTGTTGTAGCAAATACCACAAATCCTTTATTACTTCTAACACTATCAATAATAACAAGTAAATCTGTTATCATATCTAATTTTGCTGATACATTTGATAAAGAGAATTCAGCTAACATAGCTACTTTAGCTCTAACTGAATAAGAAGTACGTGGTTTTATTGATAATTGTTCCCCAGGTAAACCAGTCCAAGGTAATTCTTCTACACTTTTATTTGGTTTTAATTTTTTTTCTTCTTTTAATAATAAAATAGAAAACGGAGAAGTTTTAGGTGGAGCTATTTGTGACTTATTCATTTTTTTACCTCTTATAAGTAATTTTGAACCGGTTTGAGATATACTAGTTGATTTTAAATTACGTCCTATAGATTCATTAGAGTGTTGATTTTTAGTTAGTTGTTTAGAAAGAATTTTATTTTTTATTGTTAAATTATGGTCTCCCATTAAACTATAATTACTTGTAGATAATGTTGATTGTTTTAAAAATAAATCTGATAAATAAAGATTGGTCGGAATAGCCAAAGAGTAATCACCTTTAAAAGGTTTTTTATAATGTGTTATAGCATGACGGGTTAATTGATATACTATTTGATTTTTTTCATGCACTTCATCACGTTGACTACCAAAAAAATCTTCTTTAAATGAAGCATTATCATCTGATAAAGCCCCACCAGAATCTGAAATTAACATAGGTCTTCTTTCCCCAATAGTGTGAATATCTTCTAATAAAAAAATGCAAGGTGTATTTAATGCAATTGCATCAAAGACATCTCTTAATAATTTTATCCCTATAGCAAAACCACGATTTACTAAAGCATAACGTTGTGCGTTATCTGTAATTATTTTTAATTCAGTTTCACCTGCTAATGCTTGAATTAGTAATAAATTATAATCTGTTAAATTTTGTTTTGTTTTTGTAGTAACAAGTAATAAATTTTTAGCAATTTGTTTATTAAAAATACCAGAATAAATCTGACAAACTAAATTTCCTATTGGTTGTTGTAATTTAGTAAGATATTTTATAACTGGAAGATGAGAAAAAGATTTTGGTGGATGATAATCAATAAATAAATCACCATTAGAATTATTACTACCATTATGACTATGCCAAGATTGATATGTTATATATTGATTAACTGACCATCTATTTAAATTTGCTAACAATGATTCCTGCTTTTTATTTCTTTTAAAAGGCGAATTTGCAGAAGAGAAAAAATTAACATTTAACCCTTCGGATAAAAATTTTTCTTCAAAATTATAATTTTGTATATAAATATCTGCAAAATTTTTGTTTTGAATTGTTGATTGTAAGTAAGTTTTAAGGAGTAATTGCTTTTTAATGCTATTGTTACTTTTCTGGAGTTGGCTTTTTTTAAAAGTAATGTCAACATTTTTAAGCGAAAGAAGTTTATTGTTAAATAAGAAAATCTGCATAGTAAGATTGAATTTTGTAGATAAAAATTGTAAATTTGAAACCTTTTTTATTCTAGTTTGTTTTGAAATAAAATTATTTTTGCCAAAATCATTTGAAATATTTTCAATTAGTGCGTTTTGTTCAGCTTTAATTGTTGACAAAGCTGCTACATTTACATTATACAAATCGGCTGCGGTTACTAAAAAATCAGCCCAAATATCCCAAAATAAAGTACCTTTTTGTTGTCTAGAAAGTAAATCGGTATCAGGTTGACTAATTGTTTCTATTAAAATATCAAATAAATGAAGCATTCGACGATGCAATAAATGAGATATTGTCAATAAAGTTGCAAATCCACCGATACTTCCAAATGGAATTAGATTTACTATTTCTGTTTTTTTATTAGAAAATAGGAGAGACTGATAAGGGTATTGTAAAATATCTTTGACAAAAAATAAAATATTCTTTGATTCGCTCAATCCATTAAAATTTAAAATTAGTGTACTTGGCATAATACGTGCAATTTTCGAAAAACTACTCCAAATATAAATATCAACATTTTCAGGTATAATTGTGATGAAATCTGCTGACCATTCGACTAAAAATCCATATGCTATCCAAGTCGTAGTAAATTCAGTTGGTTTTTCAAAAAAGTTGGTAAGTATACGTATAGATGTTTGAAATAAATCAATTAAATTTAAAATAACAAAAGATACCATCTTTTTTGAAGCTTTAAACAAATTATTGATTGATTTTTTTGCATATAATTTTAATTGTTGAGATTTATATACAACATTCAATTTTGTATTGTGAATTTTGAATTTTTTATCTCGCAGAGATAATCCCCTTTGGGGGATGCCAAGCGATAGCGAGTTAGATCCTCCTTCGGGGGATAGAACATAATTTGTTTTATTTAAAGTGCTTTTCTGAAAAGGTTTATTCTTTTCTTCCATTCTGCCTCGCCATGGAGAAGCAGGAGCTATGCCCGTTCGAAAGTTTGAAATTTGCAAAATTTGATTTTTGAGATTCAAATATAAAACTTTGCTTTGCTCATTTTGGATTAAACGTTTTTTATTAAGTTTAATTAAAACTTGTTTTAGACCAAGAGCTTTTATACTAATAATATTTAGTTTTGAATAGATCGACTGTTTAACAAAATTATGAGAAGTTTTTTGTTCTGTTATATTAAATTCTTTTTGTAATAAATTAATACTAAAAATAGTTAACAATTTATTTTGTTTTTGTTGTTGTAAAAAGGCTAAAACTTTTTTACTATTTTTATTCACTTTTTCATTTTTAGGTTGTGTATAAATAGACTTTATAAAATTATAAGTTTTTATTGCTCTATTGCTGTTTTTTTCTTTATTCATAAAATTATTTTTGTATTTTAGAATATTGAAAAAAGAATTCATTTTTAAGCTTGGTATTAATAAATTATAAACATTAGAAAGTTTATATAATAAAATCAAATGGAATTTTAAAAAACAACGTACTTGACTAATACTTATGAGTGAAATTAAAGCACATAAATGTAAAAGAACACTACTACTTATTAATAAAGTACTTGCGTGGAATTTGACACTTTCCATACAAATAGTATTTATTTGTTTTGTTTCAAATAATTGCAAATAAACAGTATCAAAAGTGTTATTGAGTTGCTTATAAATAAAATTATCAGCTGTCGTAGTAACTTGTGGATTATAAATTTTGCTAATAAAAGGCAAATTTAACGCACCTTTTTCTTTATTTACAAGCTCTATTTTGTTTAATATTATTTTACTATTTAAATTAGACCACCATGACGTATTAAAAATGGCCAGATTTTTTGTTTTCAAAATATTTTTTGAACGAGCAAAACTAATATTTTTGTAAGTTGTTAAGTAATTTAATTTTTGTGTTTTTTGAAAAGATTTAGTTATAATTTTTTTATAAAATAAATTTAATTTTTGATTTAAAAAAAACCTTTCCCAATTTGTTAATAATTGTTTTTCTAACAATTTTGTTTTATTATTTTTGCTTTGATTACGCAGTTTTTGAGTGCCCCATAAATTATAACGTTTATTATAATTAGTAAAAGAATTAGTGTTTGTTTTATTTAACGCCCAGTAGATTCTTGTTATAGCAAAAGCATTTTTTGTTTGTTTTGTATAGTTATATCTTTTTTTAATTTTTTGCTTATTAGCAATATTAATAGAGTTAACCATTATATCTGAATTAGCATTATTAGGTAAAAGCCACCATAAATTTTGATGATTAAGCGGAGCAAAATTTGTTAATGTATTATTATAAACCCAAATCCAAAAATTTTTAAACATTGTATCTTTATCTTTTTCATTGACAGAAGGTGGATTATTTGTTTTTTGGTTTTTAAAATCAATATAGTTTGCTTTTATTTTTATATCACGTAAACTAATAGAATATTTTAATTTTTTCTTTTGTTGATTCAGCATCTCCAATGATCGAGCAAAGCGAGATAGCTTGTTCTTTTGATTATTTTTTATTTGCTTAGTAATTGTTTGTGAAGACGAGCAAAGCAAGTAATAATTCTGTAATTTTTGAAGTTTACAAAACAATTTTATTGTGTATTTGAATTTGTCTTGATTTAAAATAAAGTTATTTAATTTATAATAATGAGTGAAGCGATCACCTTTTTTTTGAAAGTTTAATGATAGTTTCTTAAATTTGAACTCGCTCGCTCCTTTGTCAACTTGTTTTGCTTGTTCATTACGTGAAAATATTTGTAAATTTTTTATATTATAAACTATATTTTTATTATGAGTGTTTTTAAAAATTGAACGAGCCATAGCAAGTTTTCGTTGTTTTATAAAATTAAAAAACATGCGATATCTTAACCATATTGGACGTGGGAAAAAACGTGTACGTTTTTTTTGACGACGTGTTTCTAATCTTTGTTTTTTAGCTTTACGTTTTTTTTGTAAATGTAATCGAACTGTCACAGCTTCTGTTTTATTTTTAAACATTTTTTTATGTTTAAGTAAAATGGATAAAGGAAGATTTTTATTCACTACCTTAGTTTCCTGATACGAATGAAAGATCGAGCGAAGCGAGATGAAGATATTTGTTTTACTTTTTTTGACTATTTTGTTTTTATTTTGATTTAAGGTATGAAAAAAGTTTGTCTTTTGATGAATCGAGCGAAGCGAGATAGAGTATGTTTCTTTTTGAAAATCCTTGTCTACATTTTTAGGTTTTAAAATATTAATATTGTTTTTTAATTTTTGTTTTTTTTGTTTATTTATAATATTAATTTGTTTAGGTAAATAGCTACTTTTAAACGAGCAAAGAGAGTTAATTAAATTAGATTTTAATTTCAAGAACAAAAATTCTTTTTTTATTTTGCCATAATCAAAATTGCTTTTTTCAGGGTCTTTTTGATCTATAGAGTATTGTACAAATTGGCGAGATACTCTATCAAGCATCTCAAATTGAGATGCTTTACAAAATTGATTTTGTGCAGCAAAATTTGATTTTTGAAATGTAAGTTGCTCATTTTTTATTTGGATTTCTTCATTTTTATTTTTACTTGCAAAAGAAAGCCAAGTAAACTGCGTTAGATTCCTCGCTTCGCGAGGTGTTTGTTGTGTTGGTTGTACATAAAATAATCCATCAGAATTGAATAAAAAATAATTTAATAATACTTTGTTTTTAGTGTTAAAATTATCAAAACGTGATGAAAAATACGCGCCTTTTTTTGAAGTGAACTCATCCCCAAAGGGGATGCTGCATCTCCATGGAGATCTAGGATCTATGCCCGTTGGGGCTATTTTTTCTTGTTTATATATGATATTATAAGGGGCTAGTAAACTTGCTCCTTTGTTTTTTATTTTTGTGTATTTATTTAGTATTTTGTTTGTGTTATCAAATTCTTTAAAAAAAGCACCATTTAAATTGTTTAAATATAAACCTTCTTTATACTGCTCAATCGGTTTATTTTGACTTTTATCTAAATAAATTTGATTGGGCATCTCGCAAGAGATGCGACAAAATACATTTTGAAGAGGAACGAGCAAAAATTTATTTTTTGGAGTATCCATTTTTAGTTTTGATGCTCGATCTACATACTTAAAATTAATCAAATTGAATTTTGTTTGGAGATTTTTAAACACACTTTTCTTTTGAGAGAGAAGATTTAAACTAGGTAACATACTATTTGCGATGTTTGTTGATAATTTTTCTTTTTGTCTATTTTGTTTAAGTTTATGTAATTTCAGAAGTTTGAGTTTTAATAATTTTAAAGAATTTTCTGTTGTTATAAAATTAACATTATTGTTGACAAATATTTTTGAATGTAAAGGCCTTATTGTACTTAAATAAAACAAAGATTTTAAAGGAGTGACATTTAAATTGTTATAAAATTTATTATTTACTAAACTTTGAAAAAATGGAAAGTGCGTTACATAGTCCAAATTATAATTTTGTATAAACACATCTTTTTCGGCTATCCCCTTTCGCGGATCGCTAAAACTTGTTAAATAGCTAGTATAAAACATAAAATTAGAAATGTTAGTTGGCTTTTTTTTGGCATTTATTTTATTTTGTGCTTTATCATGTTTATAATTTATTGACTTATTAGTATTATTTATTAAAGAGTATTGTGTATTATGAACGAGCGAAGCGAGTTGTAGAGATCTACCAAAGAAATCGTGACCAGATAATGTTTGTATATCAGTCAAATTACTATGTAGCTGGCTTTTAGCGAGATTTGATAAAAGATATTCCATTCCTACAAGAGGATCTCGACCATCTAGAGCACGTTGATAAGACGATAATAATAAAACATGATTAGATGAAAGATTCTTTACATCTGTTGTGTTATGGAGAGTATTTTTTGTTATTAAATGGATCAGTTTGTTACCATTATAGTTAAAGTTGGTACCAAAATTATATAAAACGTAAGGTGTAATAAAAGCAAAACTTGCTATTGGTATTAACCAGTATCCTATAAATGATTTATTATTAATTTTATTAAAAAGAAAATGTTGACCAAAAATACCTTGTTTTCTTTTTGTATCTTTTTGTGGTTGTTGATATTCTCGAGATAAATTCAAACGGGATTGTTGTTCTACATTATAGCAATTATAACGATATTGGTTTGTATATAAATTTGATCGAAGATACTCACCAGAAAAAGTTAACTGGTCATTTAAATTAGAATTTTGCATATGAATGAGCGATAGCGAGTTTAAGGTTTGTAACAACTTTTTATATTCTGTATGTAAAGTTAATTTTTTTATATTGTTAAAAATTGAAAACTCTTTGTTATTAAAAAAATATTTTTTTTCTAACAATTTATTTGTATTTTGCTTTTGTATCTTTACATCTTTGAGGATGCTTGTAGATTCTTTTAAGTTAGTTTGTTGTAATGAAGCTAATAATTTTTCTGAAGTATTATAATTTATTTTAAATTGAATTTTGCATAAATCTGGATCAGAGTCTTTTAAAGTTTGCATGTCTACCATATTATTTTGAAGTAAAAAAAACATGGTATTAGAATTTGGTACTAAATATTTAGCTAAAAGTGTTTGTAAAAAACTATAAGTGTGTTTTTTTTGTTTTACAATAAAATCAAAAAAATTTCTTTTTTGTGATAGAGTTTCTCGCCCATTTTTATTTTTGCTATAAAATAAGCGAGATGTTCCATCAGCGGACAAAATGTATTTTGCTTGTTTTTGTATGTTGCTCGCCATCATCGATCGAGCATCAGTAAGATGTTCATCCCCTTCGGGGATGCCTTTAACATAAGAATATAACATTTTTAATTGATTGTATTTTTTATGTTGTAATTGAGTTCCTTGCATAGCAAGAGAAAACACAGGATTGAGCGAAGCGAAATTATAATTTAAAACATTTGTTATCTTTTGTTTACCACTTTTTTTTGCTGTTGATTTTAGTAATTGTTTTAATGTATTAAAAGTTATTATTTTATTACTAGAACTAGAAAAATTTTTTATTTCACCGCAGTTTCTTGCAAGAATATGTTTTGTTTTCAAATTTTTAAGCAAAGAAAAATTATTAATTCCATGACGTGTTTTTTCCATGCAAAATGGAAAAGCGCTCTGCTCCTTTTGGAGCAGCAAAGGTTTAATTGTATAACCTAGTGAAGGTAAACTAGAATTTTGTGTTGTACATTGAAGAAGTAAATTATTGTAAAGTTGTGCTTGTTTAAAAGTATCTGCAGTAGCATTTTTTTTTAGACTATCCAATTTTTTGGCTTTAATAAACAATTGTTGACTTTTTTTATTTTCCAGTAGAGGCAATTTTATATGCTTATTAAATGCTTTATAATTGTTTACAAGCTTTTCAAATTTATAATTTTTTAAAAAATTATTTAATTGTAGATTTATATTTTGATTAGATATTAAATTTTTTGCAACTTTGATTCTAAAGATTTTCTGTGGTGTTCTTGGTGTTTTTAACTTATTATCAGATTTAAAAACTGGGCAACTCGCTTTGCTCGTTCTTTGAGATATGATGTTAAATTGATTATTTAAATGAGACATAATTAATAATATTTTTCGATTACTAAACTGATTAAAACCTTAGATTAAATAAAAAATAAAATATTAATTAAATTGTGCTAGAAATTTACTTGTCCAAATAAAATTAAAGTTGATTTTTTGGCTTTTATGAAAAATTGGATCGAGCATCTCATGCCACCCCCTTTGGGGGTGATCCCCGAAGGGGATGCTCCGATGGAGTATCTCGCAGATCCCCAAAGGGGATAATGCCATAAAAAAATTTGGCCTACTTATCTTTACAAAATTGATAATCGGAAGATAACTTCTAAAAAATATTTTTTAGCCTTTTTTTTTGCCACAATTATTATGGAAAACAAGGTGTAAGCATCCTTTAACAAAAAAGCGATAAAATAAGCACAATTTTACTTGTGAAGTTTACTTTTTTTTGCAAAATTTTATTTTTAGTTTATATTTGCAAAAATAAAAATCAAGATAGATTCAACATTTTATGTGAATAGCCAAATAAACTTAATCTCATCTAATTATTTTGATATATAGAGCATCAATTTTTATTTTTGCTTCATTCATACAGTTTGGCACAACGGCGATGCAAAATGGAATGAGCAAAAATTTATTTTTTGGAGTATCCATTTTTATTTTTGATGCTCGATCAAGTATTTTATACTATCCCCTTCGGTCAGCATCTCTACAAAATGTATGTATCCCCGAATGGGATACTATAAAATACTTGATCGATCATCTCATGCAAGATATTCCCTCCGAGGATCTATTTCCTTCGGAAGTTTTATATTCGCATCTGCTATTAAAAAGTTGGGTACAATGCAAATGCAGGATCTATAAATACTGTTTGGCCTACTTATCTTTGATGTTTAATGGAGCAAACAAAGCGAGATCGCGCATTTATTATCCCTCAAGGGGATAATGTAGCGAAGCGAGATATCCCCTTCGGGGATCGATTGAGCAAAAAAAAAGTGCTGCCAAAATTAAGATTTTGTATTACTATCCCCTTCGGTACCAAACTGTAATCGCTCAATCATCAAGTCCTTTTTATTTTTCGAGAAAATAAGTATCTAAAAGTTATTTTTTATTTTTTTTATAGTAACAAAATCATAAAGATATAACTCTAATAAACAAAACAAATAAGAATTTTGTATTTAAAAAGTCAAAAATTTATCACAAATTTTGTTAATTCTTTTTCTAAGATGTTAATTTTTTTAACCTGTAACAAGTTTAAAAGTTCAACTCAATAATAACTCAAAAATTTTATTTTTGTAAAATCTTAACAATATAAAAAAAGAATTAAGTAAATAATTTTTTGTGTAGAAAAACAAATTACAAAGAAATTAATATCCTATCTTCTTTTAGCAACTCAAAGTTTGGCACTATGGAGATGATAGATTGCTTCGCTTATTCATTTTAATAGGCTAAAAAATAAACAAATCCCCTTCGGGGATCTTTTACAATATTTATATACTTGTAATGGTAACTTTAGTTACCCGCAAAATAAAAATGGGCAAATATTAACTTTCAAATTTGTATATAAAACATGCCTTATTGATCATGACCAAATTTTTATGGATAACCTCGCTTTACTGCAGCAAAGATAAGTAGATCAAAATTTATTTTGATAATGCGACATCCCCTTCGGGGATGCTTTGGATAGAGGATCCTACAGTTTGACCTACTTATCTTTGATGCAAAATGGATTGAGCTCGTCTTCATTGAGTATCTTGCATTATACAGCATCTTCAATGAAGATGCTGGATAATAGATCCTAAAGTTTGGTCTATTTATCTTTGGATGCAGTATCTCTATTGTGCCAAATTTTAGTAAACTTTATTTTGAATGAGCAAATGAATTTTTTGGAGTATCCATTTTTATTTTTCACCCCCTTTGGGGGTGCCAGCATCTTCATTGAAGATGCTGAATGCGAGATACTCCAACTCACTATTGGAGGCGTTACTTGCAACACCGTACGTTACTAAAGTTGGGCACATTGGATATGCAGTATTGATCAAGCGAAACGAGATAGAGTAATTACTAATTTAAATTAAAATTGACGACTCAACTAGCTTCGCTCGTTCATTTTTTCTTTTAATCTATAAAAAAAAATAAAATTTTGGCTTTTTTTTGGCTGTTTTTTATTTAGATTCTGCATACAAAATAATATATTTTATTCTTTTATTTAAAAAGTAAACTTCTACTTTCCTTTTTTTATGTTGAAGTAAATTATTAGACAATATAATTTATTAAAAGAAAGTCTTTTTATTTATTTTAATTTTTACTAAAACAAATACCTAACTATTATTTTACAATTTAAATAAAAAAAAGCTAATAAGCAGAATTTATTATACAAATAAATTCTGCTTATTGGCTTTTTTTTAATATTGTTTCCTAAACTATTTTTTATTTAATTAACTCAAAGTTTGGTACCGTTCAAATAGTATAAAAAAAGATATTACTCTATTCTGTCTCATACTGTTTAGTATCTCGCTACCGCTCGATCAAAATGTATGGAAAAATAAAAATTGATACAAGATAGTTGGGGTCAAGGTATGTACGTTCGGAGTATCTCGCATTATCAAACATCAAAGATACTTGCCAAACTTTTTAATAAATCAAAATAAATGGGATGTCCTATTAAATTTTTCTATCAAATTGAGATGCCACAATCAATTTGGAGTAAAAATCACGCTTTCCTTGATCCAAGGCATTTCTAGAGTATATTTGTAGTTTGCGGAAAATTCATATTAAAGTTATACGCAAAATAAAAAGAGAAAAAAATCATATTATTCTATTTGATACGGTGAATTACAAAAATAAGCCTAATTTTATATCTGCAAACAATTATATTGTGCCAAATTTATTTTGTTAAACATAATAGCTACTACTACTTCTTTGAGGGAGTAATTATTACTTTATATACAAAATTCAAATAAAGCCAATACGTCAAAAAATGAACGTACGGCGTTACAAGTAACGCCTGCGAAGCGAGTTGCCCTTAAAAGTATATAGAAATGACAAAGAAAAAGTTTAAATAATTTTATAGTTATTGTTTCAATCTTCTTGAACTCACTCGCTCGTTCAATTTTTTTATTACTAAAAATAAGCAATACATACCAAACTTTACATTTTAAAATTGATGTTTTATGTACCAAAAAGTACAATCAAAATGTAATTTGTGTTATTTATTTATAAGTATTTTATTTTTTGTTATAATATATAATACAAAATGAAAAAAATTTTAAATTCCTACAAAAGTTAACGTAATGATGAGTTGTTTTTTATTTTCAGAGATCCACGCTATGACAATAGCAATTGGTACTTATCAAGAAAAACGTACTTGGTTTGATGACGCTGATGACTGGCTTCGTCAAGACCGTTTTGTATTCGTAGGTTGGTCAGGTTTATTACTTTTCCCTTGTGCTTATTTTGCATTAGGTGGTTGGTTAACTGGTACTACTTTCGTTACATCATGGTACACACATGGTTTAGCTACTTCTTACTTAGAAGGTTGTAACTTCTTAACAGCAGCGGTATCTACACCTGCAAACAGTATGGCTCACTCACTTTTATTTGTTTGGGGTCCAGAAGCTCAAGGTGATTTCACTCGTTGGTGTCAACTAGGTGGTTTATGGACATTCGTAGCTTTACACGGTGCTTTTGCCTTAATTGGTTTCATGCTTCGTCAGTTTGAAATTGCACGTTCAGTAAATTTACGTCCATATAACGCTATTGCTTTCTCAGCACCAATTGCTGTATTCGTTTCTGTATTCTTAATCTATCCATTAGGTCAATCAGGTTGGTTCTTTGCTCCTAGTTTTGGTGTTGCTGCAATCTTCCGTTTCATTTTATTCTTCCAGGGCTTCCATAACTGGACTTTAAACCCATTCCACATGATGGGTGTTGCTGGTGTTTTAGGTGCAGCTCTACTTTGTGCTATTCATGGTGCTACAGTAGAAAACACACTATTTGAAGATGGTGACGGTGCTAACACATTCCGTGCATTCAACCCAACACAGGCTGAAGAAACATACTCGATGGTAACTGCAAATAGATTCTGGTCTCAAATTTTTGGTGTTGCTTTCTCTAACAAACGTTGGTTACACTTCTTCATGCTGTTAGTACCAGTAACAGGTTTATGGATGAGCGCAATCGGTGTAGTAGGTTTAGCCCTAAACCTACGTGCTTATGATTTCGTTTCTCAAGAAATCCGCGCTGCTGAAGATCCTGAATTCGAAACATTCTATACTAAAAATATTCTTCTTAACGAAGGTATTCGTGCTTGGATGGCTGCACAAGACCAACCACATGAACGTTTAGTTTTCCCTGAAGAAGTTCTTCCACGTGGTAACGCTCTATAATTTTATTTTTATAATAATAATATAGCTTATCATTTTTTGATAAGCTATATTATTATTATAACAACATCTTTTTATCGCGTTTGAGAAGTAGCTAAAATAGGCCAAAAAAATAATGATTCTAAATAGCTTTTTTGCCACTAATAGTCCTACTGACAACTTTAATGAACTAATAAAGAAAACCAATTTTGTCAAATTAAAGTACATTAAAATAAAAGTGAACACCTGTTTTTGTACAAACAACTTTATAGTGGTTTCAGTTATAAAAAGAAAAATTGCTTATAAGATCTACCAATCATCCCCGAAAGGGATTATCTTGAAAAAGAAACCTTACAGCAATTAGTCAAAAGGCTAAAGCCTTCTAATAACCTTTTCTTTATTAATCTTTTTGTTTATAAAAATAAATGAGATAAAAAAATTTTGAGTGCTTGAGCCGTATGCGTTGAAAAGCGCATGTACGGTTCTTTGGGGGGATTTTATAAAAAAATATTGTTTTACTATTAGAATTATTTAATTTTTAAAATGAATGCTAAAATCCTACCCGACTAAACCAGGACATTTTTCACGTACTCTGTCAAAAGGACCAAATACAACAACTTGGATTTGGAACCTTCACGCAGATGCTCATGACTTTGATAGTCATACAAGCGATCTAGAAGAAATTTCTAGAAAAGTATTTAGTGCACACTTTGGTCAACTAGGTATTATTTTTATTTGGTTAAGTGGGTGCGACACGATGACGTATTTTTATCAATGAAATAAAAAGTTTGGCCTACTTATTTTTGATGCTTGATACATTATAAGTAAACTTCAAAATAAATTTTGTAAAAGTTTGGTGCCAAACTTTAGTATAGAACCTCTAAAAAAATGGTGTAGATCGGTACCAAACTTTGAGATACTCAATTTTCTAGGTTTAAAGTTCTAAAGAAGTTTTTTTTTAAGTACTTTTAATTGTACAAAAGTACAAGCTTTTTTTGATTGTAAAATTTAAAATGTCTCCAAAATAAAAATTTGGTATGGCAAAAATAAAAATTGACGAGATACTCTATTAAAATGTTATCCGAAAGATTTATCCCTTTTGGGGATGCCATTTATTTTTGTTTGACCATGTAAATATTCTTTAGCCTGTATCTAAGGCAATTACTTTTATTTTTTTTAAGATAAACTAACATTGAAGTTTAAAAATGTGAAATTTTGGCTGTTAAAATTGTAACTATTATTTTGCTATAACTTATCACGTTTACGTAACTCTAAAACATAACTCTATTTAGGTGTTACTTTATTTTACAATCTTACAGATCATAAAATTTTGTTTATTTTTTTAGACCCAAAGGCAGAAGCTAATTTTAACTTTTAATAAAGATTTTTAAAATCCACTTTTTTAAAAATCTTTTTGTTTTTCAGTGACAAAATAAAACTTTAAATTCAATTTTGTTTCTTGTTAAAAAGGCAAAGATTTTATCTTAATTTAAGTAATTAATAATACGTAACGTGAAAAATAATTCTATAATTATAGAGTTAGTAAGGAAACTCAAAAAAAAAGCTTTTAAAAATTTTTTATTTGATAAAAAAAGTATTAAATCAGCAAAGTCTGAGAAAAAAAATTTTTGAGATAGTTCTGTTGTTGTAATTAAACTTAAGATTTAGCAAATTTTTTCCATACTTGCGAAGTAAGGGCTCGTACAAATAAAAATAGTATGTTATTTATATTCTCCATATCTACAAGAGGGAATAGATCATTTGTAGAGTCATGCAATCAAAATTCATTTTAATCTAAGAGTCTTGTTATGTGCCAAACTTTAATTGAAAACAAAAAATAATCCCCGAAGAGGATTAAAAATGGAATTAAAAAATAAAATAGTCAAAATATTTTATTGAACCTTGTCCGTTGTATACTGGACAAGTAAAATGACTTTTTTTTGAACGAGAGGTAGCGCGTTGGAGCTTCTCACATTCTAAAGCATCAATTTTAAAATGTAAAGTTTGGTACATAAAATGGAACAATTACAACTAACATTTTATCAAATTTATTTTAATTAATTTTTTGATAATATTTGTTTTATTTTGCTCTAAAAAAGCTTTTTTTAGAGGTTCTCAAATAAACTAGCAAATAAAATTGAAGTTTATTTTCAAAGGAGACTAATTAGAAACTGTTGTAATATCAATTTTATAAAATTAACTTAAAGAAATATTATCAATAATATAATATAGTCGGGCGATAGTTAAAGTACTAGAAAAAGTGCATTATAAAATATATCAACAGTTTGAAGCAAGATTATTTGAAAAACTAAGGGTTACTAAATATGGTTTATTATAAAAAGTTAAAATAACAACGGCTCTTATTTTGTAAACTAAATAAGTCCCAAAAACAATATTTAATTATAAAACAAAATAAAGGCTTTTATGGTATTTAAAAGTGTTTTGTATTGTTTTTGTTGTTTATTATATAAAAAGCACAAAACTTTTTAACAAAAAATAAAATTTTAGCTTTTTTTTTGCAATTAAATCTCTTGCCATACTTGCCTCTGACCAACTAATCTCTGGTGAGGATGGTTTTTTTTAGAAATTGATTTTCTTATAGAATAATAACATTTGAGTGATTAAAAGATGGTGATAGTCTAGTTGTAAAAATTAGCTGTGTATCCCCGAAGGGGATATCCATTGAAGATGCTGAATGCTATTCAGCATCTCCAATGGAGATACTGGATAATGCGAGCACAATAAATTTTGTCCTCAATCCAGAGCATACAGCATCTTCATTGAAGATGCTGGATCATCTCATGTGAGATACTCCATCAGAGGATTGAGCTCGTCTTCATAGAGCATCTTGCTCAAAATAAATTTTGAAAGTTTGGTACAAAGAGGATAATTTCATGCGAGATAGCAGATGCTCGATTAATTTAAAGTAAAATTATTTGTTTTTCTCTTTATACATATAAAGAAAAAACTTAAAATATATTAGTTTTGTTTAACAAAAAAACAGGTCTGTCTAATCCCCTTAGGGGATACTGCGAGATATTTCATCGGAGGACAAAATTTATTTTGATAGCAAAATTAACTTAAAATAAAAGTGGATGCTCTATCTCAATTGTTATTTTTTCACTATAAATTTCATTTTATAAAAATAATTTTTATCTCAATTTGAGATGCTTAATTATGAGATTACGTTTATTTTGCCATTTTTATTTTATATAGTAAATAATGAAACCATTTTTTTATTTATGTCTAATACTGGAACTACTGGACGTATCCCTTTATGGCTTGTTGGTACTGTTGTTGGTACTTTAGCTATTGGTTTATTAGCTATTTTCTTTTATGGATCTTATGTTGGTTTAGGTTCTTCTCTTTAATTTTATAAATTAAAGAACAGTTTATGCTTAGTTTTGTTCTTTAATAACACAAATTAAAAGTTGTAGGTAAACAAGACATTTGTACTAGGTATAAACAGTTCTTTAATTATATAATTAAAGAACTGTTTATACCTAGTAATACATAAAACTTTATATTTCAATACAATTGTAAAACAGCTACTGCTATTTACAATGAATATTATAGGAATAGTAATAGCACTTTTCTTTGCAGGCTATTATCTCTTATCAGGGAGCTTTGTTAGAAGCAAAATTGCAAATAAAGTTACATCTAAGATTTTGCATCTCGCTAATCCAGCATCTCTATTATATCCCCGAAGGGGATAATGCGAGATACTTTATCGGAGGATCTTTTTTTGTTAAAAACCCTTTAAAAAAAAATAATATTTTAGAGCTAATAATTATTTCTTATTCTATGTAGGTACGAGCTAAAAGCAATTTTAAATCAATCCGTAGGGTTGTAAAGGCCTTATTAAATTTTTTAACAAAACAAGATTGTTAAGTAAATGAACGAGCGAAGCGAGTTGTCATTATAGTTATAAAATAAAAATGTTCTAACTAATGAATTTGATTGAACAAAAATCTTAATTGCCTTTTACTAATCACCTTTCTCTGTTGGCATATAAAAAAACTAACTTCCAAATTCAAATTGGTATATAAAAATCAATTCTTTTTTCAATTTTCTCTTATTATGATATTACTCTTATAGATAGCTTTTAAGGATCAAAGATGTGAACATCTTTCTGTGAACCATCCTCCGATGGAGTATCTCGCAGAGATGCTCGATCTAGCATCTCCATAGTGCCAAATTTTAAAATAGAGCATTACTTTTGATTTTTGCTCCATTCATATAGTTTGGCACTATGGAGATGCTGGAGAGATCTTAAAGTTTGGCACTATGGAGATGCAAAATGGATCCTCTGATAGAGTATCTCACATGAGATGATCAAGCAAAGCGAGTTATAAAATAAAATTTTAGAGGATGTAATACTTCTAATTTATTTTGTATCCCCTTTGGATATGATCTGCGACATCCCCTTCGGGGATACATGTGCCCAACTTTAGGATTATGTAAACACCCTTTAACTCGCTCTCGCTCGTTTAAGCAAAGTAAAAGAAAAATGTAATAAAATTTTTAAACATAGTACAGCACGAAATAAAATAACGTGCATAATAAATTTGAATTTGGAGCACTTTTCTTTGCTGGCTTTTTTTCGCTAAATACAAATTTGTTTAAGTTGTTATAATTACAATTAATTATTCTTTTACTTTTTTTTAATTTTTTTGCTATAAAATTTAATACAAATGCAATCTAATCGTTTTTATTAAATACATTTTTATCTTTCCAACAATTGGTAAGAAGTTTATTACAATTTTATGAATCTGAATTTTTGCAATCCTTTATTAGAAATTGCTGAAGTGTCTGTAGGTCAGCATTATTACTGGGAATTAGGTGGATATGAAGTACATGGTCAAGTTCTAATTACTTCTTGGGTTGTTTTAGCTATTATTGCTATTTTAAGTTTTTTAGGAAATCGCGATTTAAAATCAACACCTGATGGTTTTCAGAACTTTACAGAACTTGTTACAGAATTTATCCGTGATTTAGCTAAAACACAAATTGGTGAAGAAGATTATTTAAGATGGGTTCCTTTTTTAGGCACAATTTTCTTATTTATTTTTGTTTCAAACTGGTCTGGTGCTTTACTACCTTATCGTTTAATTGAAATTCCAAATGGTGAATTAGCCGCTCCAACAAACGACATTAATACTACAGTTGCTTTAGCTTTATTAACATCAATTTCTTATTTTTATGCAGGTATCAGTAAAAAAGGATTAGGTTATTTTAGTCGTTATGTAGAACCAGCAGCATTTTTATTACCTATTAACGTGTTAGAAGATTTTACGAAACCGTTATCTCTAAGTTTCCGACTTTTTGGTAACATTCTTGCTGATGAATTAGTTGTTGGTGTTCTTGTTGCTTTAGTTCCTTTAATTATTCCTATTCCAATTATGCTTTTAGGTGTTTTCACTAGTGCTATCCAAGCTTTAGTTTTTGCTACATTAGCAGGTGCCTATATTGGTGAAGCTTTAGCAGATCATCATTAATTAATATTCAATATTTTCATTATTAACTAAATAAAAAGATCTATAAAAAAGTTTGGTCTACTTATCTTTGATGCTTTATAATGTGAACAACCTCTCTCAGAGCATCCCCGAAGGGGATGTTGTCAATTTTTATATAGGCTGGAACGAGCGATAGCAAGTTGCATCTCCGAAAGGGATGGCATTATTAAAAAGTTGGGCACAATTGAGATGCTTAATAAATAATCCCCTTCGGTACCAAACTTTGCAAAGTTAGATTTTAATTTTTATTACAAAAAAGAAGCCAAAATCTCGCTTTGCTCAATTTTAAAGTTTGTATCTCACTTCGTTCGATTCAAACTTTAAGATCGATCCTGCTTCTCCACGTATTGCCAAAGAGAATAGCTTCGCTCCATGCTCTAACATTGCATTTTTATTCTAAAAAAAATTTAATGAGGTTAAATTTATTGAAAAAAAAAATAAAAAATTGGAGCAAAGCGCATGCCATTTCATTTTAATTAAAATGCTAAATGGCCTTTTTTTGCAAAAAATTGCATTTCGCTTTATCAAAAGATGTGCTATTTCTAGCGCTTTTTTTGTCCCTTTTTATTTTGACATCATCCAAAAAAGGTTTAAGTTTATGCAAAAACAAGCAATATAAATAGACATAAATGGCCATCAAACATATATTCAGTTTTTTTCTAACAATATGGTTAGAGGTTAATACAACTCGTTTAGCAGGCGTTACTTGTAAATATATAAATGTGCATATAAAAAAAATTTAGAAGATATATTATGAATTACTAAAAAACTTAACTAGACAAAAAAGTTTAATATTTCTAATTAATAAAAATTAAAAAAGCGTTTTATTTTTTCATTTTGCTTTGCTCAATCATAAAAAACTTTTTAAATATTAACTGGACTAGAAAAATATTTTAAAATAGATTATATTGGATATAATACTTTTTTCTATTTTAAAAATAAAAAAAAAAATAAAAATAACTTTATGAAAGATTTTACTACTTATCTATCAACAGCACCTGTTATTGCTACTGTTTGGTTTACTTTTACAGCTGGTTTATTAATTGAAATTAACCGTTTCTTCCCAGATCCTTTAGTTTTTTCTTTTTAATTAAGAAAATTAAAATTGCATATAAATGCAATTATTTGGTTTAATGTTGATGGCTCTTTGGACCATCAACATTATTTAGCCGAAAAGACATGCTAATTCTCTTTAATAGCCCATTTTAATTGGCTAAAAAATAAACCAAATGTTATACATCTCCCTAACTCTCGATCCAAATAAACTCCTGTTTAATCTTTTTATTTTTGATATCCAAATAAACTCCTGTTTAATCTTTTTATTTTTGATATCCAAATAAACTCCTGTTTAATCTTTTTATTTTTGATGTGGAATAATTTTTATTACTATACTACTATAGTTATTATTTAACAAAATAAGCGTAGTAAAAAAACGTTTTCTATTTTATATTTGTTTCAATTTTTCTTGTATAAACAAATCTTTTTATATAGTAGACAAAGTTTATGTTTATTAGTTAGCATGCTTTTTGTTATTTATATTCAAATTTGAATTTGAATTAAACATACTCAAAAGTAGTAACTGTTCTTTCAAAAGTTGCTGTCTCAGAGTTTAAAAGTTTGTGCTACTTTTTATTAATATGCCTACAATTCAACAATTAATTCGTTCAGCTCGAAAAAAAATTACAAAAAAAACAAAATCACCTGCTTTAAAATCGTGTCCACAACGTCGTGGGATTTGTCTTCGTGTTTATACTGTAACACCAAAAAAACCTAACTCAGCACTTCGCAAAGTAGCTAGGGTGCGTTTAACTACTGGATTTGAAGTAACTGCTTATATTCCAGGTGTAGGGCACAACTTACAAGAACACGCTGTTGTTTTAGTACGTGGTGGAAGGGTAAAAGATTTACCTGGGGTACGTTACCATATTGTACGTGGTAGTTTAGATACTGCTGGGGTTAAAAACCGTGTTCAAAGTCGTTCAAAATATGGTGTTAAAATGGGATCAAAAACAGCCGCTAAAACAGCAGGTAAAAAATAATAAATAACACTTTAATTTTGTTTTTTTGAACGCGCGGAGCGAGTTGTTCAACTATTTTCGCCAAAGAGATAGTAATTGCACGCAACAATTTGTAGTGTAATTACTATCTCCCTACAATTTGGCACATTAAATTTGTACACCATATTTGCTCACTACTTTGTAAAAGTTTTATATTATCATATATATTAAAATTGTTCTATTAAATAATTGAAATCTATTCAGCTCTCTTAAGAGACCTTTGCATTTTCAATTCGCTATCGCAGGCGTTACTTGTCAACGCGCAGAGAAAAAAGTTCGTTAGATAGTCAATGAAAAAAATTATTTATCAAATTAATGTGATTTTGTCTTAAAAGGAAAAAGAAGTATAAATAGAATAATTGACGTTTTACTATTTAGAAAGTGCTTACTTATTTTACTATTGATTAGTAAACTGTCTTTTGTTTTACATCTACTCTTAGGTTAGATTTAATTGTTACATAATTATAATATTATAATTACAATGAAAAATACTAAAATAGATCCCATCATCTCTAGTGTGCCAAACTGTATGAATGCAATATCCCCTTGGGGGATGATTGAGCTCGTCTTCATGAACAAGCGCATTTATTTTTTGGAGTATCTCGCAGATCCCCTTCGGGGATGCAAAAAATAACAAATAATGTTCCTAGAAAAAATGTTTACCACGTTTTTTATTAAAAATGATATAATAAAAATATATTAGCATGAAAATTTGCAATTTTTATACTTAATTATAAGTGTTAAATTCTTTTTTTATTTTTTTATTTTATTTTAAAAAATAAAATTATACTCAAATGGCTTTGTTACATTAAATTCATTTTTTTAATATAAAACAAGACAAACCTTGAAAGAGTACATCAAAATTTATAATAGAGTGTAATACTTTTATTATTGGCTTTGATTGAACTTTAATATAAGGTTTTGTTTTGCAATTTATTTACTATTCCCTTGTAAGTACTTTAAAACAGTTAAAAGATATTTTGCTTGCTATTAATCACCACTAAATTAGTTAGCCTTTTTTTGTGTTATCTATTGTTTCCTATAAGTTATGTTAAGCTTTGACAAGCATAAATAGATCTAAAAATTTCATAGGACATCCCCTTCGGGGATACTCTGGATAGAGGATTAAGTGGAGCAAAATTTAGTATCTCGCATGACATGCTTGATCTATCTCGCTATTGCTCGTTCGAAAATGTTATCTAGTATCTCCATTGGAGATGCTATCTGCTCTTCAAAATGGATTTTGTAGCATTATCCCCTTCGGAGATGCTTGATACGCTATAAATACTTACCAAACTTTCTATCTATCTTTGATGATGGATTATATAGTACTTATAAATAAATGCTGTATAATTATAATGATGCACTTTATAAACGTAGATTATTTTAGTGAGCCAATTTTAATAGAGAAAAAAGCTCTTTATAATGCAACACAAGTAAACTTAATCAACCGAAGGTGAGTAACTTTGTTCGAGTTTTAGTAAATGGGCAAAAAAAATAATTTTGCCTAAACATCTATAGACACTCACCCCTTAAAGGGGTTCTTTATTTGCAAAAAAAAGTTAAATAAATTTAAGTCAATATTAAAAGAATAGTTCTTTGATTGTATTAGCAAAGATCAGTGGGGCAATTTTGTAAAAACAGATTAGAGATTTTTAATATGATAACATTTACATTTATGTCCCTTATGACTTCAGTTAAAGATTATGTTGAAATTACACATAAATTAATTGAAATTGAACCTCTAAAAAATTATACAGAATTTGGTTCTGTGTTTACTTATTTGCTTTTTTCTTTAGGGGATTTTTTAAAACATTTTTTTAGTTTTTCATTATTTAAAAATATTTGGAGTATTCCAATAATTATTCCAGATATTTCTTCTGCGATGATTTCAGAAGTTTCGGTATTAGATAGTTATTTTCATAATGCTTTTACATTTTTAGAAACAAACGTAAACACTGGGACTAATCCAGCTCTTGTAATTTTTGAAAAATTCATAATTGGTTTAATTAATAGTCTCTTTTTAATTTTACCTACTTCAACTTCTCATTTAATTACTTTACGCCGTTTTGTAATGCAAGGTTTAGATGCTGGTTATATTGCTGGTCTAGGCACTTTAGCTGGTAATTTTTTATGGTTATCTAGTATAATTTTAGGTTGGCGCTTTTTTATTATTCCTTGGTTATCTTTAGATATCTTTCGTTATTTACTAGGTTTTATTTTATTAGTAAAATATATTTGGGATAGTTCAAAAGAACGACGCATGGCACTAGAAGACTTATCTAAATGGAAAATTTTTCTATTGAATTTTTTATTAACTCTTACAGAACAAAGTTGTATCTATCCTTTTATCAGCAATCTTTCAATAGGCTCAGATACTTCAATTTTAGAAGGTTTTGCTACTGAAAATTATATACAATTTTTTACTGTTCATGGTGCTTATTTATTTGGTATTTTATTAGGCAGTTTTAGCTTATTACAATTTACTTGTTGGTTTTGGGAAAATCCTGCTTTTTCTATTTATTTATGGATTACTACAAAATCCTCATTAAAAATTTCAACAAGTTCTTACTATAAAATATTAAATTTTACTTTTCTATATGCCACAATGCTTTGTGCTATAGCAAGTATTCCATATTATGGATTAGATTATACTATAACAAATCCTATTGGGTTGGTTCCTCAAGACCGTATTCTTGATCAGAAAAAATCACAATCAGATCCAGATAAATTAATCACTGAAACAGCTTTTTTAGGTGTTAATTCTACTGATAAAAACTCTCGTATTAGAGATGGTGTTCATGCACGACGAGAACGTTGGAAACAACGTTTAATTAAATATCAAGCATATGATGCTTCTTTGTATGATCAAGGACTATATGATTTTTTAACTGTAGAAGATTTAAATTATGGTTTTGATCGTTTTTGGTTACGCAGAAAAATGCGTAATCACCAAATACGCTTTAGATTATTTCCAGGACCATGGATGCGTTCATTGAAAAAACAATTAAATAATCCAGCAAATCAAACATTAGAAAATACAAATAAAGCCGCAAGTGGTCCTCGTGTTGAATTCTTTAGGATTTTATTTGAACAATTTTATCATCCAAATTTCCATGATCGCAATAAAATAAAATCAATAACTAAAAACAGTAAAACTCTTTATACACGTAGCTCTGAAGGAATTTCAAAAGAAAACACAACTTCTAAAGAAATTACAATCTCCATAGGGCAAATAAATGTCAATTCAAAACAGCTTAATACCAATATTAATTTGGTAAAACAGATACCGGATGGTTTAGACAATACAGTATTAAAAAAATTAGATACTAAATTAAATCTAAAACACGGTGTAATTTATTCCAATTCTGCCTTACGTAAATTTGTACGCAATGTTAATACTCGTATTAATGTCAAATTATTAAATAATCAAAAAAATAATATAACAAATAAATATCAGTCTAAACTAATATATTCAAAACGTTGGAAATTGCTTTTTTCCAAAATCCAACCATTAACAAAAACAAAAAATCATAACTCTTATCAATTATTTAGAAAAGTAGCAAAACAATTATTATTAACACCTCAAGCAAAATCATTAAAATTAACAACAATTAATCAAAAATTATCTACAAAAGAACGCAAACTTTTAAATTTCCAAACTAACTCGCTTTCGCTCGTTCCTTTAATAAACAAACGTAATTATTATCAAGAAATTAGTGCGCCGCAAGCAAGTCGAGTAAATAACTCGCTTAGCTCGTACATTTTATTGCGTCCATTAAATGTTTATTTACAAAAAGAACAAGCATTTAAACGTAAATTACGTTATTATGGTAGCACTCCAATAAGAAAATTAACTGTAGGAAATCAAGCACCTTTTTTTAAAGCTTTAATGAAACGTGGTTTTTATTATTATAAACCTTCTTTACGTTGGAAAAAAACCTTATATATTGCTTCAATGCGTCGAGGTTTCCGTAAAAAATCGCGCAAACCACGACTATTTGTACAAATTAATTCTTTACAAACATCTGAAGTGAATTCACAAATGAACAACGTTTCTAAACAACAATTAATCAAAGGAGAAGATTATCCACTTCAGGGATCTATTGTAACATTAGGCACTGAAAACAATGGAGCTTTTAATAAACAAACAATAGTAACTTCAAATAATAATTCAACTGAAATAATACAACCAACACATTCTTATAATGTTTTAGGTAAACGTGCTAGTCGTTATCGTCATCAAATTTATAAAGATGTTCTTCAACATTGGTATTATACTCCATTTAATCGTTTGTTACTTAAATTTGATATTGATGCTTTTATTAATAGACAACCTAAATCACATTTTTTAACAAAAAATGAAGAACGTATTTTACATATTAGAAGGTTTTTATTAGCAGAGCATTATGACACATTACGTTGGTATACATATATGCAACATTATAAAACAATGAAAACAAATATAGGTGGCACAAAAAGTTTTGCTAATCGTACTTATAATCAACAATTTCAAGGCACATTTAAAAAAATACGTCATTTATTTGCTATTACTCCAAAACAGGGTGATTTATATACATTAAAATTTGATCAACCTCTTTATAATGATAATAACCTTAAAGATAACGTTTATTATCATGAAGAATTATTAGCAGATACAAATTCTTTAAATATTAATAACTTGAAGATGAATAATGTAAAATCAAATATTACAAATAATTCCTTAGTTATTATGCCTGAAAAAGCGGTTCAACAAACACAACTTTCTGATAAGGATCTATACCCAAACGGGGATACATCGGAGGATCTTCAAATAAAAGCAAAATCTTCTACTAATATAAATATACTAAATTCTCAAATCTCAGAAGGTCATAATAATTGGATGAGTTCTACTTCTACACTGTTAAGTTCTAATGTAATGTCACAAAATCTAGAAGTTCAAAAACAAGTTACTAATTTTCCAAATTATAACACTGAAAATTTAGATTTTATTAATCAATCAAGTTTTTTAATAGGTAATCAATTTTTAAATTTATCTACTATAGAAAAGAAAAAACAAGATAACTCAACTATATTACAAACCAAATTATCAAAAGAAAATTATGATTTTATTTATAGTGAACTTTTTGTTAAATTAATCAAAGAATGTAAAAAACGTTTATATGATCAAGCTTTTTTAAAAAATTATATTACTCATCGTATTGAAAAACGCGAACAATTAAATCAAGAACAGACAAAAGAATTAAATAAACGTTTAGAAAAGCTAAAAACTTGGTTAAATAGTGAACAAAAAACAACAATTAAACAACCTATAAAAACAACTACAGTTTTAACTACAGGACTTCAAAAAGCAGTAAATGATAGTTTATCTTCAAGTGATACAAATTCTTCAATTAATAGCTATCGTTCAAAATCAACTTATAGTGAATTAAATTATGCTTATACTATTAGAACAGAAGATGAAATTTTAAACAAATTAGATGTAATAAATAAATTAACGGAAGGAGAAAATAAAACGCAAGAAAATCGCCTTACGAATCAAATCTTCTTAAATTTAGAAAACACAAAACAATTGTTACACAATTTAATTTTTAAGTTTAAACCTATTTTATTTAGTCAAACAAAATTATTAAAAATCCGAACAGATAAAAATTTAGAATGGTGGCGTAAAAAACAACGTGTAATAACAAAACGTAAAAACTCACGTAAACGTGATCGTTTTAAAAAACAAATTGCTACTGTAAATAAAAAACTAGCTGCACTTAGTAAAAAAGTTGAAACAGAAAAATCTAATCTATATAAAACACTATATGGCCATTATGAAATTTCTGACTATTTATTAACGAATGTTCAAAATATTCCAAAATTTACTGATAGCACTTTATTAAGAAAAAAACAAGATAATTCTTTTGACAAACAAAAAATGCCTTTTTCTATTGAATCTCTAGGATATGCTTCTAATTTATCTAATAATAAAAAATTATGGCAAAGCTTTTTTAGCACAAAATTACGTAAAAAAGCATCATCAAAAGGTCGTCGTTATAGATTATTATCATTAGCGCGCTATTTAACAGCAACACGAAAACCACGTCTTGTAGGATTTGATGATCTAATTAAAATAGATAATATTAGTACTAAAAATGGTTCTTTTTTAACAAAAGAAGAAAAAGAAGAACGTTTAAATTTACTATTAAAAAATAAATATAATATTATGGATTCGCTTAAAAAATCACAAATTAAAAAACGTAGTAGACATAGTTGGAAAAAACGTGCACGACATTTATTTAGTAGAAACCATTATAAATATAGAAAAAGACATATTCATGGAAATGGTAAACTGCGTGTGATGAATAAAAAATTGAAAAAAATTAAATCAACTAATGAATTAAGACAATGGTGGTGGGCTTCTTTTTTACCTCGTTATCTAAATAATTTAGAAACTATTTCATATGATAAATCTTTAGTTCCAACAAATTTGAATTCTAATGTTCACGAACATGTGTTAGTACAAAGTTTAAATAATTTTGCTTTTAAACCATTATCAAATAATGAAGCAATTATACCATCTCCTACTACTATTCAAACATCGTCAGAAATTTTACAAACTTCGCATTATCCCCTTTGGGGATTAGGGCACAAACAGCCATATATAATAAATAATAAATCGAGCAATAGCGAGATAGCTCATCACGATCTTGCAAGAGAAGCTCAATCAAGCACAAATAAAAATAATCCCCTTTCGGGGATTATTGGAGGATCATCAAATATGAATAATAACATAAATTTAACAACCACAAGTTTACCTTTTTATGCTGGCTGGGATGAATCATTACGTAAGTTTGTTGTAACAAATCGTTTATTATCAAGACGTGATGCTGGCTTAACAGTAAAAGAAACAATAAGTACTACACAAAAACAAAAATCCCAAGAAATAGTATTTACAAATACGCCAATCGAAGGTTTAAATGAAGGTTCTTTTCTTTATTGGCAAACAGATATGCCTTTTAATTCTTATAATATTGATCAATTTATTACAACAAATCAAAGTTTTTATGCTCCATTAGGTTGGAGACGTTTTGAATTACGTCATAGCATTTTAAAAACATGGATTAATTATTCTAATTATTTACAAACCTCTGACCAATATCTTTCACTAATGAACAATCAAAGATACTCACTAGAGAATAGAGTATCTAGCCAACAAAAAATAAACTTCCGTTTGAGCATAGATCAATCTGAAGGATTGATTGATCAAGCAAAAATAAATAAAAACAAACCACTTATTATTAGTATGAAGAACTTATCAGCTTCGATAAATAGTGTTGATCAAAAACAAGAAAAAATTGCCATGAAAAAAGGAATAGCTCGTCGTATTAAAAAACGTTACAAATTATTAAAACAAACGCCAAATCAATTAATGTACTCACCTACAGGACCATTATTAACAAATGTTTTACCTTCTCATTATATATCTGTGTTTGATCAACAATATCGTTTTCCACGTAATCGTTATTTAAAACGTAATACATTAAAAACATTGAAAAAAACCACTTTATTAGCTCTAATTGATTCTTCTAATCAAACAGTTGGTATCAATAAAGAATTTACATTAAGAAAACGTGTTAAACCACGTCGTAAATATCATAGAAAACGTTTTATTAAAAAAGACGGTTTAATTTTCCCACGTCGTACAAAATTTATAATTACTTCTAGTGAGGATCGAGCGAAGCTATCCCTGAAGGGAATAAGAGGATCGAGCGGTAACGAGATTAACAACTTTGAACTTTTAAATCAAACAGATTTACGTTGGAGACCTTCTAGTAAAACAAAACAAAAACGTAAAGAAAGTTTACGTTCAAAAATAAAATCAAATAAACGTGTTAAAACAAATCCATTAAGATTACGTCAATTAAGACGTCGAGAATTTCAACAAATACTTAAACCAATTCAACGTTATATTCCACGTAATGGTGGTTTTACATGGCCTGGTGACTATTTACGTTTAGAAGTTGTAGAAATGCCAAAATTAAAAGCGATAAATATTAAGAAAACAAGTTTAAAACAAAAAATTAATGTTCAACCAGTTGGTATTATGCCTCGTAGATATTTAATTGAAAAACATAATATTAAAGTATTAAAAAAGAAACTAGAAAAAGCATATTCATCACATCAATTAAGTAAAAAAGTTAAAGAATATAAAAATTTAATCCAAAATTAAACATATTTACTACCTGCTAAACAAAAATAAATGGACATCAATTAGCTAACTAAAGTTGCCTTACAAAAAAAGGCAACTTTAGTTAGCTAATTGATGTCCATTTATTTTTGTTTTTTATTTTGCTCAAAAAAATATTTTTTAGGGGGGCGATTATGATTATTATATTTATAAAATTATAATCATCTATAATTGCAAAAATGAGAATTTTGATTATGGAGCTAGCTATTCTTGTTTGTAAATACATCAAAAACTTTCAAATCTCGCTATTGCTCCATTTCATAAGAGGATTGAAACTAGCTTTTTTGATTTATATAAAAATTTTAATTTGGAAGGTTTATTATTTTTGCACAAACCATACATTTCAATTTATAAATAGTTTGTAATATACAAAGTTTATTCTCAAAAAGGTTATTTTTTTGTGTGCCAAATTGGATGAATTAATAAAAAAACTTATCTATAACAATAAAAATATTAATTTCTAATTTCAGTTGTCGCAAAAAAAACAATTCCATTCTACATATCTTTTGATAAACGTCAGTTGGCCTGTTAAAGTTAGTTTGCTTAGCTTTTTTTGCAAATCTCACTTCACTGCAGCAAAGATAAGTAGGCCAAACTTTAGAATCTGCTATAAAGCATCTAGATGCTTTATAGCTCAAAATAAATTTTGTCCTCCAATAATCCCCTTCGAGGATTATTTTGATTTTTCACCCCCTTTGGGGGTGGTACTTGTCAAGTATAAACTTGACACTTACTACTTAATTTAATAAAAAAAGGACTTTTTGCAAGTAAAAAATACTTAAGTTAGTAATTAGGTAAAAAGATAATAAAATAAAAAAAACTATATCTAAAAAAGATTTAAAATAAGCGTTAGTGAATAATACTTTTTATTTATAAATTCTAACTATACTTCTTCTCTGATAAATCAACATTCTTTATTGAATCTAAGAAGAACTATTAAAATGGGTTTAAAAGATTGAGCATCTCATTCGAGATACTCTATTTCAAAGTTTGGTACCAATCCTCCGATGGAGTATCTCGCAGAGATACTGCAGCTCCAATGAAGCTGCAGGACAAAATTTATTTTGAGCGAGATGCGCAATCAAAAAGTTTAGTCTATCTATCTTTGATTTTTAATCCCCGAAGGGGATGTCACCAACTTTTAGTTTTTTGATAAAGTTTTTAATAATTTTATACTTAAAAAGTTAGCTTTTAAACAAAATAAGTTCAAACATAAATGCCTGTGGGCAAATTAATTCCACTTAATATGAGTGATTCTATTGAAACAAAAAACCTAGGACGTATTGTACAAATTATTGGTCCTGTATTAGACATCGTATTTGCTAAAGGCCAAGTACCAAATATTTACAATGCACTTACAATTCGTGCCAAAAATGCAGCAGGTGTAGAAATGGCTGTTACTTGTGAAGTTCAACAACTTTTAGGTGATAATTGTGTACGTGCTGTTTCTATGAACCCAACTGAAGGTTTAATGCGTGGTATGGAGGTTGTAGATACTGGTAAACCATTAAGTGTTCCTGTAGGTAAAGTAACTTTAGGACGTATTTTTAACGTTCTTGGTGAACCTGTAGATAACATGGGTAATGTGGTTGTTTCTGAAACTCTACCAATTCACCGTACTGCTCCAGCTTTCGTTGACTTAGATACTCGTTTATCAATTTTTGAAACAGGTATTAAAGTAGTTGACCTTTTAGCTCCATATCGTCGTGGTGGTAAAATTGGTCTTTTTGGTGGTGCTGGTGTTGGAAAGACTGTTCTTATCATGGAGTTAATTAATAACATTGCTAAAGCTCACGGTGGTGTTTCTGTTTTTGCTGGTGTTGGTGAAAGAACTCGTGAAGGTAATGACCTTTACACAGAAATGAAAGAATCTGGAGTTATTGTTGAAAAAAATTTATCTGATTCAAAAGTAGCTCTTGTATATGGTCAGATGAACGAACCACCAGGTGCTCGTATGCGTGTTGCTTTAACAGCTTTAACTATGGCTGAATATTTCCGTGATATCAATAAACAAGACGTTCTTTTCTTTATTGATAATATTTTCCGTTTTGTACAAGCTGGTGCTGAAGTATCTGCTCTTCTAGGCCGTATGCCTTCTGCCGTAGGTTACCAACCTACACTTGCAACAGAAATGGGTGGTTTACAAGAACGTATTACTTCAACTAAAGACGGATCAATCACTTCAATTCAAGCAGTATATGTTCCAGCAGATGACCTTACTGACCCTGCTCCTGCTACAACGTTTGCTCACTTAGATGCTACTACAGTACTTTCTCGTAACTTAGCAGCTAAAGGTATCTATCCTGCTGTAGACCCATTAGAATCAACTTCAACAATGTTACAACCATGGATTGTTGGTGAAAAACACTATGATTCTGCACAAAGCGTTAAAAAAACATTACAACGTTATAAAGAATTACAAGATATTATTGCAATTCTAGGTTTAGACGAATTATCAGAAGAAGATAGACTTATTGTTTCTCGTGCACGTAAAATTGAACGTTTCTTATCACAACCATTCTTCGTTGCTGAAGTATTTACAGGTTCACCTGGTAAATATGTTTCATTAGCTGAAACTATTGAAGGTTTTGGTAAGATTTTAGGTGGTGAATTAGATGATTTACCTGAACAATCTTTCTATTTAGTAGGTAATATTACAGAAGTTTTAAGTAAAGCAGCTTCTTTAAAATAAAATTTGAATTAAAAACTGATTAAGCATCTCAAGTTTATAATAAGTTTACTTATGATAGATCCTGCATCTCGATTGGAGATGCAGTATGGATCAAAGATACTCATTGTACCCAACTTTTGCTTAATCAGTTTTTTAGATTATTTATATGAACTTTGATTTGCTCAGTCATATAACATTTTTTATATATATAATATATGTTTTTTGAAACGTGCGAGTAAATAATAAGAGTGTAAAAACGCCAAATTATATATGTCGTCCACGTGATATAGTATCTTTAAGAACAAAACAAGGTATTAAAAAACTTTTTTTAAAAAATTATTTAAAAGCTTAATTTAGTAGTATAAAAATTTAAAACAAATATTACTTAAAAATAAATTGAAATTTTATTTTTTGCGATAATAGCTGATTATGCCTAGAAATTTACTTGCCCAAATAAAATTGAAGTTTATTTTTTGGCGAGTATTTTCCAAATTCAAATTTGTATATATCTCGCTTCGCCAAAATAAATTTTGTATTTTTTGTTCAATTTGATCGAGCATCTCATGTGAGATACTCCATCGGAGGATCTATTAAAAAGTTGGATCGAGCTTTAGCGAGATAAAACTTTTTGATAATGCGAGATACTCTATTAATCCCCTTCGGGGATAATGCGAGATACAAAATAAATTTGGAGTAAAATTATTTTTATTATAAATACAGTTTGGCACAATGAATCTCGCTAAAGCTCGAACGAGCGATAGCGAGTTGGAGTATCTCGCATGAGATACTGCACTTTTATTTTTGGCCAAACTTTAGGATCAAAAATAAAAATGGATACTCCAAAAAATAAATTGTGCTCGTTTAAACATCTTCATTGAAGATGTTTTATGTGCCAAAAAGTACCAAACTTTGAGATAGATCTATTTTAAAGTTTGGCCTACTTATCTTTGATGCAAGATCTATAAAACATCTTCAATGAACACCCCCTTTGGGGGTGGTTTATAAACAAATTTTTTTATTTTGTAGTAACAAAATAAAAATTAAAAATAGAATTTTTAATTAATAATTCAAAAAAAAAGTGTCAAAATTAAAAGAAAAAAGATACACACATGTTATTTAATTATTAAAAAAATCATTTATTTTTTTAATAATTCAAAAAAAAATACGTCAAAATTAAAGGAAAAAAGATACACACATGTTATTTAATTATTAAAAAAATCATTTATTTTTAAAAAAAAGCTTATTAGGCATAAACAACTTTTTAATTACAACTTTTCTTTTTTTTCGTCAAAATTAAAGGAAAAAAGATACACACATGTTATTTAATTATTAAAAAAATCATTTATTTTTTTAATAATTCAAAAAAAAATACGTCAAAATTAAAGGAAAAAAGATACACACATGTTATTTAATTATTAAAAAAATCATTTATTTTTTTAATAATTCAAAAAAAAATACGTCAAAATTAAAAGAAAAAAGATACACACATGTTATTTAATTATTAAAAAAATCATTTATTTTTTAATAATTCAAAAAAAAATACGTCAAAATTAAAGGAAAAAAGATACACACATGTTATTTAATCTCGCTTTAATCCCCAAAGGGGATTATCTGCGAGATACTCCAAAAAATAAATGCGCAGGCGTTACTTGTAACGCCGTACGTTCCTCCGGTACCAAACTTTGAGGAGCATACAGCATCTTCAATGAAGATGCTGAATAATCTCATGCGAGCAACTAAAATAAATTTTGTTATATCAAAGTTTGGTACCAATCATCAAAATAAATGGGATGTCGCAGATACTAAAGTTTGGCCAAAAATAAAAGTGCAGGATCCTCCGGTACCAAACTTTGAGGAGGATAGAGCATCTCCTATTAAATTTTTCGATCGGTACCAAACTTTAGTATCTCATGTGAGATACTTCATCGGAGGACAAAATTTATTTTGAGCGATCGAGCGGTAGCGAGATAGCAGATGCTCGATCAAAAAATAAACTTACTTTTTATTTTGTCAAAAAAAATGGCTTGTATTTTATAGGAGTATTTTATTTTTTAATAAACTTAAATTTTATTTAGAAGTTTATAAAAAGTATTTTATTAAAAAATATAATAATAACTTCAAAATTCCAATTTTAAATTAGATTTTGTTTTTTGTTAAATTAAAAATTTTAAAAACTTGACAAAAAATTAAAAAAATTATATAATTTGTAATACGACTCTTAACAGGAATAATAGGAGGGGGATAATAATAATAATAATAATAATAATAATAATAATAATAATAATAATAATAATAAAATTCAAAAATTAAAATTCAAAATTTTAAAACTTTTTCTTTGTCATCTCGCTTTGCTCCCTAAAGTTTGGCACATTGTAAAGTTTGGTACATAAAATGGAACGAGCAAATTTATTTTTTGGAGTATCTCGCATGAGATGCTCGATCCCAGCATCAAAGATAAGTAGGCCAAACAGTATGAACGAGCAATAGCGAGTTATTTTGATGCTAAAGTTTGGCACATTGTATCCCCGAAGGGGATCTGCGAGATACTCCAACTCACTACGTTCGTTCAAAATTTATTTTGATACGTACCAAACTTTCTATTTATCTTTCACCCCCAAAGGGGGTGCCGAAGGGGATCTGCGAGATACTCCAAAAAATAAATTGCGCAGGCGTTACTTGTCAACTCGCAGAGAAAAAAGTTCATGAAGACGAGCTCAATCATCAAAATAAATGGGATGTCGCATTATCCCCTTTGGGGATCTGCGAGATACTCCATCGGAGGACAAAATTTATTTTGAACGGTACCAAACTTTGAGTTGTAATGAATTTTAAAAAAAAATTTTTGAACGAAAAATTTAATAGGAGTAATCCCCTTCGGGGATAATGCGAGATACTCCATCGGAGGATTGGTACCAAACTTTGAAATAGAGTATCTCCTATTAAATTTTTCGATCGGTACCAAACTTTGAGATATATCCCCTTCGGGGATACTAAAGTTTGGTACAATGTGCCAAACTTTGTACTAAACTGTGCGAAGCTATCCCCTTCGGGGATCTATCTTTTTTGATGTTTAAATTATTATCAAAGATAAGTAGGCCAAACAGTATAAATGCAACTCGCTCTTGCTCGTTCTATCTCAAAGTTTGGTACCGATCGAAAAATTTAATAGGACATC